ACTATGGAGAGTTTGATCCTGGCTCAGGATGAACGCTGGCGGTATGCCTTACACATGCAAGTCGAACGAAAGCTTACGCTTTAGTGGCGAACGGGTGAGTAACACGTAAGAATCTACCTTCAGGAGGGAAATAACAATTGGAAACGATTGCTAATGTCCCATATGCTGCAAAGTGAAATATTTTTTTGCCTGAAGATGAGCTTGCGCCTGATTAGCTAGTTGGTAAGATAATAGCTTACCAAGGCAACGATCAGTAGCTGGTTTGAGAGGATGATCAGCCACACTGGAACTGAGACACGGTCCAGACTTCTACGGAAGGCAGCAGTGGGGAATTTTCCGCAATGGGCGAAAGCCTGACGGAGCAATACCGCGTGAAGGATGAATGCCTGTGGGTTGTAAACTTCTTTTATTAGGGAAGAAAAAATGACGGTACCTAATGAATAAGCATCGGCTAACTCCGTGCCAGCAGCCGCGGTAATACGGGGGATGCAAGCGTTATCCGGAATTATTGGGCGTAAAGAGTCTGTAGGTTGTTTAGTAAGTCTGCTGTTAAATATTAGAGCTCAACTCTAAGCAAGCAGTGGAAACTATTAAACTAGAGTATGGTAGAGGCAAAGGGAATTCCCAGTGTAGCGGTGAAATGCGTAGATATTGGGAAGAACACCAGAAGCGAAAGCGCTTTGCTGGGCCATGACTGACACTCAGAGACGAAAGCTAGGGGAGCAAATGGGATTAGATACCCCAGTAGTCCTAGCCGTAAACGATGGATACTAGATGTTGCGCGTATCGATCCGTGCAGTATCGTAGCTAACGCGTTAAGTATCCCGCCTGGGAAGTATGCTCGCAAGAGTGAAACTCAAAGGAATTGACGGGGGCCCGCACAAGCGGTGGAGCATGTGGTTTAATTCGATGCAACACGAAGAACCTTACCAGAACTTGACATGTCGTGAATTTTTATGAAAATAAAAAGTACCTTCGGGGACACGAACACAGGTGGTGCATGGCTGTCGTCAGCTCGTGTCGTGAGATGTTGGGTTAAGTCCCGCAACGAGCGCAACCCTTATTTTTAGTTGCCATCATTTAGTTGGGTACTTTAAAAAGACTGCCGGTGACAAACCGGAGGAAGGTGAGGATGACGTCAAGTCAGCATGCCCCTTACGTTCTGGGCTACACACGTGCTACAATGGATATGACAAAAAGTTGCTAAACTGCAAAGTCAAGCTAATCTCTAAACATATTCTCAGTTCGGATTGTAGGCTGAAACTCGCCTACATGAAGGTGGAATCGCTAGTAATCGCCGGTCAGCTATACGGCGGTGAATCCGTTCCCGGGCCTTGTACACACCGCCCGTCACACCATGGAAGCTGGCCATGCCCAAAGTTACTACTGTAATGGTGTACCTAAGGTAGGGCTAGTGACTGGGGTGAAGTCGTAACAAGGTAGCCGTACTGGAAGGTGCGGCTGGATCACCTCCTTATTAGGGATGTTATATAAATTATCTATCTCAGATCGTTAAAAAATTAGGGCTATTAGCTCAGTTGGTTAGAGCGCACCCCTGATAAGGGTGAGGTCCCAGGTTCAAATCCTGGACAGCCCAAACTAAGGGGGTATAGCTCAGTTGGTAGAGCGCTGCTTTTGCAAGGCAGATGTCAGCGGTTCGAGTCCGCTTATCTCCAAAATTAGATTATACAAATTTATCATTAAATTTGTACGTATTAACTAATAATTTTGTAATGGTTGCATAACTTAGTATTTTTTATATTAAGATTAAATCAAATAATTAAAGGCTTACGACGGATACCTTGGCATTTAGAAGCGATGAAGGGCGTGACTACCAACGAAATATTTCGGTTAGCTGGAAGTAAGCTATGATCCGGAAGTTCCCGAATGAGGTAACTCTTTAATACTATTTGCTGAATATATAAGCAAATGAGAGCGAACTTAGTGAACTGAAACATCTTATTAACTAAAGGAAAAAAAAGCAAAAGCGATTCTCTTAGTAGCGGCGAGCGAAATGGGAACAGCCCAAACCACTTTAATGAGTTCTAGTGGGGTAGAGGGACAGTATTTATAGAAATAGAAAGTTAGGTGAGTCAATTGGAATATTGAACCATAGAAGGTGAAAGTCCCGTAACTGAAAACTGACTAATTTTTTAACTGTATCCCAAGTAGCATGGGACACGTGAAACCCCGTGTGAATCAGCGAGGACCACCTCGTAAGGCTAAATATTACTAAATGACCGATAGTGAACTAGTACCGTGAGGGAAAGGTGAAAAGAACCCCGGGAGGGGAGTGAAATAGAACATGAAATCGTAAGCTTACAAGCAGCAGGAGAACGACTTTATCGTTTAACTGTGTGCATGTTGAAGAATGAGCCGGCGACTTATAGGCAGTGGCAGGTTAAAATAGAAAATATTGGAGCCATAGTGAAAGCGAGCTTTAATAGAGCGTTTGTCACTGTTTATAGACCCGAACCCGAATGATCTAACCATGACCAGGGTGAAGCTTGGGTAACACTAAGTGGAGGTCCGAACCGACTGATGTTGAAAAATCAGCGGATGAGTTGTGGTTAGGGGTGAAATGCCAATCGAATTCGGAGCTAGCTGGTTCTCCCCGAAATGTGTTTTGGCACAGCGGTTGATGCTATAGCTTAGGGGTAAAGCACTGTTTCGGTGCGGGCTGCGAGAGCGGTACCAAATCAAGGCAAACTCTGAATACTAAGTGTGTAGTCAACCAGTGAGACAGTGGGGGATAAGCTTCATTGTCAAAAGGGAAACAGCCCAGACCACCATCTAAGGCCCCTAAATAATTGCTAAGTGGTAAAGGAAGTAAGAATGCTTATACAACCAGGAGGTTTGCTTAGAAGCAGCAATCCTTTAAAGAGTGCGTAATAGCTCACTGGTCTAGTGATCTTGCGCCGAAAATGAATGGGACTAAGTAATTTGCCGAAGATGTGGGATGTTTTGCATCGGTAGGGGAGCGTTCTGTTTTAGTTTGAAGCATCAACGTAAGTGGGTGTGGACGAATCAGAAGTGAGAATGTCGGCTTGAGTAGCGAAAACATTGGTGAGAATCCAATGCCCCGAAAACCTAAGGTTTCCTTTGGAAGGTTCGTCCGCGAAGGGTGAGTCAGGACCTAAGGCGAGGTTGAAAAACGTAGTCGATGGACAACAGGTTAATATTCCTGTACTATTTATTACTGATATTGAGGAACGGAGAAGGCTAAATCATCCGGATGTTGGTTACCGGTTTAAGCTAGTGAAGCTAAGAGAAGTAGCGAAAATACTTTGAGCTAAGCAGTGAATACAAAATACTACGGTATTAAAGTGATTGATGTCATACTTCCTAGAAAATCTCATCATATCTTAAGTGATAAATACCTGTACCTTAAACCGACACAGGTAGGTAAGTAGAGTATACTAAGGGGCGCGAGATAACTCTCTCTAAGGAACTCGGCAAAATAGCCCCGTAACTTCGGAAGAAGGGGTACCCTTGTAGGGTTGCAATAAATAGGCCCAAGCGACTGTTTATCAAAAACACAGGTCTCCGCGAAGTCGTAAGACAATGTATGGGGGCTGACGCCTGCCCAGTGCCGGAAGGTTAAGGAAGTTGGTTAGTGTTTTCATGAAGCTAACAACTGAAGCCCCGGTGAACGGCGGCCGTAACTATAACGGTCCTAAGGTAGCGAAATTCCTTGTCGGGTAAGTTCCGACCCGCACGAAAGGCGTAACGATTTGGGCACTGTCTCGGAGAGAGACTCGGCGAAATAGAATTGTCTGTGAAGATGCGGACTACCTGCACCTGGACAGAAAGACCCTATGAAGCTTTACTGTAGCCTGAAATTGAGTTTGGGTTTATTTTGCGCAGTATAGGTGGGAGGCTATGATATTATATTTGAGGATATAAAGGAGCCATCAGTGAGATACCACTCTAATTAAACTAGAATTCTAATCTTGAAGCCGTTATCCGGCCAAGAAACAGTTTCAGGTGGGCAGTTTGACTGGGGCGGTCGCCTCCTAAAAGGTAACGGAGGCGTGCAAAGGTTTTCTCAGGCTGGTCGGAAATCAGTCGTAGAGTGTAAAGGCATAAGAAAGCTTGACTGCGAGACCTACAAGTCGAGCAGAGACGAAAGTCGGCCTTAGTGATCCGACAGTACTGAGTGGAAAGGCTGTCGCTCAACGGATAAAAGTTACTCTAGGGATAACAGGCTGATCTCCCCCAAGAGTTCACATCGACGGGGAGGTTTGGCACCTCGATGTCGGCTCATCGCATCCTGGGGCGGTAGCACGTCCCAAGGGTTGGGCTGTTCGCCCATGAAAGCGGTACGCGAGCTGGGTTCAGAACGTCGTGAGACAGTTCGGTCCATATCCGGTGCAGGCGTTAGAGTATTGAAAGGATTTCTCCTTAGTACGAGAGGACCGGGAGAAACATACCGCTGGTGTACCAGTTATTGTGCCAACAGTATACGCTGGGTAGCCAAGTATGGATTGGATAACCGCTGAAAGCATCTAAGTGGGAAGCCTACCTTGAGATGAGTACTCTTTAAGATCACGGTAAGATTAACCGTTTGATAGGCGTTAAGTGTAAGTGTAGTAATATATTTAGCTGAGACGTACTAATAGATCAAAAATTTGATTTAACATATGTATCTTTTTCATATACGAAATTTAACATATGATATGTAATTATTATAATTTATGTCTTGATATTTATAGCGCAGTGGACCCACTCCAAACCATTCCGAACTTGGTTGTTAAACTCTGCAGCGACGATGATACTTGAGAGGACACTCTCCGGGAAAGTAGTTCAATATCAAGACTATATTTTTTATTAGCTACGCTATTTTTGTTTTACCTGAGTATCCCCATTTCCTTAAATTCAGTATTTTTTTTCTTTCAATCATTGATAACGGGATCATTTCATTGATAGCATTTTGTATATCTATAGTTGTGAATTCTCTATTACTATAAAATCCTGTATACATTGCATTTACTATTGATTGCTCTATTTCTGCTCCTGAAAATCCTTTACTGATTTTAGATAAATAATATATATTATATTTATTCCAAGTTATTAGTCTATATCTCTTTAAGTGTATTTGGAATATTTTTAGTCTTGCTTTGAAGTTAGGTAGGTCTACAAAAAAAATTTCATCGAATCTACCTTTTCTTAATATTTCTATTGGTAGTTGGCTTACTGTATTCGCTGTTGCAATAATAAATACTTCTTGTTTTTTTTCTGAAAGCCAAGTTAAGAATATATTAGTTACTCTTTGCTTTGTTCCACTATCATTAGTATTATTATATTCATTAAATATTTTATCTATTTCATCAATCCATAGAATACACGGAGAATTTTTTTCACAAAGATGAATCACTTTTTCTATTCTATTTTCAGATTCTCCTAATATACCTACAAAAATTTTGCTTACGTCTAATCTAAATAAAGGCATATTCCATTCATTTGAAATTGTTTTAGCACTTAATGATTTACCTGTTCCTTGAACTCCTACAAGTAATATTCCTTGTGGTGTTTTTATTCCATATGAGTGAGCTTTTTTTGTAAATGCTAAATTTCTAATTTTTAGCCAATCTCTTAAGTTTTGTAATCCTCCAACTTCTAGTATATTATTCTCTGGTGAGTAAAATTTTAATCCTTCTGTTTTTTGTATGATTTTCTCTTTTTCTTGTAAAATATGCTCTATGATTTGGTGCTTTGATATCTTATTTAGCATTAATTTAGAAAGTGATTTACGTATTTTATTGATTGAAAAACCTGTATATGCCATACAAATGTTTTCTTTATATGGTGATGTACCTGTATTTTCTTTATACAAAAAACGATTTAGTTCAATTAAAATTTCTTTTTTATTTGGTAGTGGCATTTGTAGATATAGAATATATTCTTTCAGTTCTGTTGGTAGATTGATTTCTGTCCCGCTTAATATTACGTACTGATTGCTTCTATTTAAATATTGATATAAGTTTTTTAATTTTCTACTAATACTTATGTCTTTAAGAAAAAAATGAAAATCTTTTAAAAAGAATACTTTAGCTTTATGATTGTCATATTTTGTAATTGTATTTAAAGCTTCTAACGGATTTTGTATACATTGAGATATATAGTTAGGATTATCTATATAACCATCTATAAAATTCCATGAGTATATTTTAGTTTTAAACATTTGATCAATTGTATGTTTTAAAATATATTCTAATCTTTCTTCTTCTTCAGTTGAGATATAAATTAAAAGGTTATTTGATACTAATGCTGTTTTAATTTCTTTTTCAAAGTTCATCTAAATTTTTAACTTATTGTTAATCTTGTATACTCTATTTATAAATATAGAGTATAATTTATCTTTTTTATTTAATTAATTGTTTTCTTTTTTTCTTTCTTTTAAGGTTAATAATTCTTTGACCACTTTTTGTTTTCATTCTACTTAGGAAACCATTTTTTCTTTTCTTCTTTATTAAAGTTACAGTTTTCATTTAATTCTTTTTTTATTTTATAATTAACTTATACTAAATACTTTTCTATCAAGTATATATTCTTTTACTCAAATTTGTATAATATTTCTTTTATTTATTTATGTATAATAATGCTTTATTTTTTCATGTGTATTTATTAATTATTTTGTTTGCTTTATCTATTGTTTCTTTCTTTCTTTCGAGGTATTTATTAAGATTGGTCTTTAATAATTTAAAGCTTTTCTTTTTATTTAATAATTTAAAAACACAAATTAATTTAAATACATATGATTATACTAGTCTTTTTAGTCTTTATGTATTTCGTGGAAATTTATTCTTATCTGTTGCTTTATCTGAGTTAATCTTAGAAATAAATAGTAATTTTATTCAGAAAGATTTAATCTATAATACTTTAGCTTATTTTTATTATCATAATTCTTTTTATAGTATTTCTGAATATTACTGTTTCAAGATCTTATCTATTTCGCCATATAATGATAAAGTAATTCTAAATTTAGCAAATATGTATTCTGATTTAGGCTATAAAACTAAAGCTAATAATATGTTTATTCGTTCTAGTAAGTTGGAGTCTAATAATTTATTCTCTAAATAATGTATAAAAAAAATATGAAAAATCTACTGTTTACAAATTGATTCGGGATAGCAGGATTTGAACCTGCGGCATCCTGCTCCCAAAGCAGGCGCGCTACCAAGCTGCGCTATATCCCGTTAGCATAATTATATATAATAAACTTATATCTGTCTAGTTGTTATTTTTGATTAATTTATATTATTCTATTATTTTACAAGCGATGAACTTAGTATAGCCCATTTGTTTATCTATTCAATTTGGATACCAAAACATTCCTTTGACTCCATCTGGATCTATAATAAAACCTATATGTTTGTAAAATTTTATTACTTCAGGATCTGCAAATAAAGTTATTGTACTTATATCATGATTACGTAGTTGCTTTATTACTTCATTCATTAAAGCTTTTCCCAATCCTTGACCTTGAAATTCTGGGTCAATTGCTACATCCCAAATTGTTGCGTTAAATGAACCATCAGAGGTTACTCTGGCAAAACCTATTAGTTTTTTTTTACTTTGTCTATAGCAGAATAGTGATACTATTAAAAAGCTATTATCTAATGCTAGTTTTACTTTTTTTAGTGGTCTTCTAACCCAACCAACTGAATCACAAAGCCTTTCTAAGTCATATAAGTTAATATTTTGGTTGATAGTTAAATATATATCTCTTCTTTTTTTTATTTTATTATTTTCTATAATAAATAGACTTTCTTCTTTATCTAATTTTAGTGAATTTTTATAGTTAAAGAAAAATTGCCAAAATGTCATTATTGTTCTGTTTTATTTTTATTTAAAAACATTCATTTTTTTATGTTCAAAAAATGTTACTTTTTATACATAAAATATTTATGTGTATTATGATTTTATATTATAGCGTATTTTTAATTGTCTATATGATTTAACTATTTGTTGTTATATTTATATTTTGAAATTTAAGGAAAAATACTTGTGAAAAAAAATATAGTTATTCTGTTATCTGCTTTTATCTTTTTATTTACGTCTCAGTCTGTATATGCAGAGGTTTCTAGTTTAGTTCCATGTAAAGATTCTCCAGCTTTCGCTAAAAGACTAAAACAATCAATAAAAAAATTAGAAGTTCGTTTATCAAAATATGAATCCTCTACTCCCCCTGCTTTAGCAATTAATAATCAAATTAAGCAAACACAAAGTCGATTTGATAAGTACAGTAAAGCAGGAATTTTATGTGGTTCTGAAGGTTTACCCCATTTAATCGCTGACGGTAGATGGAATCATGCAGGTGATTTTATGTTACCTGGTTTATTATTTATTTATATCACAGGTTGGATTGGATGGGTAGGTAGAGGTTATTTACGTGCTATTAGTTTGTCAAATAAACCATCTGAAAAGGAAATAATTATTGATGTTCCTTTGGCTATGAAATTTTCTTTGTCTGGATTTACTTGGCCATTAGCTGCTTTGCAGGAATTTACGAGTGGTCAATTATTAGCTTCTGATGATGATATTTCTATTTCTCCACGTTAATTATAGTAAAAACATTTATTTATTAAGGAATAATTATGGATAATAATTTTATGAAATACTTATCTACAGTGCCAGTTGTAGGTGCAATTTGGATTACATTTACTGCAGGTTTTGTTATAGAAATTAATCGTTTTTTTCCTGATATTTTGTCTTTTTCATTTTAATAATTATATCTATTAACCATGAATTTGTTTATTTTATATCGTTTTTTATGTTATTAGTATCTATTGATAAATTATTTATTATATTTTTGTTAATATTAAATTTAAATTGTATAAATATTAAATTTTCTATATATTAATTATTATGAGTGTAGTAACTAAAGTAATTCTTGATGCTGATAATGAGCTTAGGTATCCTAGTATAGGTGAACTTGATGGATTAAAAACTTATTTTAATAATAGTGACGAAAGAATTCTTCTTGTTTGTAAATTGAGAGATAAACAGCAAGATATAATTAAATTAGCTAGTAAAGCTATTTTTCAAATTCATCCAGAGTATCTTGCACCAGGTGGAAATGCAGAAGGAGCACGTAAAAGATCCTTGTGTTTGCGTGATTATGGTTGGTATTTAAGATTGGTTACTTATGGTGTGTTGTCTGGAGAAAAAGAATCTATCGAGAAGCTTGGTATTATTGGTGTTAAAGAAATGTATAATTCTTTAGGTGTTCCAATTTTAGGTATGATAGATGCAATAGCTTGTTTGAAAAATGCATCCCTAGAATTTTTGTCAGATTCTCAGGCTAATTGTGTAACTCCATATTTTGATTGCATTATACAAGGGATGTCTAACTAAGTAATTTATAATGAGAGTTGATTGATCTGAATTAGAATGTTATAATAGATGTAAGCTCGAAACTTTACATAGAATAATAAGTGAAGTTTGTCAGGACTGAAAAGTAGCAGCAATTAACTTAAATAATCTAGGTATTTTTTCGGGTTTTTGTTATTTTATTTAGTTTGGGTTCAATTATTTATCATAAAATTATTCTAAGATATTCAATTTAAATATTATATTTTTAATATAGGTCTGTTGTAAAATTCATATGAAATCGTTAATGATTCAAGGAGCGAAAATACTCGCTACAGGTTCTGCTATTCCTTCTTCTAGTTTTAGCAATAATGAGATTAGTAAAGTTGTTGATACCTCTGATGAGTGGATTGTAACTCGTACGGGTATTAAGGAAAGAAGATTATTAGAAGGAATTGATAAGTCTATTATTGATCTCGCTGTTTTAGCATCTAAACAAGCTTTAGATAGAATTTCAATGGATCCTTCTCACATAGACCTAATAATTCTTGCTACATCAAGTCAAAACGATCTTTTTGGAAGTGCTAGTAAAATACAGTATGAAATAGGTGCATTCAATGCTGTAGCTTTTGACTTAACAGCAGCATGTTCTGGATTTGTTTTAGGTCTTATAACCGCTTCTCAGTTTTTGCAAACTGGTGCTTATAGAAATGTCTTAGTAATTGGTGCAGATGTTTTATCAAAGTGGGTTGATTGGTCTGATCGTAGCACATGTATTTTATTTGGTGACGCAGCTGGAGCTGCTATATTACAATCGTGTTCTTCTATTGATAATTCTATATTAAGTTTCCAATTAAATACTGATGGAAATTATTCAAAGCATCTTTCTATTGCTTATGAACATAATATTACTCCTCATTCTAAGCTTAATTTACATCAAGGTTCTTTTAAACATATATCTATGAATGGTAAAGAGGTTTATAAGTTTGCAGTTTTTCAGGTTCCATTAAGTATAATAAAGTGCTTAGATTCTTTAAATATGTCAGTAGATGAAGTAGATTGGCTAGTTTTACATCAAGCTAATGAACGTATTTTAACTGCTATTGCTCAAAAACTATCAATTAGTAGTAACAAGATTATTGCTAATTTACATAAGTATGGTAATACTTCTGCTGCTTCTATACCACTTGCTTTAGATGAAGCAATACAAGAGAATAAAATATCTCAGAATGATATTGTTGTTATTGCTGGTTTTGGCGCTGGTTTAACATGGGGTACTGTTATAGTACGTTGGTAATCTATATTATCAATCACAATATTGTTTTCTATCTATATTAAAATATAATTATTAGTTAGATAATTACTTGATTATATAATCAAGTGATAAACTAGTGTTAATTATATTTTATTATCAAATCAAATAAGGATATTTAAATGACTTCATCTTTATCTAATTTCTTAAATAGTTTAATTTTAGGATCTGTAATAGTAGTTGTTCCTATTAGTTTGGCTTTAATTTTTGTAAGTCAAAAAGATAAAACTTTGCGAGATTAGAGTGTTTTGTATAAATTTTTAAACATATTCTTATATATATAACAAATTAGTTTTACCTGATTTGTTATTTAATAACAATTCATATTAATCCATTTTTATTTATTATGTCTTTATCTAAATGGTTGTCTCAGAAAAAAAATTTGCTTAGTGATAAAAATATTAAGCAAGCTGATTTAAATGTATCTCAAAATCTTTGGGTTAAATGTAATCAATGTAGTTTATTGATGTATCGTAAGTTGCTTGAGTCAAATTATAAAGTATGCCCTAAATGTAATTATCATTTTCCAACTTCAAGCCATGATAGGATTAATTATTTATTTGATACTCATAGTTGGTGTCCTATCGATACTAATTTATCTTCAACTGATCCTTTAGGTTTTTCCGATCGTAAGTTATATAGTATAAGGTTATTTGATATGAAGTTTAAGACTGGTTTATCAGATGCAGTGCAAACAGGAATAGCTTCTATTAATAACATTAAAGTTGCATGTGGAATTATGGATTTTCGTTTTATGGGTGGTAGCATGGGATCAGTTGTAGGTGAAAAATTAACTAGATTAATTGAAAAAGCAACTCATGACAATGTTCCTTTAATTATTGTATGTGCTTCTGGTGGTGCTAGAATGCAGGAAGGTATGTTAAGTTTAATGCAAATGGCTAAAGTATCTTCAGCTCTTTACAGGCATAGTGAAAAATCTTTACCTTATTTTACTATTTTAACTTCACCTACAACAGGTGGTGTAACCGCTAGTTTTGCTATGTTAGGTGATATTATTATTGCCGAACCTGGTGCGGTAATTGCTTTTGCTGGTAGGAGAGTTATTGAGCAAACAATTAAAGAAGATCTCCCAGATAATTTTCAAACTTCTGAATATTTATTTAAACATGGATTTATTGATTTAATTGTTTCTAGGACTGAATTATGTGAACAGTTAGATAAGTTATTGTCTTTATACTTTAATTCTAATTCTCTTCATTAATTTTAAAGCATATTCTTTATCTGATATTGTAATATATATATCATAGTAATATTTAAAAATTTTTAATAAATTTATTCAATGTATTACTTAATGACTTGAGTTTAGGTGTTTAATTGTTTCTCATACAGTGGATTTAATTAATATTCTAATACTTTTATTATTCTTTATTAAGTGAGTGAACTATGATTAAAAAGAACATTATTTTGTTATTGTTAACGGCTATTTTTATATTCGTAAGTTGTTCTGTGGCGCCTGCTTATTCAATAGAATTAGATGAAGCTACTAGAACTGTACCATTTGATACTTCTAGTACAACTATTACTTTAACTCCTGAACAAGTTAAAAGAGGTAAACGTTTGTTTAATAATTCATGTGCTCAATGTCATAATGGTGGAATTACTAAAACAAATCCCAATATTGGTTTAGAGTTAGAGTCTTTAAGTTTAGCTATTCCTGCTAGGGATAATATTGTTAGTCTTATTGATTATATGAAAGATCCTAAAAGTTATGATGGCCAAAATTCAATAGCTGAGCTTCATCCTAGTATTAAAAGTGCAGAAATTTTTCCGAAGATGAGTAATTTAACTGATGAAGACTTATTATCTATGGCTGGTTATATTCTTTTACAACCAAGAGTAGCTCAAGAAAAGTGGGGAGGTGGTAAGATTTATTATTAGTTTTTTTATTTTATTTATTAATATATATAAAAAAAAGATATAATTAAATTGTAAGATAGTTTTATCGTTATAAAAAACATAAATCTATTTATTGAATTTAATAATGATAGGATATTTATCATGAAATTTTTATTTTCTTTATTTTTAAGCTTTTTTACTGTATATACATTAACTATTCGTTCATCATTTGCTCAGGAAATTGACTTAGATGCAGGAGCGCAAGTTTTTACGGATCATTGTGCTGCATGTCATGTTGGTGGTAATAATGTAGTGAACCCACTGAAAACTTTGCAATTAGAAGTTTTGCATGAATTTCAAAAAGATAGTATTGAAGCAATTAAGCTTCAAGTTCAGAATGGTGCTGGTGGAATGCCTGCTTTTGGTGATAAGTTATCTGATGAAGAGATATCTAATGTTGCTAATTTCGTGTTAAATACATCGAAGAATAATAGTTGGTAATTTTATCAATATTATGTAGCTATGAGTAAAAAATTATTGATTAATTTTTTGCTCGTATATTTAATTTATTTATAATACTTGATCAATCAAAAAATTTATACTCTTTAATGTCACATAGTTTATACCCAACCGTTTTATATTTACAGGATGGAACTCTTTATAGAGGATTCTCTTTTTTTAAGATATCACCTAGTTTTGGTGAAGTAGTGTTTAATACAGGTATGACTGGTTATCAAGAAATTTTTACTGATCCTAGTTATTCTGGTCAAATGGTTGTTTTTACTTATCCTGAAATAGGTAATACAGGATTAAATCAGCATGATAATGAATCTAATTTTATACACATTAAAGCTTTAATTGCTAGGAATATTTCTTTCTTTTCAAGTAGTTGGAGATCTCGTATATCTCTACAAGATTATATTATTCAAAAGCAAATTCCTCATATATTTGGTTTAGATACAAGGTCTTTAACGAAGCATTTAAGACTATTTGGTGTTACAAATGGTGTTTTATTAGATGCTTGCTATAAAAGAACAATAAGTATGTTTAATGCACATTCTATAAATAATATTGATTTAGTAAGAAAAATAACTAGTAGGACAACGTATAGTATTCATAGTATGATATACAATAACTCAGATAACTTAAATTTTATTAATTTTAAATCAAGTAATTATAACATTCTTGCTAAAAAATACAAAATTTTGGTATTAGATTTAGGTATTAAGTTCAATATTTTAAGGAAGTTATTGTTGTGTGGTTGTAATGTGTGTATTGTTCCAGCTACTTGCAATTATGATTATATTCTTAAATATAATCCAGATGGGATTATTTTATCTAATGGTCCAGGAAATCCCTTACTATCTAATTATGTTGTTGATACAGTTAAAAGATTAGTTAAGTTTTCCAGCATCCCTATCTTTGGTATTTGTATGGGTCATCAAATTTTAAACACAGCTCTTGGTTTACAAACTTTTAAGCTTAAGTTTGGTCATCGAGGTTTAAATCATCCTTGTGGTTTAGACAATTATTCAGAGATTACAAGTCAAAATCATGGATTTGCTGTAAATCAAAATTTCTTTATAGATCAAGATTTATTAAAAATATTTTCAGTAAAATATTTGAATTTAAATGATTTTACTGTTTCTAGTACTTTTCATAAAAAACTTCCTATTTTTTCTGTTCAATATCACCCAGAGGCTAGTCCAGGACCACATGATTCTGAGTATTTATTTGAAGTCTTTATTAAATTAATTAATTTTATTAGTAGTAAATTATAATCCTGTTGTTATTTGCTTGTTATATTTACCAATTTATATTATTAAATAAATAATATAAAGTTTGTGTACCTCTTAGTTGATTAAATAAAGGTAAATGTCCTTCTGGTGCATCTATCGTCCACATAAATTCTTGTGGATATCTCTTCATTTTTCCTTCCTTTAGCCAGTATATTTTTTCCCATAGTTTGTCCCATTCTTTATTATTATTTATCCAAATTTTTTTTTGTATAGAAAATCCAAATTTACCTTTTGAGTATATTTTCCATAATAAATCTAAAATAAATAAGTCGTCTTTTGGTATAAATTGAATATCTGTAAAATATAACCAATTTTTTTCATTCTTCGTTTTACGTTCTACAATTTCACATAAACATTTTTGAGTTAATTTATCTGCCTCTTCAAATTCTTTATTAATTAGTAAGCTTTGTAGTTTTTGATAATTGATATGTTTTAATTTTGTTGAATCTATGGCTCCATTTGGCAATTTTTGTATTAGTTTTTCTATAATTTGTGTGTTATTTGTTTCTATAATTTTTTGATATATTAATCCGTCTATTATTTGAGTATTATTATTTTTTAAATTAGAACGTTTAATTATTTCATTTATTATTATTTCTCTTCCTTGTTTATTAAGTAATATTTCATCAATGACTTGTTCTATTTCACAAGTTATTATTGAACAGTTCTTTCTAAGTATTGTTACTATTTGTTCTTCAGTACATGGTAATTTATTTTTTTTTGTTGTCATGAATCAATTTAAAAGTCTATTTCAAGCATTTATAAGGTAATTTTATTTTTATTATATAGGTTTTTAATTAGTATACTTATTTATAAATGTTTATTTATTTAAATAAAAAACTATTATTCTAAGTAATATAAGAATAAGATTACTCAATAAGTTAATTGAGCAGTACAAAAAATATTTGGCTATCTGTATAAAAAATTTTTCAGCTTTTGGTATTAGTAAATCTTTAAGCTCTAGCCAAAATAAAAATATAATTTTAATTTGATTTAGACTTTGAATTTTTTCACCTTGTGATAGATATATATACTTAGAATTTATACCTTCTGAGCTTATAATCCATACTTTGTGTCTTTCATTATAGAAGGATTTGATATCATATATATATGATTGTACAAAATTTTGCCATTTTAAGTTGTTTAAAAATAGAATTATTGATCTATTCGATGCATATAGTTTGTTACATATATTTTGTTTTTTTAGAAACTTTTTAATATTTATACAGTTATTTAGATTGTATATTAATTGTTTAATAACGAGATTGCCAATATGAATAATAAAATTTTCAAGTAAAACTTTTACATGGTTATATGGTGTATATAATGTTTCGAATAAAAAGATGTCATCTTCTATGTATGATGATCCAAAAATTAAATATATTAGTAAATAGTTTGTGAAATTGCTAGAAATGTGTTTAAATCTATTTTTATGGGAGTTAGATATTCTAATATTAAATTTAGTAAAAAAGTTTTTTGATACTCTTTGTATAAAAATTTCCACAATTTTTTTATTAAGTTTTATTAATATTCGAGCATTTAAGTTTACTTCAATTATATCTAAAATTAATTCTTTGAATTCACTTAAAATTAATTGTAAAAGTTTAGTTTTAGTAATATTGTTTAAAATATCTAAATACAAGTATTGTTGACTTTGGTTATCTGTCTTTAATATTAACTTTTTTTCTGTTTCAATAAATAAATCTACTACGGCATTGTTTAAATTAATACTTTGTCGGTTAGGCCAGTATTTTATTATCATATTGTTAGACATTGTATGGATTGTGATTTAATTATTTTTTAGTGATAAAGTTTAAAAAAATTTTTCATGTTTGTTATTTTGTATTACAATGATTTTTAGAGTTTAACTATTTTTTTATAATTACTTTTATTCTAATTTTTCATAATGTATAATTATCATTTTGCTTTTGCTAGTCAAAGTTTTTTTCTTTATCAAGAACCAATAGAAGAGATATTACGTGAGCGTACACAGTATTATAATAATTGTAAAAAAGAGATTGATTTTTGGTTTGTTTTAAACCCATCTTTTTTAAAATCATTAGATGATACAATAAATTATTATGATAAAAATCAATCATTTGCAGCAATAGTATCACTAGATAAGCAATTTATACAATGGTTAAAATTAAGGCTTATGTTTGTCTCTATTGGAAGTTTTGAATCAAAATCTGTTTTTCTTCCTTATTAGATTTTTTATTATAAAAATAGTTAATTTTCATGTGGTGTTACAAATAATGTTAAAATTTCTTTACTAAAAGTATCGGCTGCTTTAGATTTATACCTATTTGGATGAACAATAATAGAAAGCATTCGTTTTACTGTCACATTTTTTATTTTTGCCCAGTGTATTATTCCTAATTCTAGTTCTTTAGCTATTGCTGATACTGAAACAAATGCTGCTCCTAAACCTGATTGAACAGCATTTTTAATTGCTTCTATTGAATTTAGCTCCATTTCTATTTTAAATCGACTGCTATCTATGTCATGTTGATGTAAAATTTTGTCAATAACTTTTCTAATTGTTGATTGAGTATCTAATGCTATAAACCTGAGTCTATATAAATCTTCTTTTTGTATATTGGATATTTTTGAAAAAGTATGTGATATTGGTAAAATTAAGGCTAATTCGTCTTCCGCATATGATGTAATTTGTAGTATATCTTTTAATTCATTAGGAACTTCTCCACCGATAACAGCTAAATCTACTTGCCCATTTGCCACTCCCCATGATATTAATCTTGTAGAATGTACTTGTAGTTGTACATTTACTTGTGGATATCTTTGTCTAAAAAGTCCTATTAATTTAGGCATCAAATAAGTCCCAGTAGTTTGACTTGCTCCTATTACTAATGATCCTCCTTGTAAATTTTGTATATCTTCTAGTGCTCTACAAGTTTCTTCACATAAAGCTAAAATTCGACCTCCATATCGTAGTAATAAATTTCCAGCTTCTGTAAGTGTTGCTTTTTTACTTGTTCTTTCAAATATTGGTATATTCAATTGTTTCTCTAGGTTTTGGATTTGTAAACTAATTGCTGGTTGTGATACGTATAAACTATCAGCTGCTTTTTTGAAGCTTCCTTCTTTAATGATTGCCTTTAAAATTCTTAACTGATCTAATGTGAATGGTAAGTCTCTCATTGTTCTATACTCAATTTTTTTATTTTTCACTACAATGTTTAAATTTTGTCTAGTTTATACTATAAAGTTTATTTTTTTTATATATTAATTATCATTTAGATATAGTATTTATAATATATACAGAGAGATTTTTTATATTAACATAATTTACTAAAAACTTAAGGAAATTTTATTCATGGATATGAGATTAGTAATTGTATTTTTACCTTTAATAGCTGCTGGTTCCTGGGCAATTTATAATATAGGTCGAGTTGCTATTCAGCAATTTCGTAGTATGTAGTATAATATAATAGATATATAGTTTGATTTTTTTATCTTAGTAGAAAATTTTTTTATTTAAAATTTTCTCCTTTTTAGATATTTTCTATTTTTTATAATGAGTTAATATTGTATTATGGCTGTTCCTAAAAAAAGAACTTCAAAATCTAAGTCTCGTAAAGCTAATTGGAGAAAAAAAGCTTTATTTGCTAGTCAAAAATCATTATCATTAGCTAAGTCGTTGATTAATGATAAGTCTACTACTTTTATTTATAGTAAGTCTTTAGATAATTATAAGTTGACTGAAGTAGTTTAATCTGATTACATATATTAATACAAACTACATTTATTTATTATGATGTTGCGTTACTTGAATTTCGATACTTATATGATTACAAGTACAAATATAAGTTTCTTGATTAAATTACTAGCAATTAAAGACATTTGGGTATTTAATTGTATTGAAGGTTCTCAATTTAACTTTTTAAATCAAAGTTTTAAAATTAATAATGTTTCTAAAATTATAATACCTAATTTACATATAGCAAATATTTCAGGTTTATTGGGTTTATTATCTACATTAAATTTAACAGGAAGAACGAAGTCTCTTCACCTATATGCTCCTATTAATTTAAAATATTATTTAGATTTAGGAAAAAAATATTCTAAAACTAATTTTAGTTATATCTTGTATATTCATACTTTAAAAACAGGGTTAATTATTAATCAATATGGTTGTCGAATATATGCCTTAGATTATCATGGTCGTTACGAATTTTTTATGATTCAATCTGAGCAGTATGGTACTTTTTATTTAGATAAAGCAAAAAATAATTATTTATTGCCTGGTCCTCTTTATGGTAAGTTGAAAAAAGGTTTTAGTTTTTTATCCCCTGATGGATTTATTTTAAGTGGCTCTAGTTTTACTTCTTGTAATGCTTTAGGTTTCCAAATATCTTGTTTATTTTCATCTTTTTATAGTAGGCGAGTTTTTGAAAGCATTAAAAATGCTAGAGTAATATTGCTCATGTGATTCTTTTTATAAAATACTATATAATTGTTAGTAATTAAATTTATTATATTGATAAATCCTTTAATCTTTTTACAATTAATTTATGACTTATGCGGTAATTGATGTTGGTGGTAATCAAGTAATTATTGAGCCAGGAAAATTTTATGATGTAAACTATATCTTTGCTAATCCTGGGGATATAATTAGTTTTAAAAGAGTCTTATTCTGTTCTAAATTGGGTGCGTATCACATTGGTACTCCTTGTTTAGATCAAATTTTTGTTAAGGCTATTGTTTTGAAACATTTAAAAGGTAAAAAAATAAAAATTTTTAAAGTAAAACCCAAAAAAAATGATCGTACTAAAAAAGGTCATCGTCAAAAATTGACAAGAATATTTGTAGAAGATATTCTTAGTTCAAGTTCTTAATTATTTAAAATTAAAAAAAATATATATGGCACATAAAAAAGGTAGTGGTAGTACTAAGAATGGCCGTGATTCAAATTCTAAGAGGTTGGGGGTTAAAAAATATGGTGGTGAATTTGTTAAACCTGGACAAATTATAGTTCGTCAAAGAGGTGGGAAGTTTAAAGTCGGTCAAAATGTTAATCAAGGTAAAGATTATACTATTTATTCTATTATCAATGGAATAGTTAAATTTGAAGTTTATAATAAGAATAAACGTAAAATTAGTGTAAGTCCAAATTGAGTTATAGTTGTGTATTATTTTTTTATAATATTATTTTAGTTAAACAGAAATTCATGTAAATGAATTTTCATTATTTTATGAATGGTAAAAAAAATTGTAATTTCTTATTTCAATAGTATTGCTGCTACTTTGCAAACAAGTAAAGTTCAAGAAATTATTTTAATTAATAAGACTTATCAAGTAAATGACATATATCTTGGTATAGTACATAAAATTTTTTCTAGTATTAATGCTGCATTTATTAATTTAGGTCAAGATACTAAAAGCGGATTTATACATGTAAGTGATATTAAAACTTTAAGGAGAGGTCAAAGGTTTTTTTCTATCAATGATTTATTATCTATTAATCAATTGATATTAGTGCAAGTTGTAAAAGAACCAACATTTAATAAAGGGCCACGTTTGACATCTAATATACATTTACATGGAAAGTACGTTGTATTACTTCCTTTATGTAATATAGTTTTAATCTCTAATCATATCTATGATAATAATGAGCGAATACATCTTTATTCTTTAGCTGTTTTAATAAAGCCTCAATTAATGGGATTGATAATTAAGTCTTGTGCAGAGGGCGTTTCTGAGTCATTAATACTTCAAGATCTTGATTTACTTATTCAACAATGGTTTTTTATTCAAAAAAAAGTTCTTTTAAGTTCGATTCCTTGTCTAATTTATAAAGATGAAGATTTGGTAAAAAAAGTAATTAGAGATTGTTATGACAAGTCGATAAAAAAAATAGTAGTTGATTCTATAGATGCTTTAAAGTTAGTTTATTATTATCTAAAAAAATGGTCTTATATTTCAGCTTCAATTAGTACTAAAGTTCAGTTATACAATAAGCATTTATGTATTTTAGATAAATTTTATATTAAGGATACAATAAAACAGTTGCTTAGGCCTAAAGTAAATTTATTATATGGTGGTTCAATTTTTATAGAATATTATGAGGCATTAACAGTTATTGATGTTAATTCAGGTTCTTTTAATAAGTTATACAATTCTAAAGAAGCAATCTTGAGAATTAATTTTTATGCTTCAATAGAAATAGCTTATCAATTGAAAGCTCGTAATATTAATGGTGTTATAATAATTGATTTTATTGACATGTACTCTAAAAGAGATCAGTTAAAATTACTTGAACATTTTAATAAACTGTTAACTTATGATGATTGTAGTCCAAAAGTTGTTCAGCTCTCTGAGCTTGGTTTACTTGAGTTAACTCGTATGCGTAGACATCAAAGTATTCGAGAAATATTTGATTTTTCTAATCTAAAAACTTTAAATTATTCTAGTTTTTTCTTTATTGAGGATTTATATTACAAATTATTTTTTAATATTTCTGATGAAGATTTGAAAAATCAGTTTTTTTTAAATAAGAGTATTCGTTCTTTATTTTTTAGTAAACAATTTAAGTTGTGTAAAATTTTAAAAAATAAATTGATGATTTCTTATAATCCTTTGTTAAATAAATATTTTTCATTTATAGATCGCGTGAATTTATTGTATTTTCTTTATCCTAAGGCTAATTATCTTTTGCCTTTATTTTTTTATTATAGACTAACAAGTTTACGCAGTTTTGATCATTGTTAAAACAATCAAAAAATAAAAATAAGCTACTATGATTTTTCAAAGATCATAGTAGCTTATTTTCATTTATTTATTTTTGTCATATTAACTTGTTTTACTTAAATTAATTATCCGTTAATAGATGGTGCAACTAAAGCTAATGGTAAAGATTCTTGAGATGCTAAGTCCAGAGGGAAGTTATGAGCATTACGTTCATGCATTACTTCCATTCCTAAATTAGCTCTGTTTAAGATATCAGCCCAAGTATTAATTACACGACCTTGGCTATCAACAACTGATTGATTAAAGTTAAATCCATTTAAATTGAAAGCCATTGTACTTACAGACATTGCTGTAAACCAGATAGCTACTACTGGCCATAAGCCTAAGAAGAAATGTAGTGCACGTGAGTTGTTAAAACTTGCGTATTGGAAAATTAAACGACCGAAGTAGCCATGAGCTGCTACGATATTATAAGTTTCTTCTTCTTGACCAAATTTGTATCCATTATTTGCTGATTCATTTTCAGTTGTTTCACGAATTAAACTTGATGTTACAAGAGATCCGTGCATAGCACTGAATAGAGATCCTCCAAACACACCTGCAACACCTAGTTGGTGGAAAGGATGCATAAGGATGTTGTGCTCAGCTTGGAATACAAGCATAAAATTAAATGTACCAGAGATACCAAGAGGCATACCATCAGAGAAGCTTCCTTGACCAATTGGGTAAACAAGAAAAACGGCTGCTGCTGCTGCTACAGGTGCAGTAAAAGCAACTGAAATCCAAGGACGCATACCTAAACGATAGCTTAATTCCCATTCACGACCGATGTAGCATGATACACCTAGTAGGAAATGAAGAACAATTAGTTGGTAAGGACCACCATTATATAACCATTCATCTAGAGAAGCAGCTTCCCAGATAGGATAAAAGTGGATACCAATTGCTGCAGAGCTTGGAATAATAGCTCCAGAAATTATATTGTTTCCATATAGTAAAGAACCAGCTACTGGTTCACGAATACCATCAATATCTACAGGAGGTGCAGCAACGAATGCAATGATGAATACAGATGTAGCAGTTAATAGCGTTGGAATCATTACAACACCGAACCAACCTATATAAAGACGGTTTTCAGTGCTAGTAATCCAAGTACAGAAACGTTCCCACAGGCTTGCGCTTTCGCGTCTTTCTAAAGTAACAGTCATATTAAATTATTTTGATTTAGGATTGATTGAAGATACTTCCCAAGTATATTTTACTTGTTAAATATATTATTACAAGATTATGCATGACATGTAAAGTGTTAGATAAAAAAATTTATTTAGTACACTAAGCTATTTTTATTAAGAAATAAGTCGTTTTTGCTTTTTTTTACTTTTTTAAGAATATAATGATTTTAATTATTCTCCTATTTTTATCTTAAGCAAATGTCACATTTTAGTAAAATAAAAACAAATATTACTAATTTCAATGTTTTAATTAAAACTGTTAAACAATTAGGTTTTAATTATCAATTTTTTAGTAATAGTAGTTATTGTATAGATAGCAATGAAGAAGGCAAAAAGAGTGATATCCTAGTTTATCAATTGAATAAATATAATAAGGAAAATCACATTTTTACTTTTATATGGAATGTTAGTGAGTATCATTTAGTAGTTGATTTAGAATTATGGAATTTAGATATAGATGTGCATTATTTACTTGATCGTATCTTCCAGCAATATGCTTATAATATGGTTATTGAGACTAGTTCTATTAACGGTTTCCAAAAAATTAAAGAAAATATTCATGATGATGGATCAATTAAATTAACTCTTCAAAGATGGAACAATAGTTAGTTCTATTTTATTCTTGATTATACAATTTTATTTAATATTGCGGACGGAGAGACTCGAACTCTCATGAGATACTCTCACTAGAACCTAAATCTAGCGTGTCTACCAATTTCACCACGTCCGCATTTATTTACTATTAACATTTTAATTAAGAAGTAGAATATCACTTTTATTTAATAAAAACAAGTTTCTTGATTTATTATTGAACTTGTTTTTTTTTTATATTAGTGTTAAGTTCTTAGTGTTCAAATTCCTCAGTAGCTCAGTGGTAGAGCGATCGGCTGTTAACCGATTGGTCGTAGGTTCAAATCCTTCCTGAGGAGTTCTAATGTACTCATAATCTATTTATTTTATATAAATCAAGTATCAATGATTATTTTTTTATCTCTATATGATTTCTTTGATAACTATTACATATTTTTTTATACTTTACAAAAGCAATTATCTTATTTATTGTTTGTATCAAGTAATGAACAAGTTATTTTGTTATCTATGTTGTTATTCTTTTTTGGATTAATAACTATTTTTACTCCGTGTTTTCTTTCTTTATTACCGTTAGCTTTATCATATATTCATTCTAAAAAAAACTATGGTTTAAATGTAATTGTATTTATTGCTGGTTTATTAACTAGTTTTGTAAGTTTAATTGCGTTTACCAATTTGTTTAGTTTTTCTATCTTTATTTATAATGTGCCACTATTTTCTTATTTAATTTTAATGTTAGTTTCATTAGATTTAATGAAAATTTTAAGTATTTCAAAGCTTAACATTCCTTTTGGTCAATATATTTCTATGTCTTCTTCTGATAATATATTTTTACAAAGTTATTTAATGGGTTTAATTGTTGGTTCTAGTTCATTACCTTGTAACACTTCTATTATTATTGTAGTAACTTCTTTAGTAAACAATTTAAATAATATTTTTCTAGTTTTATTATATTTGATTATTTATTTAGCTGGCTGTTTGTTTCCATTACTGTTAATTTTGAAAATAAAAATTAATTATAATAATTTTTCTTTTCTATTATTTATATGGAAATCTGTTTTTCCTGTAAGTGGATCTTTTTTATTTGTTTTTTCTTGTTTATCCTTGTTAAAAACAATATTCATCTAAATATTATCTTAGTGTAGTAGTTTGATTATTATAAATTTCTTTATTTATTATGAGTAAAAATTTTATTTGGAAATCTTTAAAAAAGCTAGCAAATTTAAATATAGCTATTTTTGTTTTATCAATGATTGTTGTTTGTTGTATTTTAGGCTCTATAATTGAACAAGATAAAAGCTTTTCGTATTATCAATTTAACTATCCTAATCGTTATTCTTTAATTATTCTGTTAGGTTTAGACCATGTTTTTCGAACTTGGTGGTTTATTTTAATATCTGGTGTTTTTATTCTTAGTTTACTTATTTGTACATTTTCTACGCAGCTACCTAGCTTAAAAAATGCAAGGCGTTGGAAGTTCATTTATAAAAAAAGTGTGTTTAACACTAATAAATACTATTTAAAGGATGTAAATAATTATGATTATTCTTTTACTAATATTATTTATTCTTTAATCCGTTTGAATTTTTTTGTTTTTTGTAGAGCTAATTCATTATATTCCTATAAGGGTTTATATGGTCGTATAGCTCCTATTTTTGTTCATTTTAGTATTACGGCAATTCTATTAGGATCTGTATGTAGTTTTCTTCTAAGTTTTGTTGTACAAGAGATTGTTCCTAAAGGTGAAATTTTTCATTTAAAAAATATAATACATAGCGGTTTTTATAGTTACTTACCAGCTGACATGATTTTTCGTGTGAATGATTTTTATATTAATTATAATTTAAATGGTTCTATTCAGCAGTTTTTTTCTTCATTATCATTATATTTTCATAATTATCAGTTTTTATCTTCTAAAATTATTTCTGTTAATAAGCCATTGAGATTTTTTTCAATTACATTTTACCAAACTGATTGGCAGATAAATGCTATTAGGGTTAATGTGGGGGGAAGTTATTTTATACAGAAACAATTTATAAAAACTAGTATAAATGGAAAAAATTGTTGGTTATCTAATGTTTCTATTAGTCGTACAAGCAGTATATTTGTTGTTGTATTTAGTTTAGATAATTCTCTTTTAGTCTGTAATTCTGATGGTTTAATTCTACAAGAAGTTAATGTTGGTGAAAAATTTTATATTAATAATTCATCTTTTATTATTCAAGATATAATTACTAGTACTGGTTTACAAATGAAGGTTGATCCAGGTATCTTTTTTGTTTATTTAGGTTTTTTTATAATGATGTTAAGTACTTTTATGAGTTATGTTTCTTATTCTCAGATTTGGATTTATAGTAGTATTGAATCTCTAGAACTATGGGGTTCTACAAATAGAGCTTCTTTGTTATTTGAGCAAGATATTGCTTATTTAGATAGAATATACTCGTACTATTTAGTATATATGAATAAACAAATTATTAAAATTTATAATATTTTAATCTAGTAAAAAACTTTTTAGTATAGATTTACCTTCTTTTGTCCATAAGCTTTCTGGATGAAATTGGATTCCTCTAAGTTTCTTATAAATTTTATGTCTACATCCCATAATTATGCCATCTGATGTCATTGCTGTAATTTCGAGATCTTTAGGTAATTTTGTATTACTTATTATAAGGCTATGATATCTACTAGCTTTAAATGGGTTATCTATGTTTCTAAAAATATCTTGCTGATTATTAATTATGAGACTGATTTTTCCATGCATCGGTTTAGAGAGTTTTTCTATTACTCCGCCATAAGTATATCCTATTGCTTGATGTCCTAAGCAAATTCCTAATATTGGTATTGTTTGTGAATATTTATGAATAATTTCTAAGCAAACTTTTGATTCTTCAGGTTTTCCTGGTCCTGGAGATAATATTATATGTGTTGGATTAATTTCATGAATATCTTGAATTGATAATTCATCATTTCTTGCGATTGTGATTTTATAACCTAATTCTCCTATGTATTGTGCTAAGTTTTGGGTAAAGCTATCGTAATTATCTATTATAAGAATCATCTGTTAAGTTATATTGATTAAATTTTATGACTGTGTTAAATTAATTTTAGGGTTCCATTATTAGGAGAGCTTGCATTTGCTTGTGTTTTTCTATTCATTTTTCCTGATAAATAGCATTCTCTTCCTGAAATTACTCCTAATTTCATTGCATGAGCCATTAGTATAGGGTTGTTTGATTTAGCTATTGCTGTATTTAGCAATACTGCAGAAGCTCCTATCTCCATTGCTTGATTTGCTTCACTACTTGTTCCTATTCCTGCATCAACTATGATTGGTACTTTTGCATTTTCTATAATTATTTGTATGTTGTGTAAATTCTTTAATCCTTGTCCTGATCCTATTGGTGAACCTAAAGGCATTATCGTTTTGCAGCCTATATCTTCTAATTGTTTTGCTAAGATTGGATCAGGATATATGTATGGTAAAACACTAAATTCTTGACTGACTAAGTATTCTGCTGCTTTTAATGTTCCGATAGGATCGGGCATTAAATATTTAGAATCTGATATAACTTCTAACTTGATAAAGTTATTATCTATTTGTCCGACTCTTTTATTAATTTCCTTTCCTAGTATAGCTATCCTAATTGCTTCCTCTGCTGTTTCACAGCCAGCTGTATTAGGTAATAACCATAATTTGTTCCAATTTAAGCTATCTATTAGATTGCTTTTACCCATCTTTTTTGCATAATGTGTTCTACGAATGGCTACAGTTACGATTGATGTTTTACTAGCTTCAATACTTTCAATTGCTGTTTTCATGTTTTTATATTTACCTGTCCCTATCATTAATCTTGATTCAAATGTTTTATCTGAAATAACTAAATTGTCTTCGCGGTTTTTTTTATTCATTTGAAATAGTTTTATTTAATTTACATTATTAGGTCATGTTACTTTTGTTTTCTTTTATGTTACATTATAATATTAGTATTGATTAAATATTACTTATGCACTCTTCATATACTTATTTAGTAACTTTATCATATTGTTGATATGTTTAATTATTTCTTATATTTTATTATTAGCATAATTTTTGTATTGTTATTTGTTTTTTGTTGCTACCAATTGTACTTATTTTTTTTAAAAAATTATACATTGCATAGTAATTCAATTACTTTTATTGATCGATTTGTTTCAATATTACCGTACGGTTTACCATTGTTGGAAGGTTTACAAAATTTTGGTCAACAAATTTTACCTGATTATCCATTTAGTCTTATGAGTATATATAAAAAAACATTTATGCCTTTAGTTATTTTTTATGTTACTCATCCAGCATTAGCTTTTATTATCTTTTTTGTACTCTATTACTTATTTGTAAGATCTAAAAGTCCAATACCAAATCGTCCTTTTGTTCGCTTTAATGTTTTACAAGCAATATTATTATTCTTAATTAATTCTTTGTTAGGCTCTGCTTTTAGAGCGCTTCCAATAGAATTTAGGGTTAGTCTTTATGGTTTAATATTATGTAACACGCTATTTTGGTTTGTTTTATCAACAATTATATATGCAATTGCAAAATCTATAGAAGGTAGTTATGCTAAAATACCTGTAATTTCTCAGGCTGTTAGAATTCAAATTGATAGCCCATAGATAATTTATTGTTTATTTTATTAATAAGGAGAATAATATTATGAGTTATTTAAATAACTATGAAACTATTTATATATTGAAGCCGGATGTAACTGATAATATTAATTTGTCTTTAGTTAAATATTATAGGACATTACTTAAACAAAAAGGTGCTATTAACATTATTATACAGCATAGAGGAAGACGTCATTTAAGTTATAATATTTTACATTACTATGATGGAATATATGTTCAAATGAATTATCAAGCAAATGGTAGTTTAGTGAATTTTTTAGAAAAATCTATGCGTTTTAATGATCATATCGTAAGATATTTAACTATTAAACAAGATAATCTTCAGTCTATTAATATATATTAAATTAATTTAATATCAATAAATATATTTAGTGATTTTACTTAATATAATACTATAGTTCTTTTGATTTATAATGTATATTATTGATAATATTTTTATTTGAACTTACACAAACTGTTTATAATTTTTGGAGGTTTAATATGATTACTGATAGTCAAATTTTTATTGCTTTGTTATTTGCTTTAGTATCTGCAATCTTAGCCATAAGATTAGGTACTGATTTATACCAATAATTATTTGTTAACTTTTGAGAAAATACTGAATTTTTGTAGATGCTAATTTATGATCTTATATCATTAAGTTATGCATCTTGTAAAATAATTATATTAGTATTAATAAATAATATTTTTACAATTACCTTAATTAGTGTCAAGGTAGTATTATCTAAATCTAATCTAAATTAAAATTTATTGTGAATAAAATAAAAAATCAAGCTCGTCCTATTTTTCCTTTTACTGCAATTATTGGTCAAGAAGAAATGAAATTGGCCTTAATTTTAAATGTTATTGATCCCAAGATAGGTGGTGTAATGATAATGGGAGATCGTGGCACTGGTAAATCCACTACAATTAGAGCAATTGCTGATCTCCTGCCCGAAATAGAAGTTGTAAGTGATGATATGTTTAACTCTCATCCTTATGACTACGATATTATGTCAGATTTTGTTAAACAGCAAATTGAAAATAAAGTTAATTTCACGACTCAATTTATTAAAGTTCCAATGGTCGATTTACCTTTAGGTGCTACAGAGGATCGTTTATGTGGTACTATTGATATTGAAAAGGCATTGAATGAAGGTATAAAAAGTTTTGAGCCTGGTTTATTGGCTAAGGCTAATAGAGGTATTCTTTATGTTGATGAAGTAAATTTATTAGATGATCACTTAGTTGATATTTTATTAGATTCTGCTGCATCTGGTTGGAATACTGTTGAACGTGAAGGAATTTCTATAAGGCATCCTGCAAGGTTTGTGTTAGTTGGTTCAGGTAATCCTGAAGAAGGTGAGTTAAGACCACAATTGCTTGACCGTTTTGGTATGCATGCTGAAATTAGAACAGTAAAAGATCCATCTTTACGAGTTCAGATTGTTGAACAAAGAACTAAATTTGATCAGGATCCATATTCATGTATAGGTGAGTTTTATGATAAACAAAATCAACTTAAAGAATCCATTGTACTAGCACAAAAAAAGTTACCTAACGTAGTTATCGACTATGATTTAAAAGTGAAAATTTCTCAAATTTGTGGAATTTTAAATGTAGATGGCTTGCGTGGAGATATTGTAACGAATAGAGCAGCAAAAGCTTTTGCTGCATATCAAAATAAAGATGAAGTGGATTTAGATGATGTAAAAACAATAATAACTCTTTGTTTGCGTCATAGACTACGAAAAGATCCTTTGGATATAGTGGATTCTGGAGTGAAGGTAGATAAAGTTGTTAATGAAATTCTTATGTAATTTATCATGTATCTTTAAATTTAATGTATTATAGGCTTAGTAGGATTCGAACCTACATTAGAGACTTAGAAGGTCCCTGTCCTGATCCTTTAGACGATAAGCCCATTATATATTTTTTGTTAGTAATTTTAATTGTATTGATTGATGAATATTGATTGGGCGGTACTGGACTTGAACCAGTGACCACCTGCTTGTAAGGCAGGCGCTCTACCACTGAGCTAACCGCCCTTTACACACAAACTATAATAAATTATCAAAAAAAAATCAATGTAAGCTTGTATTTTAGTTAATATCTTAGTTTAGTGAAAGTTAAATTTAGATATTTTTTTATGTAATTATACTGTATATTTACAGCTATATAGATATGAAAAAATTTATTTGTAGAATTAAATTATTTTTTAAAGTATTAGTATCTTTAGCTAATCCTATGGTTTTTCTTCAGTTGGATTATAAAATTTTATTAGATCAAATGATTATAATTGGTCCAAACTCTTTGTTGATTACTATGGTAACTTCTTTTTTTATTAGTTTAGTGTTAAGCTTGCAGATTGTGAAAGAATTTTTGTATTTAAATGCTACTGAGTTAGTTGGGTCTATATTAGCTATTTCTTTTATTAGAGAGTTATCTCCTGTTCTAACTTCTATTATAGTTATAGGTAAAGTTGGGTCTTTTTTTACTTCTGAAATTGCTACTATGAGTGTTACAGAGCAAATTGATGCTTTATTTATATTAGGAATAAATCCCATTAACTATTTATTTTTGCCTCGCATAATAGCAATTCTTTTAATGTTACCCATACTAAATTTATTTTCTTTATTTACTACTTTCATGAGTAGTTCTTTTATTTGTTCTATTTTGTATTCAATTGATCCGAGTTTTTTTTTTCAATCTTTATGGTATCATTTTGTGTATCTTGATATTTGTAAATCATTATTAAAAACATTAATATTTGGTTTATTTATAGCTCTTATTAGTTGTGTATGGGGTATAACTACGAAAGGAGGCTCAAAAGGAGTTGGTTTATCTACAACATCTTCGGTAGTTACTTCACTTCTTTTTGTCTTTATTTTAAATTTTCTTTTATCTTATTTCATGTTTAATGATTTAGTAAGTTCTTTTGAACTTTTGTAAAAAAAAATAATTTATTTTTTTATATTTAAGAAGAATATTTACTATGTAATAAAATAAATATTATATGTATTACAATATTATCATATATATTACTTAAGTATATATTTTCATATTTAATTTTATGTATTATTTATGTATTTTTAGCTAGGAGGTATTTCTATGTCAGGAGGATCAACAGGTGAACGTCCTTTTTCTGATATTATTACAAGTATTCGTTATTGGGTTATACATAGTATAACAATTCCTGCTTTATTTGTTGCAGGTTGGTTATTTGTTAGTACAGGTTTAGCTTATGATGTTTTTGGCACTCCTCGACCTAATGAATATTTTACTCAAGATCGTCAGCAGGTTCCATTAGTAAATGATCGTTTTAGTGCTAAACAAGAGCTTGAAGATTTAACAAAAGGTATTTAATTTAGGAGAAATATGTGACTAAAAAAAGTTCTAATCAACCAATATCATACCCAATTTTTACTTTTAGGTGGTTAGCTATACATGGAATAGCTATTCCAACAGTATTTTTTTTAGGTGCTATTACATCTATGCAATTTATTCAAAGGTAGGAGGTATTTATTATTATGAGTGGTCCTAATCCTAATAAGGAACCAGTTGAGTTAAATCGTACATCTTTGTTCTGGGGTTTACTACTAATCTTTGTTTTAGCAGTTTTATTTTCTAGTTACTTTTTTAATTAGAAAAATTGTTGATTTGATTTAGTGAATCATATCGTATTTTTTTATTTGATTTTATAATTTAATTATTGGAGAATTAAGTGATATGTCAAACACAGGTAGAGTGCCATTGTGGTTAGTAGCTACTGTTGGTGGTATACTAGTTATTACTGTATTAGGGATCTTTATTTATGGTTCTTATTCTGGGATAGGTTCATCCCTTTAGAGTTTTAATTACAGCTCATAAATACTTATTAATTAATTACTATTTATAAACCATATATACATTTATGTATAAAATGGTTTATTTTATCTTTATGAAATTGAATCTTGTTCGATGTAAATAAATAATAAGGCCATTGCTATTCCAGGAAATAGTATTCCTGTTAAAGGTACTAAAATGGATGGTAAGTATGATGTTGTCATTGTTTTTATTATTATATTATGTATTTTGTTTATTCAAAATATTATAGACTTTTGATATACAATTATTATATTGGATCTTTATTAAATATCATTATAATCTTAACATTTTGTTGGATGTCATGATAATTTTTCTTTTTTTCTGTTAACTATTTTTTATTAGATTAATTTATTTGAGAAAGTTTATGGTTAATATTCAAAATAATAATGTTCCAGTAAGTCTTGAGGCTATGTTGAAATTTTCAGAAGCTTATGCTAAACGAACTGGTACGTTTTTTTGTGTAGATACTAGTGTTACTGCCCTTGTTATTGAAGGGCTTGCTAGACATAAAGATGAGTATGGAGCTCCACTTTGTCCTTGTCGTCATTATGATAACAAAATTAGTGAGGTTTCGAGTGCATATTGGAATTGTCCTTGTGTACCTATGAGGGAGAGAAGAGAGTGTCATTGCATGTTATTTTTACCTAAGAGCAATGAGTTTGCTGGCGATCATCAGGTTTTTGATATAGATCTGTTACTTAATTAATTTATTTAGATAAATATAATATAAATAAGTTAAATATTTATCTCTGTTTATATATTTAATCTTATTTATTGACATAAAAATAAAAAAGTGATGGTTTATAAATTATTTTTCTTGAAAGAAAGTAAAATAATTACAGCGGGTCCTACAAGGACAATAATGCTTAGTGAAACGAGCTGTCCAATAACTTGCCAATTAATCATAATATAATTCCTATTTTGTTATAATATATATTTTCTTTTCTTTATAGATTATATACTTTTTTTTTATGTTCTTGATTTCATATGAATTTTAATATATTTTCATGCTTAAATAAAACCAGTTTTTGTTAATAGAAAAAATAAAATTATTATAAGTCAGGATTTTTGATAAATTTAATGATTTACTATTAATTTGATTTATAACTTTGATGATTTTAGAATTTTCTAAATATATTTGAAAATTATCAAAACAAAATAATTGTATAATTTTCATTTGTAATAAAAAGTTTTGTGTATTAATTTTTTGATAGCTTATTGCTGTACGTTTATTATGTCGACTTTTTAAATACAACTTAATAACACTTTGTTTTATATATTCATTTTGGTAATAGTAATTATGAATTAAAGATTTAATATTTTTTTCAACGTGTTTATGTAAGTATTTTTTGATATATGGTATTAATTCTTGACGAATCCTATTTCTCTGAATTTTATAAATGTAGTTAGTACTATCTGACCATATAGGTAAGTAAAATTTTTTACAAATCCAATAAATTATTTCTCGATCTAATTTGAGCAATGGTCTTAAAATGAATGTATTTTGAAAAATCCTACTTTTTATTGCTAAATTATTTAAACTTTCTATACCACTTCCTTTAATTATATTTTGTATAAATGTCTCTATTTTATCTGTTGCATTATGTCCAGTGATGATTAATTGAAATTTGTATTTTGTTGCATGTTGTATTATAATATTATATCTAAATGTTCTACATTCATCTTCTGATAATGTTATTGTATTAATTTGATAAATTATAATATTTGATTTCATCAATTTTATGTAGTTTATAATGTGCTTTATTTGTTTATGACTAGTTTGTTTCCATTGATGATCTATATAAATATATGATATTTTTAATTTAGTTTCGAATAATTTTTGTTTTAATTTTTCTAAAATTCTAATTAAAAAAATTGAGTCTTGACCGCCAGAAATAGCTAATAAAATACTTGTAATATGATATTTTGTAATAAAGTATTGAATCAAAGTGCTAATTTTTTCTAAATTAAGCTGTTTCATAAAGTATTGTGTAGTTGTGATAATCTGCTTATTATGTTATTTATTTATATAGATGGGTTGCTAACTCAATGGTAGAGTATTCGGCTTTTAACCGATTAGTTCCGGGTTCGAGTCCCGGGCAACCCACTTTAATCCTCTTAATTTATTATCGCATTAGTTTATACCATATTATTTATTTATGAATTTAATCTCTCAAGTTTTGCAAAAAAAACGTCAAAATTCTAAGTGTGCTTTAATTCCTTTCGTAACAGTAGGATATCCTAGTATTGAATTGACTACAGATATCATTTGTATGCTCGATCAAAAGGGAGTTGATATTATTGAATTGGGTATACCTTATTCAGATGCATTGGCAGATGGTCCATTAATTCAAAATGCTTCTAAGCTAGCTTTGGATCATGGTATCTATATTGATCAAGTTTTAGATTTGCTTAGCACAATAGAGTCAAAAATAGATACACCTATTATTATATTTACTTATTATAATCCTATCTTAGTACGTGGTTTAAGTCGTTTTATACGAGAAATTTCTCAACTTGGAGTTAAAGGTTTAATTATTCCTGATCTTCCTATAGAAGAAACTGATTACGTTATGTATTTATGCGATGATTATAAGATAGAATTAATCTTATTTATATCTCCAACTAGTTCTAAAGATAGAATAAGTTATATTCTTTCTAAAGCTCCAGGATGTGTTTATTTAGTGAGTAGTACAGGAGTTACTGGAATCAGAGAGTCTATTAATTCTCAAATTAGTTTTTTATATAATAATGTTAATTTTAAAAATGATAAGTTAGTGATGCTTGGTTTTGGTATTTCCTCACCTGCTCAAGTATCTAATATATTAAGGTCTAGATTAAATATACATGGAATTGTTGTTGGGAGTGCTTTTACTAAAATATTATCTAACTATTGTCATAATAATTCTTTTGAAATAATTGAAGAACTAGGCTCTTTTTGTGAAAAAATGAAGTTAGCTATGATTTAATTTATATTACTATCAAATATCTATTTTTTACTACCCCCAGGGGAATTCGAATCCCCGTTACCTCCGTGAAAGGGAGATGTCCTAGGCCTCTAGACGATGGGGGCATAATAATTATAACTCTAGCATAAACAATTTTACATTTTATGTCAATATTATTTATTTAAGTTTTGTATTCTCATATATCGACAATTAGTCTAGATCTCATTATTAAATATACTACAGTTTGCCTTATGTAAATAATCATATTAATAAATAGATGAAATGCTTCATTTTTATATTCTATTAGTGGATCTTGTTGTCCATAACTTCTCCAACCAATATACTCTTTTAATAGGTTCATCTTTTCTATATGTTCTTGCCAAGCTTGATCTATTTGTTGTAATAAGTAATACTTTTCCAGTTGTCGAATTAAACCAGGTCTTAATTGTTCTAAATACATCTCCTTGAGATCATAACTTATTCTTAATTGTTCATTTAAATAGCATTTTATTTCATCAAATTTCATGTTAGATAGATTTTTTGTGTTGTTTGTTATATTTAATAGCTTGATGATGTCTCGTAAAGTATTTTGTTCTTTGTTTGTTTTTATATATATTGTTAACATTTCTTCTATAGTATATTCAGCGTATTCTATTACACAATCTCTTGTAAATGTAGAGTTTAATATTTTTTTTCTTTCGTTATATATAGCTTTTCTTTGATTATGAATTACCTCATCATATTCATATAATTGTTTTCTAATATCGTAGAAGTATGCTTCAACTTTTTTTTGTGCTGAGTTTAAACTCTTTGTTAATAAAATTGATTCTATTGGTGTTGCATCATCTATATTAAGTCTTGTTACTAAATTCTCTATTGCATTGCCACCAAAAATTCTAAATAAATTGTCTTGGAGGCTTAAAAAAAAACGTGATGTACCTTGATCGCCTTGTCTACCAGCTCTTCCTCTGAGTTGATTATCAATTCTTCTTGATTCATGTCTTTCTGTTCCAATTACATATAGACCTCCTAATTGTAAAATTTCTTCTTTTTCCTTTTGAAATAAATATTTATATTTTTTTAGTAATTTTATATTTATATTATTTAGTTGATTTACATATTCTGAGCTTGTTTTTATCTCATTTTTTACTGTTTTGTTTGTTTGTAAAAACTTTATTTCATTCTCAGTTAATATTAATTCTATTTCATTCTTTTTTATATATTTATTATTATCTTTTAATTGTAGTTTTTCTATCATTAATTCAGCAGTTTTTTCTGGGTTACCACCTAAAATTATATCAGTGCCTCTTCCAGCCATATTTGTTGATATTGTGATTGAACCTTTTTGACCAGCTTGTAATATTATTTCTGCTTCTTTTGATACGTTTTCTGGCTTAGCATTTAGTAAGTTATGTGGAACCTTCATTACCTTAAGCATGTCTGATAATAGTTCTGATTTTTGTATACTCGTAGTTCCAATTAAAGTTGGTCTTTTTATGTTATACATATCTAAGCATTCATGTGCTATTGATTGCCATTTATTGTATTCATCTTTGTATACAAGATCAGATAAATCTTTTCGAATACATTTTCTGTTAGTCGGTATATTAACAACATTCATTTTATATATATTTAAAAATTCATTCTCTTCTGTTTTAGCTGTTCCTGTCATTCCGGCTAATTTTTTATATAAAAGGAATAAATTTTGATAAGTGATTGATGCTAAGGTTTTGTTTTCTGCTTCAATTTTTATTTTTTCTTTAGCTTCTATTGATTGATGAAGTCCATCACTCCATCTTCTCCCATCCATAATTCTACCTGTAAATTCGTCAACAATAATGACTTTATTATTTTTAGTAATATAATCTCTATTTTTTAAAAATAGTTCTTTTGCTTTTAAAGCATTGAGAATATATTTTATCCAATGACTTGTCGTATCATATAGGTTATCTATTTGCAATATTTCTTCACATTTAGCAATTCCGTTATCAGTTAAAATAGCGCTTTTCGATTTTTCATCAATTGTATAATGTATTTTATCTATTAATGAATTAGATATATTATTAGCTTCAAGATATGGTTGATTTTTGACCTCTGTAACTCCTGATATTATTAATGGAGTTCTTGCTTCATCTATTAATATAGAGTCTACTTCATCTATTATTGCATAATAAAAGTTTCTTTGAACTATGGTATTCTTATGGATTGTCATATTATCTTTTAAATAATCAAATCCAAGCTCGCTGTTTGTTATATATGTAATGTGATTTCTGTATTCATTTTTTCTTTGATTTTGATTTGTTTTTTGAGTAATTAATCCAATTTTTATATTGACATATGAGAAAACTTTTTTTGCTAAATTTGCATCTCGTTCTGCTAAATAGTCATTTACTGTTACTATATGTACACCTTCTCCTGTTAAACAATGTAAGTAAGCAGGTAATAATGCAACTAATGTTTTTCCTTCTCCAGTTTTCATTTCTGCTATATTGTTGTCATTTAGGATTATGCTTCCTAGAATTTGTACATCAAATAAAGTAAGATTTAGTGCACGAAAGATTGCTTCTTTTATAGTTGCAAATGCTTCAACTAAAATTTTATTAGTATCTAAATCACAATTATTTAATTTTAGTCTTAGGATTTCTGTTTGTTTTTTTAGTTGTGTATTAGAGTATTTGTGTAAAATATCACATTTTTGGTTAATGCTGATGACTGTTTTTTTGTGCCTATTCATAGGGTTGTAAGGGAATAGTTTAAGCATTTAGTTAGACCTTTATTGGTTTAAGTGTTAATTTAAAAAAGTACAATTTTTTTGAAAAAATTCTTGTATTAAAATAGAAGAGTTTTTGTCATAATTCAATTTATATTTTCTTCCCCATATTGCTTTTTTAGATTTTAGTTGTTTTTCTAAATCCTTGCAATAACAATAATATAATTCATTTATTTCTTTCTTTGTATCTATTTTTGAGTTAATGAAGGATTGACCAATTGGTAAGTTTCTTTTTATTTTATTAGTTTTCAATTCTCTTTCTCTTATTGTCCATAGGGATCTAGCAAATGTTATTTTTGTATATGCAGATGTTTCTAGCCATACATATCTAATTCTACGTTGAATTTTTGTTAATTTTTTCTCATTCTGTTGTAATAATTGAATTTTTACTTTTTGATTAGTTAAATATTGTATTAATCTAGTGTGTGATCCTTCATTAATCATAGCCATTTTCAGTGCAATCTTAATTGATTTAGATATTTCAGTGTTTATTAGTTTATTATTCTGTAATTGTAATATGCATATAGGATGAAATGTATTAAAATAAATTTGCATTACTTTTTAATTAATTGTGTTTAGTGTTCGTTTTTGCTGGTTTTTTATTAATGATTTCCCATTCATTTCTTTTGGGCTTTTAATATTTAATATATCTAATATTGTAGGTGCTATATCAGCTAAACTACCTTTAGATTTTAGTGAGTATTTTGTGTATATTTCTTTCTCTATAACAATGAAAGGAACTAAATTGGTACTATGTGATTTACATGCTTCATTATTTTCGTCTATCATATAATCTGCATTACCATGATCTGCTGTAATAATAAGTGTTCCACTAACTTTTTTAATTTTATTTAATAATATTTTAATGCATTTATCAACAACTTCTACTGCATCAATTGTTGCTTGTAGATTTCCAGTATGTCCAACCATATCGGGGTTTGCATAGTTTACAATTATTAAGTGATATATATTTTTATTAATTGCATTTATGATACTTTCTGTGATTTGATAAGCAGACATTTCTGGCTGTAAGTCATAAGTTTCTACTTTAGGACTTGGTATTAATTCTCTATCTTCGCCTGGAAATGGTTCTTCTATTCCTCCGTTAAAAAAATAAGTTACATGTGCATATTTTTCAGTTTCAGCTAATCTTAATTGTTTAATGTTATTATTTGATATTATTTGTCCTAGAAAATTTTTCTGGTTTGGCGTTGGAAAAACTATTGGAAATTTTAGACTTGAGTCATATTCAGTAAATGTGGTAAATAGAAGATTATTAATTTTTTTTGTTACAAAACCTTTAAAGTTATTTTTAGCTAAGCATTGAATTAATTGTCTAATTCTATCAGGTCTAAAATTAAAAAATAATATTCCATCGTCGTCTGTTATTTCACCTTTGTATAACCTTGTTGGTGGAATAAACTCATCAGATATTCCTATTTCATAAAAATTATTGACTACTTGTTTGTAATTTTGTTTTTGCTTACATTGATTATTTTCTGTCAAAATTTTATATGCTTTTTCTATTCTTGACCATCTGCAGTCTCTGTCCATGCTATAGTATCTACCGCTTATAGTACAAATATTTATATTTGCATTATTTTTAATTTCTTCATTAACTATATCGAGAAACTTAATTGCTACTTTTGCTTTTGTATCTCTTCCATCAGTTATTAAATGCAAACATATTTCATGGCTATATCGTTTAGTAATTTGTATAATTGCTTTTAAGTGATCAATATGAGAGTGAACACCGCCATTTGAGCATAATCCGATTATATGTAATTTAGATTTTCTTGTACTAATTTGTTCACATAGTGTATTAATTACTTCGTTTTTAAAAAATTCTTTTGTATCGATCGATTTTTTTATGCGTACTAGATCTTGATTGATAACTCTTCCAGCTCCAATTGTAGTATGTCCTACTTCTGAATTACCCATTTGATTCTTTGGTAAGCCAACATCTTCACCAGATGCACTTAATAGAGATTTTGGGTACTCTTTCCAAATTTTATCTATATTTGGAGTATTTGCTATTTTAATGGCATTTCCTTTTGTTTCTTCTGAATAGCCCCATCCATCTAGTATTGTTAATATTATAGGAGAAATCGTTTGATTAGACATATCAAGTAAGTTATATGATATTTAATGATTGTTTAATTTTATGTGAATAAATGAATATTGATTGTATATTTTATTTACAGTCATTTGTAAATATTTTTAACTAGAAATAATTTATTTAAAAATGATTATTTCTAGTTATATTAATATGTACTTGTATCTGTATACTAAAAAATACTGAACTATTTAACTCAGAACGTTTATTGCATAGTCTAAGTAAGTATTAGCTTCATTTGCTGCTTGTCCTGAAAGCCCGTGAGTATTTTTTACATACTCAATGGCTTCTATATACCAGCTAGGAGATAATTCAAAGCTTCTATTAATTTCTTCTAAACCTGCAACTAAATATTCATCCATTGGTCCAGTTGCTCCAACAACTAGACAGTATGTTGTCATTCTTAGATAGTATCCAATATCTCTTGCGCATTTTGCTTTACCAATAGCACTAGATGCGTAAGTTGGACCAGGCATTTGAGTTACATATGGAAATTTTGTATATACTGCTTGTGCAGCACCTGTTATTAATCTTTGCGCGTTTGCTGTTAGTACCTTAGCTGCTTCTAAGCTCTTTGATGCTCTTTGATAGCGTCCATTAATTGATTGTAATTCTGCATTACTTAAAAATCTACCTTGGCTATCTGCAGATGCTATAGCTTCTGTAATAGGTGTCTTCATAATTACGTATTTCCTTAAGTTAATTAATTTTATTGTGTTAAACTTTTTATTTACTTATACTACAGCAGCAGCAGCTCTATCAAAATATATACTAAGTTCAGAAGTTAATGAGCTGCAGTCTCCTGCTGTTACTCCACTTAGTTCATTTACTAAGCTGATTGATGCTTCTTTCATTTTTTGTACTGCTACAGCTACTGATGAACCTGGTGTTCCAAGTGCTTGATAAGTTTCTCTAAGACCATTTAAACATCTATCATCTAATACACTAGAGTCCCCTGCTATCATTGCGTAGCTAACATATCTTAAAATAATTTCCATATCTCTTAGGCATGCAGCCATACGTCTACTAGTATATGCGTTACCTCCTGGTTGAATTAATTGAGGTTGTTCAGCAAATAGTGCACGAGCAGAGTTTGTTACTATTGCAGAAGCGTTAGAATTAATTTTATTTACAGCATCTAATCTTTTATTTCCCTCTGTTATTATTGTTTCTAGTGCATCAAGTTGCTTGTTACTTAAGAATTCACCGCGTGCATCAGCTTGTGCTACTACTTTTGCAAAAGCATCTAACATATTGATTTCTCCTTTGTTTTATCTATTTTTATAAAATATTTTATATTTTTTTACTTTAGGTATAATATTATAATAGGAGTAAATATTTGATATTAAAAAATATTAATTAGTGGTTTCTCTGTTATTCTTTTTTTAATCTTCTAAAATTTCTGGTTCTGTAATTTCATCAACCATTTCAATAATGGCTTTTATTATTGGTTTATTTATTGGATCATCAATTATGTCTATATCTTCATATTTTCTTCTTTTTGCTCTGTGAGCTACTTGTATTGTTATCTTATATCTATTTTGTGCTAATTCTAAAAGTTCCTCTGTTTTATAGGTAATATATTGTAAATCAATTTTATTGTATTCTTCACACTTATTCATTTGACTCCTTGTTGTTAAGTTATTATAAATAACTTTAACGTGTATATTTTATTAAAATTTATGCAATACTATAGAAATAATAATTTAAATGTTTATTAATTATAATATACTGTGGATATTTTATACTGATTAATTATTAGTAATAAATATCTTTTTATATTCTTGTTTCTTAATTATATGTATTAAAATTGTATTTTACTATTTGATTATACTTTATACTGAATATATGCAAATATCAAAAATTTTTACTTATAAACTAAGTCAGTTTTTAGGTTTTCCTTCCATAATTAACGAAAGAGATGCATGTGGAGTTGGTTTCGTTGCAAAAATTAATGCTTCACCTTCACGAGATATTATTGTTAGTGCATTAAATGCATTAAATTGTATGGAGCATAGAGGCGGTTGTAGTGCTGATGGTAAATCAGGTGATGGTGCAGGTATTACAACAGAAATTCCTTGGAATTTATTTTCATTATCTTATGTCAAAAATGATAATGCTAATAAATCATTAGCTGTTGCTATGATATTTATTGTTCCAGATCATCTTCAATACATTAAGAGTGTATTTGAATGGATTTTAGGTCAATATGATTTTTCAATTATTAGTTGGCGCTTAGTTCCTGTTAATTCTAGTGTTTTAGGTACTAATTCTGCTAATAATGAACCTTGTGTTGTACAATGTATAGTAAAATATAATAATCCTTTAATTGATCAGTTAGAAAAAATTCTTTATATTGTTAGAAAGAAGATAGAAAAAGTTATAAGTAATACGAATTCAACTATTTATAAAGACTTTTATATTTGTTCTTTTTCTTCTAGTGTAGTTACATATAAGGGAATGGTTCGTTCAGAAGCTTTAGCCAGTTATTATATTGATTTACAAAGTAGTAATTATTGTAGTAAATTTGCTATATATCATAGAAGATTTAGTACTAATACAATGCCTAAGTGGTCATTAGCTCAACCTATGAGATTTATTGCCCATAATGGAGAAATTAATACTCTTTTAGGTAATCTTAATTGGACTAAATCAAGAGAACCACTATTTTCTGATGGTTTATGGAGTAATTGTTCGGAGGATTTAATACCTATAGCAAACTTATTTAATAGTGATTCAGCTAATTTAGATGCTGTAGTTGAATTATTAATAAAGTCAGGTAAAGAACCTGAAGAAGCCTTAATGATTCTTATTCCTGAAGCTTACCAAAAACAGCCTTCCTTAAAATCATTTCCAGAAATTATTGATTTTTATAAATATTATAGTAATTTACAAGAACCATGGGATGGTCCTGCTTTAGTCGTTTTTAGTGATGGTAAAAAAGTTGGTGCTACTTTAGATAGAAATGGTTTAAGACCTGCTAGATATTTTATTACTAATGATGGTTTAGTTGCATTATCATCTGAAACTGGTATTTTTGATATAGATCCTTCTAAAATTGTTCAAAAAGGTCGTTTAGGTCCTGGGCAAATGCTTTCGGTGGATTTATCTAATAATTTAATTTTAGAAAATTTATCTATTAAAAGAAAAATATCACAAAAGTTTCCTTATAAGTTATGGTTGCAAAATCAACACATTGATATTGAGTATCAAACTTATGAATCTGATACTGAGTCAGATTTGATTCATATTTCTCGTTTACATACGGCTTTTGGTTATTCTAATGAAGATGTTGAACTTGTTATTGAACATATGGCTAGCTCTGCAAAAGAGCCTACTTTTTGTATGGGAGATGATATTCCTTTAGCTGTTTTATCTAGTAAACAAAGAATCATTTATGATTATTTTAAGCAACGTTTTGCTCAAGTGACTAACCCTGCTATAGATCCATTACGTGAAAGTTTAGTTATGTCATTAGTCACGCATCTTGGTCCTAAAGGTAATTATTTAGAACCTAATGAACAAATGGCTAAATCTCTTTGTTTAAAATCGCCAATAATTAATGAAAAAGAATTAATTTTAATTAAAAAAAATGTATTGACAGTTTCTCATATTAGTACCTTTTTTAAAATTAATTCTTCTACTATAAGTTTTAATAAACAAATTAAAATTATTTGTAGTCAATGTGTTATAGATATAAATAATGGTACACAGGTAATTATTTTAACTGATCGTATAAATTCATTAAATGAAAAATATCTCTTTATTCCTCCTTTATTAATTATTGGTGCGGTGCACCACTATTTAATTAAAGAAGGATTAAGACATAAAGCTTCATTAGTTGTTGAAACTGGTCAATGTTGGAATACTCATCACATTGCTTGTTTAATAGGTTATGGTGCTAGTGCAATATGTCCTTATCTTGCTTTCTTAACTGTTCGTCAATGGTGGCAAAATCCTAGAACGCAAAAATTTATGACTAATGGTAAGCTTCCAAAAATTAGTATTGAAGAATCACAAAATAATTATCGTAATGCGTTAGAAAAAGGATTGTTGAAAATTCTTTCTAAAATGGGTATTTGTTTAATCTCAAGTTATCATGGTGCGCAAATTTTTGAAATCTTAGGCTTAGGAAATGATGTAGTTGATTCTTCTTTTCTTAATACGACATCTAGATTAGGTGGTATCAGTGCTGCAGAATTTTTTGGACAAAGTTTATCTATGTATCGTACTGCTTTTATTAATAAGTTACCTAAAAAACTTGCTAATTTAGGTTATGTACAATATAGACCTGGAGCAGAATACCATGTAAATAATCCAGAAATGTCAAAAACTTTGCATAGGGCAGTTCGTAATTCAGATATTAATTTATATAATAAATATAAGTCATTATTAGAAGAGAGAGAACCTTCTAATTTACGTGATATGCTTGGGATCTGTAGTAGTAGAAAAAGTATTGATGTTAGTCATGTTGATTCAGTTGATCTTATACTAAACAGTTTTTGTACAGGAGGTATGTCTTTAGGTGCTTTATCTAGAGAGACTCATGAAACTCTAGCTATAGCAATGAATAGAATTGGTGGAAAATCTAATTCTGGAGAAGGAGGTGAAGATCCTATTCGATTTAAAGAAATTAATGATATTAATAATTCAGGAGTTTCAGAGAAATTTTCATATCTTAAAGGATTAAAAAATAAAGATATTGCAAGTTCTGCAATTAAGCAAATAGCATCTGGTCGTTTTGGTGTAACTCCGGAGTATTTAGTAAATGCTAAACAATTAGAGATTAAAATTGCACAAGGAGCAAAACCAGGAGAAGGAGGTCAATTACCGGGTAAAAAAGTAAGTCCTTACATAGCTACTTTGAGGAATTGTAAACCAGGGGTTACTTTAATTTCTCCTCCGCCTCATCACGATATTTATTCGATTGAAGACTTAGCTCAATTAATATTTGATTTACATCAAATTAATCCTAAAGCCAGTGTGTCTGTTAAGTTAGTTGCTTCAGTTGGTATTGGAACTATTGCAGCAGGTGTTGCTAAAGGAAATGCTGATATTATACAAGTTTCTGGTCATGATGGTGGTACTGGCGCCTCTCCTCTTAGCTCTATTAAGCATGCAGGTGTCCCATGGGAATTAGGTTTAACTGAAGTACATCAAACGTTAGTAGATAATAATTTAAGAAACAAAGTTATTTTAAGAGTAGATGGTGGGTTAAGAACTGGTAAAGATATTGTGTTAGCCGCTATAATGGGTGCAGAAGAATTTGGTTTTGGAACTATTGCAATGATTGCAACTGGTTGTGTAATGGCTAGAATATGTCATACAAATAATTGCCCTGTTGGTGTTGCTACTCAAAGACAAGATTTAAGAAATCGTTATCCTGGTATACCTGCTGATTTAGTAAATTTTTTCACTTATGTTGCAGAAGAAGTAAGGGAAATTTTAGCTATATTAGGTTATAAAAGTTTAAAAGAACTTATTGGTGTAACTAGTTTATTGTCTATTCGGTCAAAAAAGTTAATTAAAACGAGTAATTTAAATTTAGATATTTTATTAAATTATTTGGATTCAAGTAAAAAGCTTACTTTTCATAATGACGTACATAATAATGGTCAAGTTCTAGATGATTATATATTAAATGATCAGAATCTTGTGAATGCAATTAATTCACAGTTAACTGTTATTCAAAATGTTTCAATATTGAATACTGATAGATCAGTTGGATCAAGAATTGCAGGTTTAATAGCTAAAAAGTATGGTGAAAAAAATTTTAAAGGTAATTTACAAATTAATTTTTCTGGTATAGCAGGTCAAAGTTTTGGTTCTTTTATTTGTAATGGTATGTATCTAAGTTTAGTTGGTGAAGCAAATGATTATGTAGGTAAAGGTATGAATGGCGGAGAAATTATAATTTCTCCTCTACCGGATCATAAAAATCAAGCATCAAATTTTGTGATTATTGGTAATACTTGTTTATATGGTGCAACAGGTGGTTACCTATTTGTTAATGGTCAAGCAGGAGAGAGATTTGCTGTTCGTAATTCTGCAGCTGAGGCTGTAATTGAAGGTGTTGGTGACCATGCTTGTGAGTATATGACTGGTGGTCTAATAGTTGTTTTAGGTGTTTCTGGGCGTAATATTGGTGCTGGAATGACTGGTGGTTTAGCATATTTTTTAGATGAAGATGATGAATTTATTTCTAAAGTTAATTTAGAAATTGTTAAGGTACAGAAACTTTTAACTAAAGAAGCAGAAGAAAGTCTATTAGATTTAATTGAATTATATGAGATTAAAACTAAAAGTTTAAAAGCGAAACAAATTCTTAATAATTGGAAAGATTATGTTCATCGTTTTTGGCAAATCATTCCACCTTCTGAGGAAAATACTCCTATTACAAATATTGAGTATTCTTCTTATTCAAGTATACTAAATTAACTTTATATACAAACTTAGTTGAATTTTTCTTAATATATGATAATACTTTATATGAAATTATCTATTTTGTGATAAATTTTACTTTATCTTATTTAAATTAAGTAATAAAGATTATATATATTAAGGAATAGTTAAAACCATATGGCACATAGCGTAAAAGTGTACGATACATGTATTGGATGTACTCAATGTGTTCGTGCTTGTCCTTGTGATGTACTAGAGATGGTTCCATGGAATGGTTGTAAAGCTGGCCAGATAGCTTCTGCACCCAGAACAGAAGATTGTATTGGTTGTAAAAGATGTGAAACAGCTTGTCCTACAGATTTTTTGAGTGTTCGAGTGTACTTAGGTGCTGAAACTACTCGTAGTATGGGACTTACATATTAAATTAATTGGTAGCCTTTATTGAATTAAACGATTATTTAAGTATATTTATACTTGAATAATTAATTTATACTTTTTATAGTTTATCTTCTGCTATGTAATCATCTTTACTAATAATTATATTCATGAATTTATCTAATATTCAATTACATAATTCTTTTCGATCTAAAAATGTTATTAAAGTTATAACTGGTATCCAGAATACTAATATTCATCAAATTGCTCAAATAGCTAAAGCAGCTCATCTGGCTAAAGCAAGTTACTTAGATGTTAGTGCTAACACTAAGTTAGTTAGGTTTCTAAAATCTTTTTCATCTTTGCCTTTATGTATCTCTTCTATTAATCCAATTGATATTTATAATTGTATTGCAGCAGGTGCAGATTTAATTGAAGTGGGTAATTATGATACCTTTTATGATCAAGGCATTTATCTTACGTCTTTTCAATTAATAGAGCTAGTAAAAGAAATCAAGCATTTAGTTCGTAATATTGATCTTTGTGTTACAATCCCTTATTATCTAGATTTAAATGAGCAAGTTTATTTAGCTCAATTATTAGAGTGTTTAGGTGTTAATTTTTTACAAACTGAAGGTATCTTTACTAATAATTTACAGAAACGATCATCAGGATTGACAAGTTCATTATCATCTTCTTTATTATCTACATATTTTGTCTCTCAATCTGTTAATATACCAGTAATTACGTCTTCTGGAATGAATAGCATGTTTGTTTCCGCCGCAATTAATTGTGGTGCATCTGGTATAGGTATTGGCTCAGCTATAAAAGGCAAACATACTATTCATGATATGACTAACTATATAAAGGAAGTTAAAAACTGTATGTTTACTAATAATATTAATTTACATCAATTAGAAGATTATCTATTGATGGATAATATTTCAGAACAAACATTAGTCTTATAAAAGTTTTATATAATGTATGAATAAGGTTACTAAAAAATATTTAAGTATATTCTTATTTATCTTGTGTATTATTATTTTTACTTTTTCTTTTATTGGCTTAAAGCAAAATAAAGGATATTTTTTATTTATTGAATTTAATGACGCATATGGATTAAAAGAAGGTGCAAGTATTAATTTAAGAGGTGTTAAAATAGGTAATGTTAGTCGCATTACTGTTCATTTAAATAAAGTTGTCGTATTATTGAATATTAAAACAGATAATACTTTAATTCATAAAAATTCTATATTTGAGGCTACTCAAGTTGGTCTCTTTAATGATATAGTAGTTACAGTAACACCTTTAAATTATATTAAATCTCAAAATTTGATATCAACTTTTGTTTTATCCAGAGATTGTAAATCTTTATCTGCTATATGTCCTAATTCATATATAAAAGGTTATAAAGGTATTAATTATGATGATTTGATAAGAGCAACTACTAGAATTTCCCAAAGATTTGATGACCCACGTTTTTTTAACTTACTTTATTTATTATTGAAAAATGTTATTAGTATTTCCGATGAATTATTCTTTTTGATTAATGATTCATCAGTTATACTCTATTTATGTTTTAAGTTGATGAACTTAATAGTATTAAACTTGCCTTCTTTATAACAAATTTAAGTTTATTTTTGAATGTATTATTAATTAATATAAAATAATCTATTTTATTTATGGTTTCTAGAAAAGTATTAACTTTGAATTTTTTAAAGCCAGTAATGGAATTTGAGTCAAGATTACAACAATTAGAAAAAATTTTGTACTCGTATAGTCAACTTAATTGTTCTTATTTAATAGAGCAAAAGATTAAACAACTATATTATGAAGTAAATGATATAAAAAATAATTTATTTACTTCATTAACTCCATTACAAAGATTACATTTAGTTCGTCAATCTGACAGACCTACAACATTAGATTATATTTCTTCTATAATGGATGAATGGATTGAATTACATGGTGATAGAGGTGGTAACGATGATGCTGCTATAGTTACTGGTGTAGGTAGTTTAGATTCGAAAACAGTTGTTTTTATAGGTCATCAAAGAGGTAAAGATACTAATGATAACGTTATTAGAAACTTTGGAATGGCTTCTCCTGGTGGATATCGCAAAGCTCTTCGATTGATGAAACATGCCGATAGATTTAATTTTCCAATCTTAACTTTTATTGATACACCCGGTGCTTGGGCAGGTATTGAGGCAGAAGAACTTGGTCAAGGTCAAGCTATTGCAGTTAACCTTAAAGAAATGTTTTCTTTTGATGTTCCAATTATATGTACTATTATTGGAGAAGGTGGCTCAGGGGGAGCATTAGGAATAGGTGTTGGAGATGTTGTATTAATGCTTGAGTATGCAGTTTATACTGTTGCAACTCCTGAAGCTTGTGCTGCAATCTTATGGAAAGATAGTACTAAATCTCCGATAGCTGCAGAATCATTGAAAATAACATCTGCTGACTTAAAGTTGTTAGGCATTATTGATGATATTGTTAAAGAGCCTTTGGGAGGCTCTCAAGCTAATCCAGAGCAAGCTTGTTCTTTTTTAAGAAAAAAAATTATTATAGAGTTAAATAATTTATTATCTTTATCTAGTGACTATAGGAAGCAAATGAGATATTATAAGTTTCGTAAAATTGGTAAATTTTATGAAAATCCTTTGCCATTAAGCTAGTATTGTACTTTTGAGTTCTTAGTTAAGAAAAAAAATTAATACTTTTTAGTCCTAAAATTGTTCCAGCTCCAATTATGTGTCCTAAGCTCGTAGTAGCAAGTAATTCTGGCAATCCCAGCCCTTCGAGGCCTAAAATAGGTATGGATGGTCCTAACCCTCTTATTTGTATTGCATATCGACCAATTCCGATGCTAATTAAATTAGATAATATCATAATAATTGCAATTTTTGCTGACCATAAGTCATTCATTGATATAATTTCGAATATACTATAATTGTTGAGTTCCATTAGTTGATTATATATATTTTATTTTTCACCTGATGCTGCATAAATTATAATTGAATTTATTTAATTTTTTACTTTATATAAGATATATTAAGGTTTTATGATAATAACCATCCATAGCTATGTAGGCCTTTGCCAAGAAAATTCACACCTAAGTAACATATCCATATAACTATAAAGCCTAGTGATGCTATAATTGCAGGTGTTTTACCATTTATTTGCTTATTCAGCCTAGAATGTAAATATATTGCAAATATTATCCAAGTTATTAATGCCCATGTTTCTTTTGGGTCCCAACTCCAATATGTACCCCATGCGTCATTTGCCCATACAGCTCCAGAAATAATACCTATAGTTAGTAGAGGGAACCCAAGTCCTATTATTCTATAACTTAAATTATCTAGTAATTGCATTAGGTTTATTCTACTAAGTGAATTTTTAGTATTTAATGATCTCAGTAGTTGTTGTTTATCGTTTAATTCATATTTAAAAAAAACTTTTTTTAAGTTATTATTTGAATTACCTTGTATATTAACAATCTTTTTATTAGAAATTATTAAAAATAGTATAGAAAGTAGAGATCCAATAATTAAAGTTGCATAACTTATTATCATAACAGTTACATGCATCATGAGCCAATTGGATCTTAAAGCAGGAACTAAGGGGCTAGCGATTTTTATTTCATTAGGCAATGATAAATTAGTAAAAGTCATTATAGATAGTACCATGGGCATAGTAATTGCACCAATAAGTTTATTCTTGGTTTTATTTTCTATAATTATTTGAATTAATGTTATGGACCATGCTAAGAAAATCATTGATTCATATAAATTACTTAATGGAAAATATTTACTGTATATCCATCTTGTAATTAGTGATAATGCTAACATTATATTAATTAGAGCTGTTAAGCTTATAGATAGTTGGTTTATTCTCTTATTCTTAGTAATGATTAGGTTTGACCAGTAAATAATCAGTCCTATAAGCAATAGCGCAAATGATGTGTTGGTTAAAGTTTTTTCTAGTAAATTTGCATTCATTGTTTTTCAATATCATTTTAATTTTGTGCTTATAAGATATATTATAATCTATAAAATTTAATTCATCTATGTATAAAAAAAAAATCGGATTTCTTAAAAAAGAAATCCGATTTTTTTTAATTATTAATTTACTTATTAGTTGATTTTAGATTAATGAATTGATTAAATAATCTAATGCTGTGCAGAATTCAACACCTGCTTGTGCGCTCATATCTCTAGGAATACATAATCTATCTCTTGTGAATACAAATGATGCAACGTAAGCTGCACTAGGAAGATTTAGAGTTCTATAAACTTCACGAGCTCCAGCAATTCCCCATTCATCAAGTGGACCCGTTCCACCTACAACTAAAGTATAGTTGATTAGACGCATATAGTGATCAACATCTCTATAGCATTTGTTAATTTTTTCTTGACTGTCACCAGCTTCACCAGGATTTTTTAAGTAACCATATTTGCTGAAGCAAGCATCTCCTGCTTCTTTTACAACTGCTTCATGATTTGAGCCTAATTTTTCTGCTGCTTCTAATCTTGCTGCAGCACGTTGAATATTTCCTTGTACTGATTGTAAATCAGAAGTAGAAGGGTAGCGTCCTGCAGCATCTGCAGCACTAATAGTAGTAGTGATAACTGATTTCATGTTTATCTCCTAAATCTTATATCTATGATTTAATGTTTTTTAATTAATTTTTTATATTAGCTAATTGCTGCAACAACTCTATCACAATAGCTACATACTTCTGATGCTAATGCAGAACAATCGCCTTCAATAATATCTACTTTTCTTTGAGGAGCAGTATTGTTAACAAAACAAACAGCAGCTGCTTTCATAATACTAACAGATCTAACAGAAGAGTTTGTTGGTACACCTAAAGCAATATAAGTTTCTTTTAAGCCATTTAAACAACGATCTTCTAATACAGATGCATCTCCTGCTAAAAGAGCATATGATACATAACGTAAAATAATTTCTCCATCTCTTAAACAAGCTGCCATACGACGATTAGTGTAACAATTTCCGCCCGGAGTAATTAGACCTGGATTTTCACAAATCATTCCAGAAACAGCATCAGAAACTATGCAACTAGAATTAGAAACAATAGAGTTCACTGCATCTAGGCGTTTATTTCCATCATTAATAAATGTTTTTAGTGCTTGTAGGTCACTTCCGCTTACATACGCTGCTTTTGAATCCGAATTTACTACAACTCTAGAAAATGCATCAAGCATTGAGCTCTCCTTAATTTTTTTATTTTCTTTTGGTATTAAGAAATACCAGGTTTCAGCTGCTATTTTTAACTAGCTGATGTATTTGTATCGAATTATAATATAAAGGATATACATAATAAATATATAACAAATTAATATTAATTAATATTTAGTTTAATTTATTAATTGCTCGTATTTTTAATGCAATATTTAATAATGTTGTCCTTTAACATCATTTTTTTTAATATATGTATTAAGTATTTTTTTGTACCTTTTTTATCTAATAAATTAATTTTATTGATGTATAATGCTATTTTAAATTCTTGTTCTAATGTTAACCTATTTATGTTGTTCATTTCAAATTATTCTACTATCTAAGATTATATTTGTTATTCTATCTTACATAAAAATTTTTTATTTAAATTTATTTTATTAGTTTAAATTTCAGTATAATATTGTTATAAACTTTGTTTTATTGCATTAGTATGAAATAATCTATCTGTTATATTTATTCTCTAACGTATATTCCTAAGTGTGTATTTCGTTTAGTAATTGTGAAGTATTTTGGTACTTATTTAATATACTGATATAATAAAAAAAATTTATTGTTTTTATTAGTTTAGAATTAACATGGAGACTAGTTTATGTCTATTCCTATTTTAAAATATTCTTTGTCTACTCATAATCATAGAGTTAATAGTTTTGAGTTTCTAGCAGGAGAAGAGCAGCCTAAACTATATACAACAGAAAATTTACCATCTGCTATTGAAGTAGATGAAATTATCTGGGCATGCTACAGACAAATTTTTAGTGAACATCAAACATTATCTAGTACTCGACAGTCTTTTTTAGAATCCCAATTAAGATTTAGCCAAATTACAGTTAAAGATTTTATTAAGGGATTATTACTATCGTCTCAATTTCGTTATTTAAATTATGATGTAAATAATAATTATCGTTTTGTTGAGATGTGTGTTCAACGTGTTTTAGGTAGAGATATTTATAATGACAGAGAAAAGCTTGCATGGTCTGTTTTAGTAGGTTCTAAAGGAACTGAGACTTTTATTGACTTACTATTAAATAGTGAAGAGTATTTAGAAAACTTTGGAGATTATATTGTTCCATATCAAAGAAGACGTGTTATTTTTCAGAGAAACAAAGGGGAAATACCTTTTAATTTAAAAACTCCACGTCTGAATTATAGTTTTCTTCCTAAACAATTCATGCCTCAAGTATCTTGGTCAGGTCCAGTTCGTAGATTTAGACCTCAAGAACAAGTACCTAAAGCTGGTGATCCGGCATTATTTTTGAGTATGCTTAATGATATTTCACTGATATAAGGTTTTATGAGATCTTGTAACTTTGTATCAGAGATATCTAATTATTTATCTGATACTAGAATTATCATATAATATCAACTACCAAGTTTGAATGCATCTACAAATAATCCGTATATAATTCCTATTTTGATATTATTGAGTAATCTAAATATCAAAAATTTATCTGTATTATTTGTTTTGTATATTAACTTATTAGTTAACTCATTTAATGTAACAATTATGGAACCGCTCATAATACTCCAATCCCCTGTTTGTGCTGGTATAGTTGATAGAATATTTGCAAAAAAAAACCTAACATTAAGCTTAGCATGTTTATATTAAACAACATGAAGTCATAGTATAGTTGTTTTTTTAAAAAATTAATTATATTAAAAAATTTATTCACCATATTTAGTAGTACTTTAATAATTAATTTATTGTTTTTATTCTTTATATATAAATAATAAATTAATATATTTATATGTTTTGTTCGCTTAAGCTTTTACTTATGTATTCGAATGGTTTAATAAAAAGTTTTTCATTTTTTGAATTGATATTTTTATTTCTTATTTCATTGACTACTACTTCTTTAAGTATCTCTATACTTCTTATTATTGGTCCTATTGGTACACTCAATGAAAGATAAGTTTCTCTTAATCCATCTAGTAGTCTTTCATTTAGTACATCAGTGTTTCCTGCAATTAATGAATAGCTTGCATAACGTAAATAATAGTCAATATCTCTTAAACATGTTGCATATCTTCTTGTTGTATACGAATTACCTCCTGGTCTTAATAGTTCTGGTTGTTCCGTGTATAGCCTATTAGCTGTCTCTTTTACTATTTTAGAAGAGTTACTAGTAATAATTTCGGTTACTTCTAATCTATCTATAGCTGTATAAAAATAAGTTTTTATTTCTTTTATTCCTACAGCGTCTAAATATTTTCCTGTTAGATCGTATGTATTTAAAATATTAGTTATTGCATCTTGCATTATTTAGTCCTCATGACATTTAACTTTTCTCTCTAATTTTGTATTTTATATATAATATAATTAAATTTTAATACTAAAACTAAATTTTTTGATATTTTGATAGATAATGCTCATGCGATAATTCGTACTATAAAGCAAGAAAAGATTGAAGTTTATTATTTTCATTATATTAATAATAATATTTATAATTACCCAGTTTGTTTTACGGTTTACTTTGGTCATATTAATCAAATATTTACATTATTATCGATATTTGTGAACATTCAAAATTTATGTACATATCATAAACTATATCTAGGGCAAGAGATTATGAAAGCTAATTTATCTATTAATTTACAACAAGTGTATATTCAGATGTGATAGTTGTATATAAAAGTTTTATTAAGTATCTTGAAATTTATTTATAATATTATATAGAGTATAAGTAAAAAGTTAATAATAATTAATATTATTATTTGGGCATGTAACTCAGTGGATAGAGTGTCAAATTCCGACTTTGATGGTCGAAGGTTCAAATCCTTCCTTGCCTATATTTAAATAAAGCTTGTAGTTTTGTTGGTAAAAAATTATAATCTCTTTTACTATTGGGGCTGAAAGGATTTCTACATTTTAATATTTTAATTATGTTGTATTTAACTAATTACATTTATTAATTTTTTGTATATTTAATAAGTTTACTTGTTAATGATATTAAAAATGAAAAATTATTAATAATTATAGTTTAATTGCAAAACACAATATTATATCTTTTTCTAAAAGTTTAGTAATAACATAAATTTTTAGAATCTTAAATTGTATTTTCTTGATTCAATTTATTTTTTTATTCACAGAATGCTCTCATTGCAAATAATAATTTCAATTTTAGTTGTTTTTGTAATTAGTAAAGTATGAGGTATTTTAATTTAAAAGCTTAGTAAAAATTTTTTAGTTAAATAATCTATACTTAATTTTTATATTAATATGGACGTGGGTTCAAATCCCACCAGTTCCACATTTTATTTTTAGTGATTCTATAGGTACCTTTGTGTCATTATTTGCTTAAATACTTAATCTTTGTTGTAATATTTTTTATTATTATGTATTTTTATATATACTTAATTATTATCTATGGTTAAATTTAATGATTTTATTTAATTTCATTCTATTTTATAAATTTGGACAGAATTATATTGAAAGTAATCAATTTTGTCACTCGCAATTTAAGAAAGAATCTCGTGATATTAGTACTAAGTATATCAATAAACATTTTAAATTAGATAAATTAAATTCGAATAATGTACTGATATCAAAAACTCACAGTTCTAATCAAGAAATGTTTTATAGTTTATTTAGTAAAGAAATTGAAAACAATAAGCTACTTTCTCGTAATTTTTGGCAAAAGCTAATTAATCAATATTTACAAGAAACTATTTTTCTTTCATCAGCTAATACTATATCAAGTAATTACATTGTTAAATTAAAAGCGTCAGGCTTATCTGTTTATAATAGTGCTCAACATAAGAATTTTCTGTATAAGTTTAGTAGAGGATTGCTTGATGGAAAAGTTAATGTTACAACTAATGATTTAGACAGTTTAAATAATCTTGTTGCTGTACATAAAAATAATGTTTATTTAAAGTACAAGTGGTTCAAATGGTTGAATTTTAAAAATTTAACGTTTAATAAAAATTTATCGAAAATTTTTATCAGTAAAACTTCAAAGTTATTTAACTCCTCACTTCCTTTATTTGTTATTATTAATAATGATAAAGAAATTGTTGTTGCAGAATCAACTGATCAGTTATCAAAATCTAGAGTACAATTTAATCTCTATAGTTATTTAATTCAATCAAATAAACAACCTAAAAATTTATATACTTGTTTATTATTTGTTAATCCACAAGATGCAATAGAATACAGAGATCATATTAAAGCCAATTTTACAAGTTCAACTCTCTCAAATAATATTCAAGTTGTTCCAGCTAACATACAATTATATTATAAATTGATGGACTTAAAAAATAATAATATTGAGTTTAGATTAATACCTGATCTAACAGAGATTAGTGATTTATTACGTAAATATAAAAAATATCAAAATGTTTCATTTCATGTAAATCAAAATTATAGTCGTCAGTCTTTTCAGGGACAGCCTATATATTTCATTAAACCTTTATATGTAAAGAATAAATTTGATAAAAATATTAAAAAATTGGATTATTTATATACTGTTGATAAAGATAAAGTTACTTTTAAGTATCAGGCAGCTTTTTTTAATTACAGAACTTTGATGGGTGCATGGAAAAAATTTAAAAAAGACAATTTTAATTATAATTTGCCTTATGTCCCAGAAGTATCTGTGTCAAACTTTGAATTTTTTATTCAAGAAAAAAATTATAATAATATAATTTTTTTACCTTCATTGCAAACTTATGATTTTATACAAAAATATCCAACTATAAGCTTAAAACATCAACAAGAACTAAAATATTGGTTATTCAATAAAAGTTTGCATTTAAAAACAATTGTTTGTAGAGTTTTTTGGTCTCTTACAAGTAGACAGCCAACGAATTGGTAATATTAACTTATTTATGTTTGAATAATCTAGATCTATTAATCTGAGTATTATTTTCTAGAATAATACTCAACTACGAGTAGTTCGTTTAATTGTAGTCCTACATATTCTCTTTCAACAATACCATTTATTTTTCCTATAAATGTATTTTTGTCAAATTCTAGGTGATTAGGTAAATTTGCTAAATTAGGATATTCCATATACTTTTTGATTATATTGTTAGATGAATTTTTATTTTTAATTGAAATTGAGTCACCAGGTTTACATTCGTAGCTACATATAGAGACAATTCTATTATTAACTAATATATGTTTATGATTTACAAGCTGTCTAGCTGCTGGTATCGTTGGTGCAAGTCCAAGTCTAAAAAGTGTGTTATCTAATCTCATTTCTAAAATTTGTAATAATATAACACCTGTTGATCCTTGAACTTTTTTAGCTGCTTTAATATTTTTTAATAATTGCTTTTCGCTTATACCATAATTGTACCTTAATTTCTGTTTCTCTTCTAATCGTAAAGCATATTCTGAAGGTTTTCTTAATTGTTGTCCATGTTCACCAGCAGGAGCTGTTTTTTTACTTTGTTTTCTAGTTAGTCCTGGTAAATCACCTAATCTTCTTAGTACTCTTAGTCTGGGCCCTCTATAACGAGACATATTGCAATATTCCTATTATTTTTTATATATAGTTATTCTATTATATTTTACTTTTTACTAGGTGCCAAAATCATTGTAATGTTTTTACCATCTTTAGTTGGTATTTGTTGTATGATAGATATTTCATGTAAATCTGTAGCCATTTTATTTAATAATTCAATTGCTAGATTAATATGTTGAACTTCTCTTCCTCTAAATGTAATAGTTGTCTTTACTTTATCACCTGATTGTAAAAATCTTAAAGCTTGATTTAATCTTACTTTATAATCATGATGTTCAATTTTATATCTCATTTTTACTTCTTTTATAGTAGCATGATGTTGCTTTTTTTTAGCTTCTTTTGCTTTTTTTTCTTGACTAAATTTATATTTACCATAATCTATAATTTTACAGACAGGAGGATTAGATTTATCGCTTATTACTACTAAATCTAATCCTTTATTAGAAGCAATATCTATTGCTTCTTCGGATGAGTACATCCCTAATTGTTTACCTAAATCATCTAGGAGTCGTACTTTAGGATATTTGATATATTCATTTATCAAAGATTCATTTTCGTATTTTTTTTTCAATGATTGTTAAATTTAACCTTATTAAAATTTTTTTATTTCTCAATTTATTTTAGCCTATTGGTAAATACATGTAAATTATTATAACATTAAATATGTATTTAGCTATATTTTTTAGTTTATTAAGGAAGATATTATGAAGCATACATTATCAGTTCTTGTAGAAGATGAATCTGGTGTCTTATCTAGAATATCTGGTCTATTTGCGAGAAGAGGATTTAATATAGATAGTCTAGCAGTTGGTCCAACAGAAAAAAATGGTATATCAAGGATTACTATGAGTGTTCGAGGTGATAATAGAACAATTGAGCAGTTAATTAAACAGTTATATAAACTTATTAATATTTTAAATGTTCAAAATGTTACCAATATTCCCTGTATTGAGCGTGAATTGATGTTAGTAAAAATTTCTATTAACCCTGAACGTAGATTTCATCTTCTAGAAATAGCTAATATATTTCGAGCGAAAGTAGTAGATATTTCAGATAATTCATTAACTTTAGAAGTAACTGGAGATCCTGGCAAAATTTTTGCTATTCAACAAATACTAAATAAGTATACTCTTCTTCAAATAGCAAGAACTGGAAAAATTACATTAGTGAGGGAGTCTAATGTAAATACTGAATTACTCAAAAAATCATTAAATTATAGTAATTATAGCTTGTATAGTTAGTTTTTAATATATCTTTCTACTTCTCCATAAAACTTTTAATGTGCAGTCTTACAAAGATGAAATCCATGTTCCTGGTTGCTCTACAAATGATGAACATTCTTTGATATCCCAATCTAAATAAATACTTAAATATTGTTTATTAATATTAACAAAAATTATGGTATTAATTGGTACAAAGTAATTTTGTTTATTGTGGGTTTCATTATTATTGTGTTGTTTTTCTATAAATTCGTATGTTTTACATAAATTCATGTGTTTACAATTTATACATATACACATATTTTTTATTTAATAATATTGTTATATTGAATTAATGGGGATGGAGGGACTTGAACCCTCACGATCACTTAAAGATCAACAGATTTTAAGTCTGTTGTGTCTACCATTCCACCACATCCCCATATATGTTATTATTAGGCGGTACCCAGATTCGAACTGGGGATAAAGGATTTGCAATCCTCTGCCTTACCACTTAGCTATACCGCCTAAGTACTCTTGATACCGATTAATAAATGGTATGCAATTAATTTATCTGATTTTTATATAAATTGTCAATGACTTTATTAATTTAATATACTTATTTTATGTTTGAGTAAAAAGTCTACTTTTCATAATATCTTCTGATTGAATAGTAATTAAGTCTGATTTTGTTAATATTTTATCTCCACTAGAAAAAATGCGATTTGCTTGTCTCATTCTAGCTCTATCAATAGCATTTCTAATACTTCTCGCATTTGCAAAATGAGGTTGTTTCATTCTTCGTCCTGCATAGTCTAGTAATACTTCATCAGCATCTGTTGCAAATTTATACTGTTGTTCTTCTAACATTAATTTAGCTATTTCAAGTAATTCTTGAGCAGTATAATCTGGAAAGTCTACGTGATTTGTTACCCTAGATGATAAACCTGGATTAGATTCATAAAATTTATCCATTTTTTCTTTATAGCCTGCAAAAATTACTACTAAATCATCTCTTTGATTTTCCATAATTTGAAGTAAAATCTCAATTGCTTCAGCACCATAATCTCTTTCATTATCTGGTTTATATAAATAATAAGCCTCATCTATAAATAATACACCACCCATTGCTTGTTTTAGAACTTCTTTTGTCTTTGGAGCTGTATGCCCAATATATTGTCCTACTAAATCATCTCTTGTCACTGTTAATAAATGACCTTTTCTTATATAGTTTAACCTATGTAAAATATCTGCCATCTTCATCGCTACAGTTGTTTTACCTGTTCCAGGACTTCCTGTGAACGACATATGTAATCCAGGACTTCCTGATACTAAATTTAATTTATTTCTCAGTCGGTCAATAAGTAGTAAAGCTGCGATTTCCTTAATACGAGTTTTTACTGGTTTTAGTCCAATAAGTTCTTGTTCTAGTTCATCTATAATTTCTTGTATTTTTGTTTTATCGTATTCTTCTTTTAAGTTTAATAGAGTATTGTCTGTTTTTTGTGTAGTCATAAATTTAAATGTTTATTGTTGTAATAATATGATTAAATCTAGATAAATTAAAAAGAATGTAATTAATTATTTAATTATTACATTCTTAAATTTTATTAAATTAAATACTTAATTGAGTATTAATATCTAGAACCTTCTGGTTTACTAGTGGCATAACTGCGGAAACAGTATTTTTGATTTCTACCGATATCTTCTGTTCTGACTAATTCAAATCCAGGCTCAAGAGATGGTCTATTAACAATAAAAGATAGTACACAACTTTCAACCCCTCTAGTATTATCAAACGCATTTACTTTTACATAAACGTTAGAACATTGCTTACGGCAACTATTAATTTCATACATAATTGTCGCAGCATCTTTAACATCAAATAATGGTAAACCCCATAATTCCCAATAGTTGTTTCTAGGGTGTGGATCATCAGTATATTCAATATTAATAGCCCAACTTTGAGAAATTGCGTAGTTTAGTTGACTTTTAATTTGTTCATCAGTTAAGTCAGGTAAAAAGGAAAAAGTTCCTTGAGTTAATCTCATTTGTCTATACTCCTTATATTTATTAATGTTTTTTGATAGGTTTTATTACACTTTAATAAGTAAACTATCTAAATATGTATTTAATCTTAATTATTTTTTCGATTTAAACATTAGCTGTTGGAGTTTCTACAAAGTCAGCTGTATCTGTAGAAGTATAGTTAAATGTAATGTCTTTCCATAGATCTAATGCTGTTTGTAGAGGACCACATGTTTTTGCTGCATCTTGTAGTATTTGCGGTCCTTTTGCTACATAGTCAATGCCTTCATTCCGTGAAATTACCATTGATTCTAAAGCTACTCGGTTTGCTGTTGCACCTGCTTGTATACCATCTGGATGACCAATTGTACCGCCTCCAAATTGAAGAACAACATCATTCCCTAAGTAATCTAGTAGTTGATGCATTTGACCACAATGGATACCACCTGAAGCAACTGGAGTTACTTTACGTAAGGATGCCCAATCTTGTGCAAAGAATATCCCTTGAGGTAAATTAACATCTAAATAAGAATCAAGTAAAGTATTGTAAAATCCTCTAATCATTAGAGGATCTCCTTCAAGTTTTCCTACTACTGTACCAGCATGTATATGATCTACACCAGCCATACGCATCCATTTACAAATTACACGAAAATTCATTCCATGAATTTTTTGACGAGAGTAAGTTGAATTACCAGCTCTGTGTAAATGTAAAATCATATCATTTTTACGTGACCAAATTGCCATTGTTTGAATTGCTGTGTATCCAATTACTAAATCAATCATAATAATAACTGTTCCTAATTGCTTAGCAAACTCAGCTCTTTCGTACATATCTTCCATTGTTGCTGCTGTTATATTCATATAGTGACCTTTAACCTCTCCTGTTGCAGCAATTGATCGGTTTACAGCTTCCATTGAATATAAAAATCTTTCTTTCCAACGCATAAATGGTTGAGAGTTAATATTTTCATCATCTTTAAGAAAATCTAATCCACCTTTAAGACCTTCATATACTACTCTTCCATAATTTTTCCCTGATAGACCTAATTTAGGTTTTACAGTTGCACCTAAAAATGGACGACCAAATTTGTCCATACGCTCACGTTCCACAACTATTCCTGTAGCAGGACCTTGAAAAGTTTTTAAGTAAGCTACGGGTATACGCATATCTTCTAATCTTAAAGCCTTAACTGCTTTAAATCCAAATACGTTACCAATAATTGAAGCTGTTAAGTTAGCAATAGATCCTTCTTCAAATAAATCTATATCATAGGAAATATACGCAAAATATTGATCTGATGTGTTTGGCACAGCATCAACTTTATATGCTTTAGCACGATAAAGATCGCATGCAGTTAATAAATCAGTCCATACAACAGTCCATGTAGCTGTAGATGATTCACCTGCAACTGCAGCAGAAGCTTCTACTGGGTCTACACCTGGTTGTGGAGTAACTCTAAATAAAGCTAAAATATCAGTATCTTTAACTACATAATTAGGATCCCAATATCCCATTTTTGCATAAGGAATTACACCAGATTCATAACGCTCGTTTTTAATTCGTGTCCGTTCTTGTACAGAGTTAGACATTTGCTCCTCCTTGAATTTAAGGCATTATCATTATATATAAAGTTAACTATTTTAAGAATACACTTCTATCTATCAGATGATTTTTATGAATTGTATTTACTTTAGCTATCTTTAGATATCAATTTATCACTATATTGTTATCAAACAATCGTAATATTATTTATTAATGTGATAATTTTTTTTAATATTTTATTTACAAGAACTTATTAATTTTTAGTTATAAATAGTTTATTAATCTATTATATGCTACGATTAGAGTAGCAATAAATAACTAGTGGAGAGATTAATTTTGCCTATTGTACAAGTTGTAGATTCTGATTTTAATGCAGAAGTGATTAAGTCTCGTAAGATTGTTTTAGTTGATTTCGGAGCACCTTGGTGTGGTCCTTGTCGTATGATAGCACCTGTTATTAGTGAAATAGCTCAGGAATATGAAAATATTATAAAAGTTGTAAAAATTAATACTGATTCAAATGCTAGTGTTGCAGCAGAATATGGAATAAGAAGTATTCCTACATTAATGATTTTTAAAAATGGTGTTAAAGTTGATACAGTTATAGGTGCTGTTCCTAGATCAACTTTATTAAATACATTAAATAAATATATATAACTTAAGTTTATATTAATTATCAAATAGTGAGGTACTATGTCTAAAATTTGTCGCGTATCTGGTAGAACTGCAAACAATGGTTATCAAGTATCACATTCAAATGTAAAAACAAAAAAAATTCAAAATGTAAACCTACATAAAAAAAAAATATGGTCAATTAAAAAAGATTGTTGGATAAAAATAAGAGTATCATCAAAAGTTATAAAATCCTTACATAAAATAAAATTATAATCTCACAAGTTTCTTATGAATTTACTTTTTATAGTGACAATCTATAATTTATATGGTATAATTATAAGTATGTGAATTCAATTGACATAGACTTAATAGTATTGGATTAAATAATAAGGATATAATTATAATATGGTATCAAATTTAAAAAATATTTATCATGAAAGATATAATGACATTGATATTAACAATTCATCGATTGATAATGAAAATATAGAAGAAAATATTAATATGCCAACCGGTTGGTCATTTATATGTCTTGATGAGACAATTAGCTATTATACAGAATATATACATAAAACAGTTGATTCTGTAAATTAATTAATTAATAATAAAATAAATAATTAAATATTATTTATTTTAAGTGTCGAATATTTTTTAGTATAATTAATATTCTAGTAAGTGCTAGTATAGCTCAATTGGTAGAGCAGCTGATTTGTAATCAGCAGGTTATGGGTTCAAGTCCCTTTACTAGCTTATTTAATGAAAACTATCGAATTTATCCATTCTTATATTTGCTCAATTATATTGATCAATTTATTTAAGATAATCCTAAATTTTGTACATTTGGAAGGTTAGCTAAAAGTAAATAAGCAAAACCTGAACCACCTACAGCGCCAACAAAAAAACCAGCAGTAAATTGACTCCATCCACTTGAAGTTTGTAATAAATCTTTTGATTCATCTGAGTTATTAGAGAAAGAAACAGTTCCATACATTGATAAACAAGCTGTTAAAATAACAATTAAACCAACAGCAGATAAAAAACCAGATAATAAAGCAATATCTGTATTTCTTAAAGGACCTAGTTTATCAAATGGTCCAATAAGAAAGTAACCATGAGCCATTCCAATTTCTAAACCTCTTAATAAAGGAGATAATCCTCTTCTATAGGCAGGAAGATTACTTAAAAAATTTTTTGTTAAGCTTGATGTACTAATAGGTGTTGATAAATTACCTACAAAAGGATCTCTATTATAAGGTTGAATAAAATTTGTCATAAGTTTACTTTTTAAAAAATAATAAGTTTGATAGTTATAAAATTAAATACTAACAAATAATTTTTATTTTAAGTTAAAATATTAACAATTTTATAATAAAAATTACAGAATAATTAAATATCATGAGGAGTAAAATAATCTGTGTTAATAATTATTAGTTACGCATTGTTTGTAATACTATTTATGTCTTTAGCTTTAGGCTTATATTTTGGTTTGCAATCTATTAAATTAATTTAATTTTCTTTATGAAATATTAAATTTAACAATATTAACAATAAATAAAAAGATATTTTCATTAATTGTTAATATTTATATATTATTTACCTTATTTAAAATTTTAGAATATAAATATATGAATAAAATTAAAAAGGATATGATACTAGGATCACGTAGATTTAGTAACTATTGGTGGGCTGCTACAGTTTTAATAGGTGGATTTAGTTTTTTCTTAATAGGAATAGAAAGTTATTTAGAATTATATTTTAATAATACTTATTTTTTTCATCATCAAGATATACTTTTTTTACCTCAAGGAGCAGTTATGACATTTTATGGAATGACTGGAGTTTTAACAAGTTTATTCTTATGGTACACTATTATTTTTAATGTTGGTGGTGGCTATAATGAATTCAATCAAGATACTGGTATTATTACTATTTTTAGATTTGGATTTCCGGGAAAAAATCGTGTTTTAAAATTACAATATAAAATAAATGAAGTATCTTCTATTAAAATTAATATTCAAGAAGGTTTATCTCCTAAAAGAGAAATTTACCTTAAAACTAAGGATAAAAGAGAAATTCCTTTAACTAAAGTCGGCGAACCTATGTCTATTGAAAAAATTGAGTATCAGGCTAAAGAGATAGCTATATTCCTTAAAATAAAGTTAGAGGGAGTAACATAGATATTTTACAAATATTATTTAATATGATATTATATAACTTATAAAGTTGTAAAGAGCGGGTATAGTTTAGTGGTAAAACCTTAGCCTTCCAAGCTAATGATGCGGGTTCGATTCCCGCTACCCGCTTAATTTTTTAAATCAAACAATTTAACTGTCTATTTTTAATTAGATTGCATCTGGCTGGATTCGAACCAGCGGTGTCCCTAAGGGATGGCGGATTATTGGAGTAGATTTTTATTAAAATCGCTCTTACAAAACCGTACTTGAAATTTTCATTTCATACGGCTACCACTTATTTATTAATAACGGATATATTACTATCATATAAATATTCATCTGACTAATTCAATCTGTTTATGAAAATACTCAATATTGCAAAAATAAATATATTTATTTAATATTTGATTTATTAGTTTTAAGTTATAAATATACTCTGATTTACTTAAATTTCGATTAATATTTTTTTTAATTAACACGTAACTAAAGTAATTTATTAATTTATTACAACTTTCAATTAAACTAAGTGAAATAAATGAAATAATATTAGAATAGTAATATTTAAATAAAAAGTTAATTTTATTTAGATTCTTATTATCAAAAAGATTGATTTTATTAAAACCTTTATATGTTTTTCTATATAACAATTCTTTAAACATTAAATTAAATGTTCTTAATAATTTGTTAATTATCATACTATTTTGAAATATGGCTATTCCTGTGTCATTAATTGATTTATAGAAACGATCTTCTTTTCTAATGTAATTGAATTTATACCAATATAAATCATTAACTATAATATTATTCACTAAAAAATATAAACATCCTGAAATTTTTGTAATAAATTTTAATCTATTATTTCTACTTTCAACAATGTATTCTTTATATTTTAAATTATGTATTTTTGATAAATTTATACAAACATTTTGATATAGCCAGATACTAATTGATTTATTAAAATAATTGTAGGAACTTAATTTATTAATAACAATTTTTGTTAGAAAATATTTGTTATTTATTTTATTATAGGAACTTACAATATTTTTTAATTGTATATTATTGATGAACTTTATTGATTTTTTTGATATTTTTGCTTTCCATGTAGGTTCTATTGATTTATAAATTAGATGTTGTTTAATATACTCAATAAGTATATTATTTACTTGATAACTTTGTAATCTTTTAACAACTAATGAATTTAATATATCTAATTTATTAATTTGTTTAATTAATAATTTTATCTTACTAGAATTATTATAATAGATTACTAGATCACAAAAAATTTTCTTAATTAACATAACCTTAATTTCATTACAATTCATAATATATTTTTGTAACTTATATACATAAATTAAATCATATTTTTTCATTGCTATATATATTTGTTTTGTAATCATTAATATACGAATATTAATTTTTTCCCATGGAAGTTTTTCCCAAAAAGTAACTTGTTCTATCACACAATTAAAGTTTTTTTTTAATCATTAGAAATATGTATTTTTCTGACTGTTAAATTATTATTTAATATATCTTTTGTAATAAGCACAATACGTCAGCTTTAGCTTTTTATTGTTTCTTTATAAATAGATTATTTTGCCTAATGATTTTCTTTACTAAAAAATTAAAATAAAGAATTACTATTTATTTACTCCGTTCCGTATTTTTTTAATATTGTTGACTTAAACTCCATTTTATATATTAACAACCACTTAAATTAATCATACTTATATTAACTCACAATAATTAAGTATAAGGGTTAAATATCTATAAATATTATAAATATCTTTTAATTAATACTTCCAACAAAGGTTTGTTTAACTAGTTATATCAACTATTTATATAGTCTGCTTAATTTAGAATTACTTAAGGCTAAAATATTACTAAATTGACCACATAATTATATTCATGATTGAGAATAGTTAGTATTAACTAACATAATAAAATACAGTTAATTAAATATTGTTTATATTTAATCTTTAGTTAGCTTAAAAGCTCTAATTTGAACCTTTAACACCTAAAAACGGGTCGCACATGAGTCCGCTGCCTTCGGCCTCTCGGCCACAGATGCATATATATTAATACGATGATTATAATAAATATTAATAAAAAAGTAAAATATTAAATATAATATCCACTTATATGTAATCTTTATAATTTTAATGAATTTATTATTGTTATTTAATTTAATATTATCTAACTTAGTGAAATCAATTATCAAGATATTATATAGTAAAGATAGATAAATAAAACTGTTGATACTATCTATTATAGATTTATTCATTCATATTACGATAAGTAGCAACAGCAGAAGGAGACATTTTATTTAAATATCTAAAGATCCAATACTTAAATATTGTATCTAATACAACTGGAAATGTTGAAATAAAAATGAAGATAAAATCTCTACTTTCAGGTAAACCAAAATGTCTTAAAATCGCTTCAATTACTATCTCCCATCCATGAGGAGAATGAAATCCAACAAAAATATCAGTAAATAAAATAATTAAAAAAGCTTTAGCTGTATCACTTAAACCATATATTGATTCATTAATAAAAGATTTTAATATTGAAAATTGTCTTTTATTAACAATTAAAATAGAAAGAAAAATAATAATTGAAATAAAATCAGCTATAATATTTTTAATAGCATTAGCACTTTCTTGAGAATATTCTAGAGCTATTTCTAATGCTTTATCAGACATCCTTTTCTGAACGCTTTCAATAGGTAAAGAATCCAACTTACCTATTAAAATTTCAAAATGAAGTTTTTCTTCAAAGCGTTGTAAATCAGCAAAAGCTCGTTCCTCTTGAGAACGATTTAAAAAAATATAATTACTACTTTTATTCCATAAATGATTTATCATTGGATCAAGTATAATAATTTTTGATAGTTGATTCATTAAAATTGGAGTAATAAGTAAAATTATAATATATTTTACAGATGTTGAGGTTTGATATTTAGCTACTTTAAATTCTTCTAACGCTTCAACTTCTGCATTTGGATTTAGTTCTTGTTTGAAGCGATTAAAAAGTTTATTCATTGAGCGTGGAATAATTCCTGTTTTTTCAAAAGCGGATTGATTAATTTTTTTTAAATTCCAATATTTCATTATTTAATAGTTTAGCTAAGTTATAATTGCAAATATTTTACTATATTCAATTTACAAATATAAAGCATAATTTTATCTTAATAAAATATTAAGATAAGATAATTAATATTTTTTACAATTAATGCAGAATAATTTATATACATTTTTGAATCGAATTCAAGGAAATTGGTTTTTACAAGAAAATTTTTACCTTTTACCTAATAAACAACATACACAAAATAAAGAAAGAGTAAGTTTTTTAAAAAACTCACAGAATATTAGATTTGATCTTCCCAATTTTTTGATTAAAAATATAAATAGCCATAAATCATTATTTAAATTGGAAAAAGCTAAAGCAAATAGAATGACTATTAGGAGTATAAATAGAAATGGACAAGTAAATTATAAAGAATATATATACTTAATAAATAATAATCTGATTATATCACTTATAATTATTAAAAATTCACACAAACAAACATATTTAGGTATAAAAATATCTTCATATATTAGGTTAATACAGTAACATCTTTATTATAATGTTACTATAATTAATTTTTATCAAAAAGTTCTACTCTAAATCCTTTCTATTTGGATTACGAGAAGGATCATTAGATAAAAATCCAAAGAAAAATAATGAAATAAAAAATACTATTGTAGTATAGACAAAAATTTTCAAAGTTAGCATAATAATTCTCCTAGGAAATAAAAAAATATCTACAAATAGTATATAGTATAAACAAAAAAAAATCATTGATGGATTAAATAATGAAAATATTTATTTTTATATTAAAATTCTATTGGATTAATATTTTTTTCATTACTTAAAGTTTGGTAATTCAATTCTTTAAGCTTCTTCATGATACGTTCGAAATATTCTTGTAAATAAACTTCTAATTGTTCTAAATCTTTTTCATGCATATGCAATATATATAAAATTTCTTTCATTTGAGCATTTGTATTATATCCACGAGAGAGCATTTCAATAAATGCTAACCTTTCTGAGATATTCAAAGTCCATTGAAAAAATTTAGTAAAGTTTTTTAAAAAATTGAGCAAATATACTGGAATCGTATTAATTATGGCACGACGACCTGATATTTGTTCACATAAATTAATTATATTTAATGATTTCCATGGTTTATTTCCTACTAATGGTAAAGTACTTTGATTAAATTGATCAATAGATAAACTATGAATTGTCATTTTAGCTACATCTTGTGTATTGATATAAGAAATTGAAGAAGATTCACTGGTAATCCAAATAAATTGTTTATCTAAAATTGGTAAGGCATATTGTGGTATTAATCCTTGAAAAAAACCTGGTAGATGAAAAATTGTGTAATTCAGACCTGAAATTTTAAGACGATATTCAATCATTATTTTTAGAGTAATTAAGGGGATATCTTTATAATTAAAAGAATTAAATATAGAAAAAAAAATATAACGCTTAATACCTGCTCTAATAGCAGATTCTATTAAAATATATTTTGATTTTAATTCAATTAATTCAATATTGTATAAATCATTTGCTCTACTAGTTGAGCAATCAATTATCGCACTCACTCCATATAAGGATAATGGTATGCTTTCTACAATTGAAAGATCACCATATATTAATTCTGCTCCCCACTCTTTTAAAAAAGCACCTTTACGAAAACTTCTAACTAAACATTTTACTTGAAATCCTTCATTTAAAGCATTTCTCACAACTTGCCTACCTAAAGTACCTGTACTACCAATAACAAGTAAAGTCATTTACTATGATCCTCAATTTATCTTAGTATATTAAGTTATATTTTAACATATTAATAATTATTTAAAAATTTATTTATTTATAAAAACATAAAATGAGTAAGGAGGGACTCGAACCCTCAAAACAATGTTGTCATATTTTGAATATGATGCGTATACCAAATTTCGCCACTTACTCTTATAATTATAAGAACAGAATAAAAAATTTATTTAAAATTTTATTAATCAGGTAAACATGAATTTTTTACATTATATTTCTTCTGAAGATTACATTAATTTAAATATTAAGTTCTCTTATAAAAAATATATTTATTTAACACAATTAATTACTTTATTATTTTTAGTAGTTTTACCTTATATTTCTAATATAACTTTATTGATTTTAATATGTTGTATACAAATTACTTTATTAATAACGTTCAAACACTTGTATTTAATTAAATTCTTAGCTTCGTATAAAAAAGTATTATTTTTTTCTTTAAATACGATATTTTTTTCTTATTTCACAAATTATCATGAGTATGCTAATATATATATTAGTAATATATCTATGCTATATTTTTTCAAGATTATATTATCATTATATGTCAACAGAATTGTATGTAAGTTAAATATCTACTATATAGCTTATCAAATTCCTCAGTACATAAAGAAAATGATTGTTGTAAATACTTTATATATAATAATATGTTACAATATTTCAATTTTTATTAAAAGTGAAACAATCAATAAAACTTTATATACTAGTTATACATATATAAATAAGTTAACAAAAAATTTATATAATATAATGATGATAAATATACTTATAAGTAGTCAAATATTAGAAAAAACTATTGATAGAATAAATAGCCTATATTTAGGAATAAAGATAAAAAGTAAAACTAACAATAAAGAAATAATCAAATATATTATTGTTCATAATAAAAAATTATTTGATCAAATACTAAAAGATCAAAATAATTTAAATATAACGCTATGGAATAGATGTGTTCATAATAAATTTAAAAACAAAATATATATAGATTAATTTTTGATATATTGTAATTCTTATATTATATAATACAATCATACAAATACATATCTAAAATAATAAATATACATTAAAGTAATGTGAATAATAATTCAAAAAACTATTTAGATAATTTAATAAATACACCTTATCAATATGGATTTTATACTAAAGTTGAATCAGCTTACTTTCCAAAAGGATTAAGTGCAAAAATTATCAAACTTATTTCAAAATATAAGCAAGAACCTAATTATTTAAAAATATTTAGGTTAAAAGCATATGAAAAATGGATAAAAATGAAAGAACCACAATGGAGCAATTTATGTTATAAAGCTATTAACTATAATAATATTTTATATTACTCCATTCCTAAAAAAAAGAAACAATTCAAAAGTTTAGATGAAATAGATCCAGAGATACTAATAACATTTGAAAAGCTAGGCATATCTCTTGATGAGCAAAAAAGATTAACAAATGTTGCAGTAGATGCAGTTTTTGATAGCGTATCTATTGCTACAACTTTTAAACAAGAACTTGCTGATCATGGAGTTATATTTTGTTCGATTAGTGAAGCAATTAAATTATATCCTAATCTTCTCAAGAAATATCTTGGATCAGTTGTACCTATTGGAGATAACTTCTATTCAGCACTTAACTCCGCAGCTTTTAGTGATGGATCTTTCTGTTATATTCCTAAAAATACAAAATGTCCTTTAGAATTATCTACTTATTTTAGAATCAATAACAAAGAGTCAGGCCAGTTTGAAAGAACACTCATTATCGCAGATCAAAATAGCTATGTTAGTTATTTAGAAGGTTGTACTGCACCACAATTTGATAATAACCAATTACATGCAGCAATAGTAGAGCTAATAGCCCTAGATAATGCAACAATTAAATATTCTACTGTACAAAATTGGTACTCAGGTAACTCAGAAGGAGAAGGTGGAATTTATAATTTTGTCACAAAAAGAGGAATGTGTATAGGAAAAAATTCTAAAATATTATGGACTCAGGTAGAAACTGGTTCAGCTATTACATGGAAGTATCCTAGTTGTATTTTAGTAGGGAATTACTCAATAGGTGAATTTTCTTCTATTACATTAACTAATCACTATCAGCAAGCAGATACTGGAAGTAAAATGATACATATAGGAAAATACACAAAAAGTAAAATAACATCTAAAGGTATTTCATCTGGTAATTCAATGAATAATTATAGGGGTTTAGTAAAAATGGGACCTAAAGCATATTACTCTAAAAATTATTCTCAATGTGATTCGTTAATATTAAGTAGTAACTCTAAAGCTAATACTTTTCCCTATATACAAGTTAAGAATCCTTACTGTAAAGTTGAACATGAAGCTTCTACATCTAAAATAGGAGAAGAACAAATTTTTTATTTTTTACAAAGAGGCATTAATCTAGAAGAAGCAGTTGGCCTAATGATAAACGGTTTCTGTAAAGAGATTTTAAATGAGTTACCTATGGAATTTGCAATGGAAGCAGATCGTTTACTAAACTTAAAATTAGAAGGTACTATTGGATAAAAATCAATGATTAATAAACAAGAAATATTAAAAATTCACAATTTACATGTTAATATTAATAATAAAGAAATTATTGCAGGTTTAAATTTAATAGTAAATAAAGGAGAAATTCATGCAATAATGGGTAAAAATGGATCAGGAAAAAGTACTTTAGCTAAAGTAATTTCTGGACATCCTGCTTATCAAAGAACAAAAGGTAATATATTTTTTAAAAATGAGAACATTACGAATGAGGAACCAGAAAAAATATCTCATAAAGGAATCTTTTTAGCTTTTCAATATCCAATAGAAGTTCCTGGAGTAAGTAATATTGATTTCCTACGTTTAGCTTATAATTGTAAACAAAAACAGTTAAATAAACCAGAAGTTGATCCTTTATCTTTTTTTCAACTAATTAATGATGAGATACAAAAGATTAATATGAATCCGTTATTTTTAAATAGACATCTAAATGAAGGTTTCTCTGGAGGCGAAAAAAAGAAAAATGAAATTTTACAAATGTCTTTATTAAAAAGTGAATTATCTATTTTAGATGAAATTGATTCGGGTCTAGATGTAGACGCTTTAAAAAATATATCCAATAATATCAAAACATTTGCTAATAAAAACAATGCTATACTATTAATTACTCATTATCAAAAGTTAATAGATTACATTAAACCTGATTATGTACATATAATGGATCAAGGAAAAATTATACTTACCGGAAATACTACGATAGCATCAAATATAGATAAACATGGATACGAAGACATTTTATTAAAGAAATAAAAATTTTTAATTCTTTTATACTAAACTTAATTGCGCATTAATAAACCTAGGAAATAGTTTATACTATCCTAAGTTTTAAATACTTACATCAAATATATAAGATATAACTCAGTAGCATTAGCTACACAGAAAATGCTTGTTTAACGTCTTGTATTGACTGTTTTAACAAATCTTCACACTCTGGAGTTAATTTTTTACTTTTACGAATATTTTCTCCAAACTCAGGCTTTGAATTCTGTAAATCTTCTCTCAAAGCTAAAACAAAATCATTAACTTTAGATAATTCAATTTCATCTAGATAACCATTAACACCAGCATAAATTATAGCAATTTGATCTTCAACTACAAGAGGAGAATTTTGTGCTTGTTTTAGTATTTCTCTTAATCTTTGACCACGAGCTAACTGATTTTGAGTTGCTTTATCTAAGTCAGAAGCAAATTGTGAAAAAGCTTCAAGTTCAGCAAACTGAGCTAATTCTAACTTTAATTTACCTGCAACTTGTTTCATTGCTTTTATTTGAGCAGCAGAACCTACTCGCGAAACTGATATCCCTACATTAATTGCTGGTCGAATTCCTGAGTTAAATAAATCACCCGATAAAAAAATTTGACCATCTGTAATTGAAATAACATTTGTTGGAATATATGCAGAAACATCACCAGCTTGTGTTTCAATAATAGGTAGAGCAGTCATGCTACCACCACCTAAATCACTACTCAATTTAGCAGCCCTTTCTAATAACCTAGAATGTAAGTAAAATACATCTCCAGGATATGCTTCCCTACCAGGTGGACGACGTAAAAGTAGAGACATTTGGCGATATGCTTGAGCTTGTTTAGTCAAATCATCATAGATAACTAAGGTTGCTTTTCCTTTATACATAAAATATTCTGCTAAAGTAGCTCCTGTATATGGAGCAATATATTGTAACGTTGCAGGATCGTCAGCATTAGCTGCGACTATAATAGTATATTCTAATGCACCTTTTTCTTCTAAAGTAGAAACAACTTGTGCAACAGAAGAAGCTTTTTGTCCAATAGCTACATATATACAAATAACATCTTGACCTTTTTGGTTAATAATTGTATCTAAGGCAACAGCTGTTTTACCTGTTTGTCTATCACCAATTATTAATTCTCTTTGTCCTCTTCCAATAGGAATCATGGCATCTATGGCTGTAATTCCAGTTTGCAATGGTTCACATACAGATTGACGCCCAATAATTCCTGGTGCATATGACTCAATTAGTCTTGTATCACTAGTATTTGGAATACCTTTAGCATCTATTGGCTTAGCTAAAGGGTTTACTACTCTCCCTAAAAAATCATCACCCACCGGAATTTGAGCTATTTGTCCAGTTGACTTAACGGAACTTCCTTCAAGAATATTTCGCCCATCACCCATTAATACTACACCAACATTATCGCTTTCTAAGTTTAATGCAATACCAATAGTTTGATCTTTATCTTCAAACTGTAAAAGCTCTCCAGCCATTACTTCATCTAATCCATAAACACGAGCAATACCGTCACTAACTTGTAAAACAGTACCGACATTAGCAACCTGTAATTCTTGGTTATATTTATCAATTTGTTGACGTATTATATTACTAATTTCGTCTGGTCTAATGTTTAACATATGATTTTATTATTTATATTTACAAATATTAATTTTCAATATATAACTATGATTAATTTGTATCAAGATATAAAGATATTCTTTTTAATTTACCAGCTATACTAGCATCAATAATTTTTGATCCAATCTTAATTACAAAACCTCCTATTAAATCAGCATCTTTTCTTATAACTAATTTTACTTGATTACTATTAGTCATCAACTTTATTTTCTGTACCAAACTTTCTTGTTGAGTTTCTGTGATATCAATAGCTGAATATAACTCAGCTATTGTAGTAGATTCTAAAATATAGATTAATTGTAAATATTTTTGAATAATACTTTGTAACAAAGAAACTCTTCGTTTATCAACTAAAACTAATAAAAAATTCATAACAAAATTATTTATTTGATTTTCAAACAGTCGCTTTAATATGTCTTTTTTTATGAAACCATTAATTAAAGGATTTTGTAAGAGAGTTTGTAAATCTTTAGACTCAGATAAAACAGTTGAAATTGATGATAAGTCTTTTGTTGCCTCTGTTAATAAACTTAGACTTTGAGCATGATCAATTAAAGCTTCAGCATATGGAGTAGCTATCTTCTCTCTAAAATTTTGATTACTCATAAATTAATCTTACCTTCTAAATGCATAATACCTTGATCTATTATTTTTTCTTGCATAATAGAATTCATTTGACTCTTTAACTCAACACTAACTTTTTGTAGTGCTAATATTGTAATTTGTTGCTGTATTTGTAATCTGACCTGATTTTCAGCAAATTTTACACTTGCTTTACTTGACTTAGTAAGTTTTTCTATATCAAATTTACCTTGTTCTAATATAGATTCGCGAACTTTTTTAGCTGTAATTTCCGCTTCATTAATAATTTGGTTGATAATCAACTGTGTTTGAGCTAGTTGTTTTTCAGCCTCATTTAGTCTAATATTAGCTTGTTTTAAACGCTCTTCTGATTCACTAATAGCGAATAAAACTTTACTTTGTCTATCAATTAAAATTGATCCTAAAAACTTTCGTAAAACATAAATTAGACCACTTAATAACAATAAAATGTTTAAGACATTTGCTTCTAAAAAGTTAGAGTTAAAACTAACACCTGAAGATAATAACTCTTGACTAACAATTTCAAAAATTTTCATTTACTTATTATATAATCTTGATATTATTAATAATTATTAGTAACTTGTTTATGTAATATCATATCTATAAAATATTAATTATCTAATAATTTATTCTGTATTTGATCACTCAAAATATCTATTTGAACTTCTAAACTTTTTAGTGCTTGTTCCTTTTGAATATTCAACTCATTATAAGCATTTAAAAGTAATTTTTCTGCATCTTTTTGTGCCTCTTTAATTTTATTTGAAACAATTAATTGAGCTTCTTCTTGAGCACTTTTTATAATTTGTTGAGCACTTTTTCTTGATTCAGCCAATTCACATTCATATGTTTTCGTTAACTCATCTGCTTTAACCAAAGACGCTGAAGCACTAGTTAAACTATTACGTATATATTCTTCTCTGTCATCTAAAACATTACTAACTGGCTTATAATACAATAAATTTAAAATTATAGTTAATGCAAGAAATTGTAAAGCCATTAAAGGAAGAGTTGCATTAAAATCAAATAATCCACCTTTATTATCTGTTTCAGAGACCTCGCTAAGTAAAGATATAATTATATGCATTAATTACCTTTTATAATAATTTAATAAAAAAATTAGTTATTAATATTAAGATCATAAAAACACTTAGTTTATTAATACAATAAACTAAGTGTTTAAACAAAATTAACCAGTATAAGGATTAGCAAATAATAATGATAATGCAACTACTAGTCCATAAATAGTTAAAGATTCCATAAATGCTAAACTTAATAATAATGTTCCTCTAATTTTACCTTCAACTTCAGGCTGTCTTGCAATACCTTCTACTGCATTTGCTGCAGCGCTTCCTTGACCAATACCAGGTCCAATAGCAGCTAAACCAACAGCTAAACCTGCAGCCAAAACAGAAGCTGCTGAAATAATAGAATCCATAGTTATTTAAAATTTTTTGTTAAAACATAGAAAATTAACATATTTCATTCATATCTCGTAACTTATAAAAGATTATTAGTAAATAATCTATTAAACTAAATAAATATTAACTAATGATCTCCATGCCCTTCTAGTGCTTCACCAATATAAGCAGCAGATAATGTTGAGAATATCAATGCTTGTATTGAACTTGCAAATAATCCCAAAATCATGACAGGTAAAGGAATTAAAATAGGAACTAATAATGTAAATACAGAAACTACTAGCTCGTCTGCAAGTATATTACCAAACAAACGAAAACTTAATGATAAAGGTTTAGTAAAATCTTCAAGCACATTAATTGGTAATAAAACAGGAGTGGGTTCAATATAACGCAAAAAGTAACCTATACCATTTTTACTTAATCCAGCATAAAAATATGCTAATGATGTCAGGAGAGAAAGTGATACTGTAGTATTAATATCATTAGTCGGAGCAGCTAATTCACCTTCAGGTAAATGAATGAGCTTCCATGGGATTAAAGCGCCCGCCCAATTACTACCTAATATAAATAAGAATATAGTCGAAATATATGGTAACCAAAATCTATATTCATGTTCTCCTATCTGATTTTTTGCGATATCTTGTAAAAATTCTAAAATAAATTCCATAAAATTTTGAAATTTCCCTGGAATTCTTTGCAAATTTCTTGTACCTACGAAAGATAATACTATTAAAATGAATATCACCATCCAAGAAACAATAAAAACCTGTCCATGTATATCATAACTTCCTACTTTCCAGTATAAATGTTTACCAACTTCTACACTAGATAAAAATAGAAAAGATGATAACTCATCACTATTTTGTTGAAACATATTATTTTTCCAATTAATTTATAATAAAAATATCTTTAATAATTTTAAGATAGAAAATAGATACTTCTAGATAAAAGATTTTATAATAATAATACCACTATAATTTATAGTATATTGATATAATCATTTGTTTTTACTATTTATTTTGAATCATATTTGAAATTTCATCTTTAAAATTATTAGTCTTAGTTTCTAAACCTTCACCAAGTAAAAATCTTTCAAAACGTCTAATTTTTATATTTTCACCCCATAATGCAATATGTTGCTTAACTAATTCTTCAATAGTAATTTCTGTATTCTTTATAAAACTTTGATTCATTAAAGATAGTTCTTTTAGCCTTTTATCTAATCTACCATTAGCTATTTTATTTTTTATCTCAGTTGGTTTACCCACTAAATCTTCTTTGTGTAACTCTAAATTCCGTTCATAACTCACTAGATTATCAGGGATGTCACTTTTGAAAACATAAGTAACCGATTGACATGCAGCAATTTGCATAGCTATATCTTTAGCTAATTGATGAAATTCGGGCTGTCTAGAAACAAAATCTGTTTCACAATTAATTTCAACAAGCACTCCTATTCTATAACCAGAGTGTATATAACTTTCAACCAACCCTTCAGTTGCTAATCTACTGGCTTTTTTATCAGCAGAAGCTAATCCTTTTTTCCTTAAAGCTTCTATTGCTATATCAATATGACCGTCTGAAGCCTCTAAAGCTTTTTTACAATCGGTCATACCAGCTCCAGTTTTATTACGCAGTTCCTTAATGTTTTCAACAGAAATTTTTTTCAGCATATATATTAACTATAAAAATAAAAATGTATCACCAATATTGAAATCAACTAAATTTTTAAGACATTAATCAACTAATCAAAGCGCTTTACCCTCTAGTATAGAATCAGCTATTTTAGACAAAACTAACTTTATAGATCTAATTGCATCATCATTAGCCGCAATAGGAACATCTACTATTTCTGGGTTACAATTAGTATCTAACATACATATTGTAGGTATACCTAATTTTATACATTCTTGTATTGCTGTAATTTCTTTTTTTTGATCCACAATAATAACTAAATCAGGTAACTTCTTCATATCTTTGATTCCATTAAGATGTTTACGTAATCTATCTAACTCTTTACGTACAATTGATGCTTCTTTTTTAGGAAGATTATCAATTAAACCATCACTATCTTTCTGTTCAAGTTGATTCAATCTCTCAACTCTAGCTTTAATAGTAACCCAATTAGTTAACATTCCTCCTAACCATCTTTGATTTACATAAAATGAATTAGACCTTATCGCTTCTCTTGAAACAATACCAGCAGCTTGGCGCTTTGTACCTAAGAATAAAAAAGTTTTACCTTGCTGAGAAGATTTTTTTACAAAATCACATGCATCATTAAGAAGTTGAGCAGTTTGAACAAGATCAATAATATGTATACCATTTCTTTCTGTATAAATGTAAGGAAACATTTTTGGATTCCACCTTCTAGATTGATGTCCAAAATGTACACCCGCTTCTAATAATTCCTCTAAAGAGACTATTGACATAAATAATTTTAACTATAATGATAACGAATTAACTATAAACTTAAATTAGACAAATACAACTGTTTTTACATCAATAATAACATAAAAAATATTTGAACATACATGAAAGTATATACTTTAAGTTAAAACTATTGAATTAAAATTTATCATTACGAGCTCTTCTATCATCTATTATGATATCTTCAAAATTACTTTTTTTTGAATTACTAAAATCATTAATTTTAGAGTAAATATCTTCACTTACTTTATTAGAATTATAAGTATTAAAACCAGTACCAGCAGGTATTAACCTACCAATAATTACATTCTCTTTTAATCCTCTTAATTGATCAAGTTTTCCATAAATAGCTGCTTCTGTAAGAACTTTTGTCGTTTCTTGAAAACTAGCAGCTGAAATGAAGCTTTCTGTATTTAAAGATGCTTTAGTAATACCTAATAAAACAGGATAATATGAGGCTTGTTTCTTATTGCTAAAACTTAAAGAAGAATTAATCATCTCAACTTTTTGCAACTCCACAAGTTCACCAGGTAAATACTGAGTATCTCCTCCATTTTCTATTTTTACTTTTAAAGTCATTTGTCTAACAATAACTTCAATATGTTTATCAGAAATATATACTCCTTGTGATTGGTAAACTGATTGCACTTCTTTTACTAAAAGAAGTTGTATATCTAAAATGCTCAACCTAGAAGCTTTATAAAGATTTAAACCTTGAGCCAAATAAGATCTAAATTTACTCTCTAGAATAAGGTGAACATTAAATAATGTATCTATTTTTTTTCTTGCCTCTAAAATTTCTTCAATACGAGGCAATCCTTGTACAATATCACCAGTTTTAAATCTTTCAAAGATAAGTGTAGCAATATTTTCTCCTCTCTTTATAAGACTTAAATTAGAAATATGTAATAATGAACCACAAGAAATTAAATAAGGTTGTCCTATTCTAATAGTTATTTTATTATTTTGTATTTCAATAACTTTACCAGAAATATTAATTATTGAATTTGAAGCAATTTCATCACCTGCATAAACATAATCATTAACCCTAATGTTAATGGATTGATTATTTTTTATATTAATATTTACAGTATTAAGGTCACTAACAATTAAAATTCTGCAACTTGTATTCTTTGTCTTTTCTATACAAGCTACTGTACCTGCAATAGATGAAAAAATACTGGTTTGAGAAATAATTGAATTTGATGTAACATACTGACCATCATTTACTAATATTGAAGTTTTGGTATATAAATGATGATTTTTATTAAAAAGTGATTCTTTTACTGTTAAAAAATCTGCTGTTATAAATTTAATTAAAAAAGACGAGTCTTGACTGATTAAATCAGTAGAATGAAACTGTATATAACATTTAGTAGGAGACCGACTATCTTGTAATTCAACAATTAAATGAGTTAAAACTAAATTAACACCAGAAACTGATTTGACTCTTTCACCATCTCTAAAATATGTTCTACGAACTAATTTAAGATTTACAACATCAGTTGCAAAAGAGTTATCAGAAAATTTCAATACTAAATTTTTAGTTGGAAGAGAATATATAATAACGGGCCTTAGTAAAATAAAATGCTTAGTTAAAATTTGAACATATTCCCAATAGACTAACTTGTCTGTAGTTAACTGTTTTAATAAACTTTCACCAGGACGTAAAAAACCTCGATGTTTATCTAACTTAACATTATCGCAACTTACTTCAATTAATCTTCCGGGCTTAATTAAAATTTCTCTTATAATACCATCTTTTTCTACAATTTCCAAAAACCCAGCATTATTAGCAAAAATATTTTGTATAATTTCTGTACCTGCATCTATAAAGCATAAATTATGAACTAGTAATAGAGAGATATCTTTATTTACAACATGAGTTTCTTCTGGTATCCATAATATATAACCAGAACCATAAATATTATAAAACTCTTGTTCACCATTTTTTGAAAGTGATAGGTCAAGATATTTAATAATACCACCCGTTTTAGTCTTATATGCATTTGATATAAGATCTCCTATTATTTGTTGATGTGTAATTCTTTTATTAGGTTGGCACTTTAAAAGAAACTTATCTTTATTCTGTGTTTCCAAGAAATATCTTTTATAGTCATTTATAAACTCAACAAAAATTCTAACGTTAGTATAAAGTTTAGATGAAGTAACTAATAAAATTTTAGACAAAATATTAGTATCTTTAATGACATAAATTTTTCCTTCTCTTGAATTCAATAAATCTGAGCGAGCTATTAATGAATTTTTATATATCAGTTGATTTTGAGATACCATAAGTTTAGTAAGCTTAGGTAGATTATATACCTCACCAGATAAGACCCAAACAACCACATTTTTACTAATTGTATTATTTATTTCGGATTGATATAAATCATTAATATCAAGATGAACACTCCCTGCAAAATCTGCAATAACTGATTTTTGGGCTTTTTCTGTAGACAACTTTTTATTAATTGGATACTCAGCTAAAACTTGACCCTTACTAACTTTTTGAAATTTTTTTACAAAAAGTAATGAATTTTTTGGTATAAATAAACTTTTTTTTTGATTATTTTCATCTATAATATTAAGATTAAAATCAGACTGAACTAGCTGAACATTATCACCATATCTATTACGAGTTCCTGTCAAGATAATATTATCTAAATAGTCAATTACACCATTTACATTACTAATAATATTTTGAGATAATTCACCAGTAAAAACACCTCCTGTATGAAAAGTACGCATAGTTAGCTGAGTTCCAGGCTCACCAATTGACTGAGCAGCGATAATTCCAACAGCTTCTCCTAAATCTACTAAATTACTATGAGCTAAATTCCAACCATAGCAAAGTTGACAGACTGAACGTAAAGATTCACATGTTAATGGAGAACGAACCAAAACATTAATTAAGTCTAAATTATTAATTCTTTTTATTAAATTAGTATCAACACATTGGTTAGCTTTAGCAATAATTATATTACTTCTAAAATCAACAATATCTTCAGCTAAAACTCTACCTAATAAAGATTGTTCTAATGAAATTAACGTTTTTCTATTATCGAACATTTCTTCTAATAAAATTGCTTTATATGTTTTACAGTCATACTCACGAACAATAACATCTTGCGCAACGTCAACTAAACGACGAGTTAAGTAACCAGAATCTGCTGTTCTTAAAGCTGTATCTACTAATCCTTTTCTGGCTCCGTAAGAAGAAATAAAATAATCTGTAATTGTTAAACCTTCCCTAAAGTTATGAAATATTGGTAAATCAATTATTTGCCCTTGGGGATCAGCCATTAAACCTCTCATTCCGACAAGTTGTTTAACTTGAGAAATGTTTGCTCTAGCTCCCGAAAAGGCCATCATATATATTGAATTTAATGGATCTGTTTGTTTAAAATAATTAATAACTTCTTGTTTCAGATTATCGCTAGCATAATTCCAAGTATCAATAACTTTTTGAAATCTTTCAACAGCAGTAATTTCACCTCTTTTATAACGTTTATCCGTTTCTTGTATAGAAAGGAATGTTGAATTTAATAAATCATTTTTACTAGGTGGAATACGCAAGTCCTCTAAACTTAAAGAAATACCAGCCTTAGTAGCATAATAAAAACCTAAATCTTTTAACTTATCCGCCATATTAGAAGCTCGAGCAATACCGTAAGTTCTAAAGGCCCAAGTGACTAATTTTTTTAACTCAGACTTATCAATCACTTTATTAAAAAAATAAATATTTGATAACCTATTTTTCATTTCAATTTAATCCTGTTTTCTTAAAAATAAGTCACTAAATAATTAAAGAATTCTGAATCGCATTATTAAATAAAATTCGACCAACGGTAGTTCTTATATATTGAACTAATTTATTTCCCTTATTATCTAACTTAATTACTAAATTTGGATAATAAAGCAATGTATTACCATTAAGCTCATTTAATATTTTATTTGGAGTAGCATCGCTATAATCATCAAAGTTCAATTGACCATCAAAACGTACCCAAATAAAAACCTGTAATTCTATTTGCTTATTATTATAAGCAATAATAGCATCTTGTAAACTAGAAAAAAAATGATCTTTACCTTTTACTGCAGATGGATTACCAGTAGTTAAATAATAACATCCCAGTACCATGTCTTGACTCGGCATTAATATTGGAGATCCTGTAGCTGGTGATAAAAAATTATGAGGTGCTAACATTAGTAAACGTGCTTCTGCCTGAGCTTCTAGTGATAAAGGAATATGAACTGCCATTTGATCTCCATCAAAGTCTGCATTAAATGCTGGACAAACTAAAGGATGTAATTTGATTGCTCTACCGTCAACTAAAATTGGCTCAAACGCTTGAATACCTAAACGATGCAAAGTTGGAGCTCTATTGAGTAGTACTGGGTGACCATGAATTACTTCTTCTAATACATCCCAAACTAACATATCATTTTTTTGGATAAGTTTTTTAGCGGCTTTAATATTATTAACTAATCCTTGTACAATAAGACGATGTATTACAAAAGGCTGAAATAATTCTAAAGCCATTTCTTTAGGTAAACCACATTGGTGTAATTTCAATTTAGGACCAACAACGATTACTGATCTACCAGAATAGTCAACTCGTTTACCTAATAAATTTTGCCTAAATCGACCTTGTTTTCCTTCAATAATATCTGACAATGACTTAAGTGGTCTATTGTTAGATCCAACAACAGTTCTACCTCTTCTACCGTTATCCATCAATGAATCCACAGCTTCTTGCAACATTCTTTTTTCATTTCTAATAATAATTTCTGGAGCTAAAATAGCTTTTAAACGGGCTAAACGATTATTTCTATTAATAATTCTACGATAAAATTCATTTAAATCTGCTGTTGCAAATCTTCCACCATCTAATTGTACCATTGGCCTTAAATCTGGAGGAATTACTGGTATCACAAAAAAGATCATCCAAGAAAGTTTAGCTCCTGTTGAAGTAAAATTTTCTAATAGACGCAATCTTTTCATTTTTTTATTGAATTTAGTTGAAACTTTTTTATTTACATGTGGCTTTAAAGCCTCTTCTCTTAATAAATCTACTGTATTATGTAAATCAATATCATTTAATAAACGATAAATTGCTTCAGCTCCTATTCCTACTTCAATATCTACAACATCAGCAGACTTTTTATATAAATTATCCTCTAAAAGTCTCCATTCATATCCTTCTAGTAATTGTTTATATTCAAGCTTATTATTATTACCAGGATTTAAAACAACATAAGAATGAAAATAAACTATTTTTTCAACATCTTTAACTGTCAGGTCTAAAGCTAAAGCAATATAACTTGTACTACCTTTTAAATACCATACATGAGTTACAGGTGCTGCTAACTCAATATAAGCCATTCTATTACGTCTAACTTTAGATTCTGTTATTTCAACACCACATCTTTCACATACAATACCTTTATAACGAAATCTTTTATACTTACCACAATGACATTCCCAGTCTTTAACTGGACCAAAAATTCTTTCACAAAATAAACCATCCATCTCTGGCTTTAAAGTTCTGTAATTAATTGTTTCCGGCTTTGTTACTTCACCAACAATTTGACCATTAGGTAAAGTTCTTTCACCCCAAGAACGTATTTTATCTGGAGAGGCGAGACTAATTTTAATATAATCGAAATGATTTTCAAGTTGAGTCATATTTTATACATCCTCAATATAAAAAAACATCTTTTACTATAGGGGAATCATTATAAGAATTATAATTAGCAAGTATATTACTATCAGCTTGATAATTAAAATGAATTTTATGTACTGAAATATCTAAACCTAATGATTGTAATTCACGCATTAAAACTTTAAAAGACTCCGGAGTCCCCGGCTTAGGAATAGGTTTACCTTTAACTATAGCATTAAGAGCTTCATTTCTTCCTTGCATATCATCAGATTTCACTGTAAGTAATTCCTGTAAAGTATAAGCTGCTCCAAAAGCCTCTAATGCCCAAACTTCCATTTCACCAAGCCTTTGTCCCCCGTGCTGAGCACGACCACCTAATGGTTGCTGAGTAACTAAAGAATAAGGACCAGTAGATCGTGCATGAATTTTATCATCAACTAAATGAACTAATTTTAACATATAAGCTTTACCAACTGTAACAGGATTATCAAATTGCTCTCCACTTCTGCCATCAAATAAAATAGTTTTTCCAGGGTAATTAGCACTAAATAACCAAGGATATCCACTTATAGTACTTGCTTGCTTTAATTTATTATTAACTAATGCTCTAGAAGCTTCTTGACCATACATCTCATCAAATGGAACAATTTTAAATCTTTTACGTAGATAATGACCAGCTAAACCTAGTAAACATTCAAAGAGCTGTCCCACATTCATTCTAGAAGGAACACCAAGAGGATTTAAGATAATATCGACATGAGTTCCATCTGGTAAAAAAGGCATATCTTGACGTGGTAAAATTCTTGAAATAATACCTTTATTTCCATGCCTACCAGCCATTTTATCACCAACCTGAATTTTACGCTTTTGTGCAACATATATTCTAACAATAATATTAGTACCAGGTGGTAAATCATCTCCATTTTGTCTTTTAAAAACCTTAACATTTACTACTCTACCTTTTGCTGCATTCGGAAGTCTTAATGAGGTATCCCTGACATCTTTTGCCTTTTCACCAAATATAGCTCTTAGTAATTTACCTTCAGGAAGTTGATCTGATTCACCTTTAGGAGTGATCTTACCTACTAATATATCTCCAGCATCAACCCAAGATCCAACAGCAATTATTCCATTTTTATCTAATAAAGAAATAAAATTATCACTAATATTTGGAATATTACGCGTAATTTCTTCAGAGCCTAATTTTGTTTGACGACATTCAATTTCATATCTTTCAATATGTATTGATGTATATAAATCATCATAGACTAGTCTTTCACTAATTAAAAAAGCATCTTCATAGTTGTAACCTTCCCAAGGCATATAAGCAACTAAAATATTTTGACCTAAAGCAATCTCTGCTGACTCTGTAGAAGCACCATCAGCAATAGCTTGTCCTTTATAAATTTTTTCTCCAGGCCAAACAATAGGTCTCTGATTAATACATGTATCTTGATTAGATCTATAATATTTCTTTAATCTATAATGAATAATTTGACCATCATAATCTTGAATACCTATTTTAGTCCCAGAAACATAATTTACTAAACCATCAGTTCTACTAACAACTATCATTCCAGAATCTCTAGCTACCTTGGATTCTAAACCTGTCCCAACAATAGGTTTTTCTGGATATAACAAAGGTACTGCTTGTCTCTGCATATTTGAACCCATTAAAGCTCTATTAGCATCATCATGCTCTAAAAAAGGAATTAAAGAAGTAGCTGCTGATATTACTTGTATAGGAGAAACAGCTATATAATCTACTTGACTACTAATAGAAGTAGTAAACTCTTGTCTATATCTAACTGGAATATTTTTATCTTGAATATAAATATTGTTTAGAAGCATAATATCCGCAGGAGCAATCTTAAGTTCATCTTCTTGATCAGCAGTTATATAAATTATTTGTTCTTTTTTTAAAACTTTAGAATTATTAACAGTATAGCAAGGGGTTTCAATAAAACCATAAGAATTAACACGAGCATAAATACTTAATGATCCTATTAAACCTGCATTAGGACCTTCAGGAGTTTCAATAGGACAGATACGTCCGTAATGGCTAGGATGTAAATCACGTACTGCAAAACCAGCCCTATCCTTGTTTAAACCTCCTGGGCCTAAAGAACTAATTCGTCTTTTATGAGTAAGTTCTGATAAAGGATTTGTTTGATCCATAAATTGAGACAATTGACTAGAACCAAAAAACTCACGAATTGAAGCAACCAAAGGTTTTGGATTAACCAAATTTGATAAACTCAAAGAATCAAGATCACATATTACCATACGCTCTCTAATAATTCTTTCTAAACGACTAACTCCAATACGAATTTGATTTTGTAAAAGTTCTCCTACAGATCGAACTCTACGATTACCTAAATGATCAATATCATCGAATGTACCTATATTTTGTTCTTTAATATTAATTAAATAATCAACAGCAACAAGAATATCTTGTGGAGATAATACTCTAAAGCTTTTAGGTACTTTTAAATTGAGCTTTTGATTAATCTTATGTCTACCAACTTCACTAAGATCATATCTTCTAGGATCAAAAAAACGTGAATACAACATTTGTCTAGCAATTAATAAAGTCGATGGTTCATTAGGACGAAGTTTACTATATACTATTAAGATTGATTCTTCATCAGTTAATTCCTCCACTGAATACTTGCCAACTTCTTTAAACAACTCTTTTTGTTCATATAAAATAGAACCGTTAACAAGAGAATTATATTTATTTAAACGCACCTTAATTTCTTCATGATTTAAGCCAATAGCTCTTAAAAAAACATATCCATTAACTTTATGAGTTTTATCAATTTTTACCCAAATTTGATCTTTAGCATCAATTTCAAATTTTAACCATGAACCTCTATTAGAAATTAAACTAGCACTATATATATATTTATTGTTTTTATCTAATTCTTTTTTATAATATATTCCAGGGCTTCTAACAATTTGATTAATTATAACTCTTTCTGTACCAGATATAACAAAAGTTCCTCTATTTGTCATTAAAGGTATATCACCAATAAAGACCTGTCTTTTTTTATACTTTTTATGCCTATCTATATTAACTGAAGAATTATTATAATCAAAATTTTTTTGTTTTTTTATAAACTCAGTATCTTTTCTTGTTAATTTTGAGGGTATATAAATTTGTACGCTGTAAGTCTTATCACGACTTTTAGCTTTACGAACACTGTAACGAGGAAATTTTAGTTTATAATCTCGACCAAAAAACTTTAATTCTAGTTTACCTGTAGGATCAGTAATAATATGAAAAGAATCTAAAACTTCAACTAAACCTCTTTCCAAAAAAAGCCTAAAACTTTTGATTTGTATTTCAACTAAATCTGGTACTGTAGATACAGAAATATTTTTTTGTAACATTAAAAACTCCAGATAGATAACATAACAAACAATTTACTATTTAAATACAAAAATATAAAATTTTTGAAATTTAAATAAGATGATTTATCATAAAAAATATAAATTATTGAATAATTATCAGAAACATTTCATAATTATAGATTAAATTAAAAAATCTAATGTATATACTAAAATTTAATTAATGATATTAGCTAACCTTGACTTTTTACGAGATGCAGTATTTTTATGTAATACTTTTCTTTTTACCGCTTTATCTATTGTCTTATAAACTATAGAAAGATTATTTATACATATATTTAAGTTTTCCTGAGTATTATAACTTGAAATATTTTTAACACTAAAAAGATATGTTTTTATTGCTTTTTTTATCAATAGTTTATATTTACGATTAAGATGACGATTTCTTAATATAACTTTACTGTTCTTAATATGAGATTTAGTTTGAGGCATATTATAAATTTACAATTCGAATTATAATAATGTAAAATTGGTTTAAAGTTTCAATAATTATACATTATCACTCAAAGATACACAATATTATATAAAACTTGATAAATAAGAGTATCTTATAAAATAATAAAAGAAAAAACATTAAAATAAATCATGGGAAAAAATAAGGGATCAAGAATAATAATTACATTAGAATGCGAATGCAGAAATAATAAGTCAGTTAAAAGAAAAAATGGCATTTCTCGTTATACGACATCTAAAAATAAAAGAAATACACCAAATAGATTAGAAATTAAAAAATTTTGCACTTACTGTAACAAGCATAAAACTTTTAAAGAAATCAAATAATACATAAAAGTCAATGAATACATATAAAACAAAGAAATTTAAAGAATTACCAAAGGATATAATTGATTATAAAGATATAGATCTACTAAGAAAATTTATTAATGATCAAGGTAAAATTTTATCTCGTCGCTCTACTGGATTAAATTCAAAACAACAAAAAAAAATTACCAAGTCTATTAAAAGGGCACGTTTACTTGCATTATTACCATTTTTAAAAAAAGACTAATCAGCATAATTATAACAAAACGATTGAAAGTTAATACACTTTCATCTTTTAAAATAAGACTATAAAGTTTTTTCTTTAGCAACTAAATCATAAGCATTTATTACATCTAAGTCTTGCCATAACTCAAACTCTGACATTAATCCACATTCATTAATTGCAACAACTTCCTCTACATCATTTTTCATTCTTTTCAAGGACAGAATAAAACCTTGATATATAATAGCATTGTTACGATAAACATGAATATATGATTTTTTATTTAACTTCCCTTCATTTACGATACAACCTGCAACATAACCTTTATTCATGTTAAAAACTGTTTGCACAACAGCATTGCCTGTTAAAACTTTATCATAAGATGGTTCAATTAAATTAAGCATAATAAGTTTAACATATTCAAGTAAATTATAAATAACATTAAAAACTTTAAAATTAATTCTGTATTTTTTTAGTAAACTATTAATATGAGATAAAATATTAACATTAAAAGCAACGATAAAAGAATCAGTTGCTACTGCAAGTTCAACATCAGTGTTTGAAATATTACCAAAACTAGCAGAAACAATATTAATTTGAACTTTAGATTGAGAAATATTAGATAAAAGATGTATAATAGCTTCTAACGCACCTTGAGTATCTGCTTTAATAATTAATTTTAATTGCTTTATCTCTAAATTAGTATCGAAAGTAATTCTTGTATTAAGGGATGTTAAAGCAATATCTAATTGTTTAGTATTTTCATTCTTTAAACAATATTCTTTAGCATTCTTCTCATTATTAAATACAGAAAAAACACATCCTGCCTGAGGCACAGTTGTAAAACCTAAGACTTGTACAATAGAAGAGGGTCCAGAGGATTTAATTTTCATCTTATGTGTATTAGTAATACTTTTAACTTTTCCATATAAATTTCCAGAAGTAATTATATCACCCAAATTTAAAGTACCATTTTGTATAAGTACAGTAGCAATAGAACCTTGTTTTTTATCAACATATGACTCAAGAATAGTACCAGTAGCTAAGTCTTGTAGATTAGCAAAAAAAGACTTAGTACTTGACAAAATACAAATTTTAGATAACAACAGATCAATGTTTTTACCATTAATTGCACTTACTTCAACGACAGGAACATCTCCTCCCAATTCTTCACATAATATATTGTAATTAGCTAAATTTTGTTTAATTTTCGATATATTATTAAGTAATTTATCTGACTTTGTAATAACAACAATACAAGATAAACTCATATCTTTAATATAATTAATAGCCTCAACAGTTTGTGGCTTCAATCCATCATCAACAGCAATAACTAATAACGCAATATCAGTTACTTTTGCTCCTCTAAACCTCATCTTGCTAAAAGATTCATGGCCAGGCGTATCTAAAAATACTAATTTAGTTTGTTGAGAATCATAGTTCCAAACTACTTCATAACCAGAGATTGCTTGTGTTATTCCACCAGATTCTTTACTTACTAAATTTGTTTTTAAAATGGCATCCAATAAAGTTGTTTTACCATGATCAACATGACCTAATATAGTTATTACTGGAGACCTTGTAACACTCATTGCAGAACTACGTATACTCTGTTGTTGATGATTATTAATTTTTTGAATTGATGGTAAATTAACCACATTAAAGCCATAATTTTCTACAATACACCGTATAATACTTAAATCAAGAACCTGATTAATAGTAGCAGAAACACTCTTATTTAAGAATAAATAAGTTATGATCTCTGCCTCAGGTACACAAATTTGTAGTGATAAATCTTGTACACTAAGTGGATTATTTAATACAATGCTTTTATCTGATTGAGTAAAACTTATATCTTGTTTATCTTGAAAAGAGTCATGTAGTGTATTATTACTCTCCGAAGAATCTACTTTTAACTTGTATTTTTTTCTATTTTTCGCATTAACTTTAGGCAATTTCGTAGTAGGTCTATTTAATAAATCCTGAGAAAATATATTCTCTGATGTGTTAACAAAAAGTTTAACATCTTCTATATCTTCAGAGGATTTTTGTTTACTTTTAATTAATCTAACCTTTGATTTTTTAGATTTAATTAAATCTTGTTCATAGGAGTTAACTTTATACTTTCTTTCAAACTTACTTGAACTACTTGTTAGAGAACTAACATTTTCTTTTAAAGAAGTATTAATATTAATCTTAGATGTAGTCAAAAAAGAACGTGAACCTATAATATTAAGTAATTTAGGATTTTGTAATCCTAAAACATCATCGTAATAACTTAAAGTAACAAAGGAATTAATTATATTAAAAACTTCAAATTTGAGTTGAAACAAATAATAACTTTTATAAAACATATTTATAATCTATATTAATAAAATAATTGATAAAATTTATAATTTTATAAAATATTACAACGATATTAACAATAAAAATAGATCAAAAGACTAAACAAACTAAATCATGCCAAGAATTCAAAAGAATGATAACTTTATAGATAAAACATTTACAATATTAGCAGATATCGTATTAAAAGTTTTACCAACAAGTAAAGAAGAAAAAGAAGCATTTTATTATTACAGAGATGGAATGTCTGCACAGTCTGAAGGAGAATATGCAGAAGCATTAGAAAACTATTACGAAGCACTACAATTAGAAGAAGATCCTTATGATAGATCATTTATCTTATATAATATTGGACTGATATATGCTAGTAATGGAGAACATATTAAAGCTCTAGAATATTATCATCAAGCTTTAGAATTAAATTCTAACTTGCCACAAGCACTTAATAACATTGCTGTGATATATCATTATCAAGGATTAAAAGCAATAGATAACAAAAGAATTAACTCATCAAAGGAAATGTTTACAAAAGCTGCTAAATATTGGGAACAAGCTATTACATTGGCTCCTAATAATTATATTGAAGCACAAAATTGGTTAAAAACAACTGGTAGAGATTATAACATAGACTAAGAATTTTAAAGTTAGATAAAGTTTAATAGATATATTATATAATATTATTTATGTACTTAAATTTAGGAAAAGAAACTTTGTTAATTAACTAAACTATTAATATATACAAAAAAAAAGTTATCATGAAATCATTAAAAGAAGGATCAGTTACACAAATAATTGGACCTGTTTTGGACATAGAATTTCCAAACGGAAAATTACCTAGAGTTTTTAATGCTTTAAAAATACAAGGACCTAATAGTACTATTACATGTGAAGTACAACAATTACTAGGTGACAATAAAGTCCGAGCAGTTGCTATGAGTTCAACTGAAGGATTAAAAAGAGGAGCTGAAGTAATTGATACAGAAGAACCAATAACAGTTCCAGTAGGTATACCAACATTAGGAAGAATTTTTAATGTACTAGGAGAACCAGTAGATAATCTAGGAGATGTCTCTTCAGAAGATTCATTACCAATACATAGAGTAGCACCGTTATTTACTCAACTTGAAACAAAACCATCAATATTTGAAACGGGTATCAAAGTTGTTGATTTACTTGCTCCATATAGAAGAGGTGGAAAAATAGGCCTATTTGGCGGTGCAGGAGTAGGCAAAACTGTATTAATCATGGAATTAATTAACAATATAGCAAAAGCACATGGCGGAGTATCTGTATTTGGTGGAGTAGGCGAAAGAACAAGAGAAGGAAATGACTTATATGAAGAGATGAAAGAATCAAAGGTAATTAATGCAGAAAAATTAACAGAATCAAAAGTAGCACTTGTTTATGGACAAATGAATGAACCACCAGGAGCTAGAATGAGAGTAGGTTTAACTGCACTTACAATGGCAGAATATTTCCGTGATATTAATAAACAAGATGTACTATTATTTATTGATAATATATTTCGATTCGTACAAGCTGGATCTGAAGTATCAGCTTTATTGGGTAGAATGCCCTCAGCAGTTGGTTATCAACCAACATTAGCAACTGAGATGGGTGCTTTACAAGAAAGAATCACATCAACTACTGATGGATCAATTACATCTATACAAGCTGTTTATGTACCAGCTGATGATTTAACAGATCCTGCTCCTGCAACAACATTTGCACACCTTGATGCAACTACTGTTTTATCTAGAGGATTAGCAGCAAAAGGAATATATCCAGCTGTAGATCCATTAGGATCTACATCAACAATGTTACAACCAGACATCGTAGGTATCGAACACTATTCAACAGCTCAACAAATAAAATCAACGCTACAAAGATATAAAGAGCTACAAGACATTATTGCAATATTAGGACTTGATGAATTATCTGAAGATGACCGATTGACTGTAGCTAGAGCTAGAAAAATTGAAAGGTTTTTATCACAACCATTCTTTGTTGCAGAAGTATTTACCGGATCTCCAGGAAAATATGTATCACTAGAAGAAGCAATAAAAGGTTTTCAAATGATTCTTAAAGGAGAATTAGATAATTTACCTGAACAAGCATTTTACTTAGTAGGAAATATAGAAGAAGCAATAACTAAAGCAGAAACTTTAAAATAAAATACTATTATGACACTAAAAATTCGCGTAATTGCACCAGATAAAATAGTCTGGGATGCAGAAGCTGAAGAAATTATTTTACCTAGTAGTACAGGACAATTAGGTATATTAACTGGACATATTCCACTACTAACTGCATTAGATATCGGGGTTATGCGAGTTAGAATTAATAAAGATTGGAAACCAATTATCTTATTAGGAGGTTTTGCAGAGGTTAAAAATAATAATATTACAATTTTAGTCAACGGAGCTGAAGAAGTAACAGAAATTAACTTAGAGCAAACAAAAACTGAATTAGAAGAAGCAACTAATGCAGTTGAGCAAGCTAACTCAAATAAGGAGAAAATTGAAGCAACTCAAGTACTTAGAAAAGCAAAAGCTCGATTACAAGCTGCAATCGTAAACAACAATTAGAATATTTAATCAAAACCTGAAAATCAATGTTCAGGTTTTAATTCAAATTAAATATTTAATAATTAACTTAAACCAGAACAAATATAATCAAAATATAATCCCATCTCTTTTCCAGCATCAGATCCTACTAATGAAGTAGTCACTTCTTTCATAGCTTGTATTGCTTGTATTGTTGCTCCAATTGGAACCCCTAAAGAATTATATGTCTCTTTTAAACCATTTAAAACTCTTTCATCTAAAATAGATGGATCACCTGCCAACATTCCATAAGTCGAATATCTTAGGTAGTAATCTAAATCTCTTATACAAGCCGCATACCTTCTAGTTGTATACATATTACCTCCTGGTCTAGTAATATCAGAATACAAAAGCGCCTTAGCAACTGATTCTTTTATTATAGTAGCTGCATTAGCAGCAATAGTAGCTGCTGCTCTTACTCTTAATTCACCAGTTTGAAAATAGCCTCTTAATTTTTCTAATGAATTATCATCTAAATATTTTCCTTGAACATCTGCTGTATTAATTACAGAAGTAATAGCATCTTGCATAAAATAAATTTCCTTATTTTTTAATATAAAATCAGTATCAAATTTTAGCGTATATAAATTGCTCAGAATATAATCAAATAGTTAAACTACTGCATAGCACCTAAAGTATAATCAAAATAAAAACCTGCTTCAGCAGAATCTTCACCAGATAATAAAGAACAAGCTATATTCTTCATACAACGCACACCTTCAGCTACACCAGAAATTGGAGTACCTAATGAATTATACATTTCTTTTACTCCAACTAAACCAATCTCCTCAATTGGTGTAACATCACCAGCTACAATACCATAAGTTACAAGTCTTAAATAATAATCTAAATCTCTTAAGCATGTTGCCGTCATTTCTTCTCCATATGCATTTCCTCCTGGAGAGACTACATCAGTGCGCTTTTGAAATAATTGTTGCCCCCCTTGTTTTACGATAAGCTCTCGATTATCAGTTAAGATCTGTGCTATGCGTAATCTTCTTTGTCCAGATAAAACAAAACTTTTAATTCGGTCTAGCTCTCCAGGACTTAAATATCTTGCTTCTGCATCTGCGTTTACAATAGATTTAGTAACAATACTCACAATTAAAACTCCTTATATTTTTATATTAATTAAATAGACTAAAAAGTTATAAATAACTTTATGCTCACATATCTACAAATTAATTTAAGACATCTTTTAATAGATCTAAATATTAGAATAATAAAAAAGATATATAATAAAATAATTTTGGAAATAACTAAATATATTTTAAGAAAAAGTACTAAAACAAGAAAGTTAATAAATAATTAAACTTAAAATAATACATAACTAATAGCTAGATGTTGAAGGAAAACCTGAGACAATAATACTTTTATTTTGCTTTGTAAAATTATTATATAATTTTTCCGTATTTGGAAAATTAGCAGCAGGTAATGTTGGAAAACGTCTATAAGGAACTGTGTTAAACCCAAAAATTTTTTCATATTCAATACTATTAACAAGAATAGATACAAGGGAATATAAACCTTGAGATGCTAAGATTTGATTATAATATCTTATTTCAGATTGATTATTTGGAGCCCGACCTAAAAAATGCTTTGTAGAAAGTTCTATTACTTTAGTATTAGGATAAGGTTGATAAAATTCTTTTCTATATAAACTAGAAGATCCTAATCGCTCCATTAACTTCTGAACTGTGATTTCAGAATTCATAAAACTTTTTTCTAAACTGTAAAATTGATCGCCAACACTAAAACTTCCAAGATCTCTTTCAAAAATTTGTCTGTAAGCTGCTCTTAAAATTTGAACTTTATCGAAAGATTTAGACGATTCATTTAATACAAATAACTTAAATTGATATCTTTTATTAGTTACACCCTGTATAATTTTTTGATTCATACTATTAAAACTACGTTCTTCTTTTAATGTACTTAAATTAATAAAATTGAAATTATTAGATTTACTTATAGAACGAACAAGTAAATTAGTATTTGACAAGCCTCTAGAAGAAATAGAGGAAGAAGTAATATAACGTTCATAAGGTACAATACAATCCCCAAAAGATTCAGTATACTCTAAACTATTCAACATTAAATCAATCATGGAATAGTAGCCTTGCTTATAAACAGTATTGAAATATTGATCTATTTCTTGTCTACTATATGTAGGTCTACCAATTAATTTAATATGAATATACTCTATAGCCTTACAAATATAAAATTTATCCCAATATAAAAATCTAAATACAGAAGATTTAACAAGTAAACCAATAAATTGTTTAACGGAAATTAAAGAATTTTTAAACTGATTTTCATACTTTAATATAGAAGACAACTCTTCTCTATAAACAAATCTACCAAAAACTCTCAAATATATAGCCGAAATTATTTGTTGAGTTGTAAGTGACTCATCTTTTTTACTAAAGATAATTGGACCCATAACTTTTACATCTTGATTTCTTAAATTTGGGCTACTGATTTGATTGTATATACCAGGACCATATCTAACTAAAAGTCTCCTAGTATCTCTTGTGCAAAAAGATGATTTAGTTGTCAGGGCAACTGTACTCTTAGGAAAAATAGCTCCAAACTGTAATGAGAAAGGATCATTACTCAATCCATAATGATGTTGATTAGATAATTTAGATTTATAATCAGCAAATAAAGTAATGAAATCAGGAATTTTTCTAAAAACAGCACTATAATTAAATAATCGTATTTGTGGTCCCCAATTTCTAGATTCTTGAGCTTCTTCTCCTAGATTACGTAAATAAGGCACAGTCTCTTCACCAAAATAATCTGCATATTCTTGAGAATTAAGAAAATTATCAACTAAACGATTTAATCCTCCATTAGAAACAATAGAAAAATACCTTTGAAACTCTTCAATTGAACTTAAACCTCTACCTAAAAAATGTCTACAAGATAACTCAATAACACGGCTATTAACAAAAGGTTGATTAAACTGCTGCTTATAGATAAAAGATTTACCTAAAAGCCTAACAAACTCTTTAATTGACAATGTACCAATTTTCACTTGAGACTCTAAATCAGTAAACTTTAAACTATATGCTTTGGAAATATCTCTTTCAAAAACTTGTCTATAACAAGCACTAATAACTAATTTTTTTTCATCATTAGATAAACTGCTTTTCATTACAAATCTTTGATTAGGAACACCTGCTTGATTATAAATTTGAGGCAAACGTAAACCTTGCATATCAATAGATGATCTTTTACGTACTTTATCACTTAAACTAGAAGATTCAAACTCTAATATCAGTACATCAAAGTACTGTTTTACTAATTGCTTAGACTCTAAGTCATCTTCAAATAAATTTAAAGATAATTTACGCATTTGACGTAAAGCTACTATTGCAGCAGCACTAGAACAAGCATTATCAATTAATTCTCTTAATCCTCTTATATTAACAGAGAGAATATTAGAATCTCCAGAAACAATTGCATAAGTCAAGTATCTTAAAAACCAATCTAAATCACGCAAAGACTTTTTCATCCGTTGAGACCCATATTTAACAACATTAATAGGCTTAAAACCTGGCGGCAATGGATCACTTGTATCAAATAATACAGAAGAAACGTTATCAAATAAATTATTTGAAGAATTTCCAGATAACTCCTGAGTAGTAAATAATTGATTATTAGAGTCAATATCTAAAAATGAAGCTTGAGGTCTTTCTAAATACGAAATCGAAGAGCCTCCAACAAAAATTTTATCAGCTGCTCTAGAAACTAAAAAGTTAGCATTTTTAGTTAGTAATTGAGCTACTTCTAAACGTTTACTACCAGAACTAAAAAAAGAAACTAATTGACTCAATTCACCTAATTGTAAAAATCTATCTTGCTGTTCAGCCTGTAAAATACTAGATAAAGCGACTGTTCTATACATTTTAGGTTGAACTAAAGGACTACCACCACTAGCTTTAACAATCATAAAAATATAAATCCTTGATTTTATAAATTAACAATAATATTTAACCTTTTTATATTTATGTGATAACACAGAGATAAAACTACTAATATAATATAATAAAATAGAATAACTACCTTGAATAAAGACAACTTTTTTAATACTTAAAATAATAATAAAAATATGAAACAAATAGACAAAGAAGATAATAAAAAATATAAATATATGCCTATTTTTGAACACTTAAATGAATTAAGATCAAGAGTCCTGTCATCACTTATAATGTTTATCATAGCATTAATCATTTGTATCATTTATACAAAAGAAATAACATTAGTTTTACAAACGCCAGCTATAGGAATTAAGTTCTTACAATTAGCACCAGGAGAATATCTTTTTGTTTCTATGAAAATTTCACTTTACTCTGCAATTATTATAAGTAGTCCATTTAGCATATATCAGATACTACAGTTTATTTTACCTGGTTTAACAAAAAAAGAAAGTTCATATGTAGTACCTATACTATTCAGTTCTATCACACTATTTTTTTTAGGCACTTTTTTTTCGTACAAATTTTTAATTCCAATTACACTAAAATTTTTAATCAGATATGGATCTGAATTAATAGAACCAATGTGGTCATTTGATGAATACTTTAATTTTGTAACATTAATAATACTCAGCACAGGACTATGCTTTCAAATACCAATTATACAAATTTTATTAGGAATTACAAATATAATAAAATGGGAAAAAATGTTAGATAAATGGAAATATATTGCATTTATAGCAACAATCACTGGAGCTATTATAACACCATCAACTGACCCAATCACTCAACTTTCTATGACAATCACTATATTAATATTATATTTTGGAGGAATAATTATCCTAAGAACAATCAAAGCATAAACACAATAAATGAATATATCAATTTATTATTTTATGTTCAAGAATGAATATAGAATGTTATTATAGATAAAAAAATAACAAGCAAATTATAATCTAAATATGAAAAAAAATATTATACTAATAAACATCAAAAAAATTTTAATAATACTATTCAGCATTACTAGTATAATGAATGTTTCAATACACTCAGCAAATAGCTTTCCTATATATGCACAACAAGGATACGAAAATCCTAGAGAAGCAACTGGGCGTATTGTTTGTGCGAACTGTCATTTAGCACAAAAAACAGTATCAATAGAAGTACCAAAATCTATTTTACCGAATAGCGTATTTGAAGCCAAAATTTCAATTCCTTATGAAACTAATAGTAAACAAATACTAGGCAATGGTACTGAAGGAAATTTAAATACAGGCGCTGTACTCATATTACCAGAAGGATTCACACTAGCTCCCAGAAGTTTATTGAATAACGAAATGAAAGATAGAACAAAGAACTTTTATGCGCAACCTTATAGTACATCAAAAGAAAATATACTAGTTATTGGACCTATAGCAAATAAAAATAATCAAGAAATTATATTTCCAATACTATCTCCAGACCCACAAAAAGATAAAAATGTATTTTTCTTAAAATATCCAATATATGTAGGAGGTAATAGGGGACGTGGTCAAATTTATCCAACAGGAGAGAAATCCAACAATAATGTAATTACTTCCAATGTCAATGGAACAATTAAAAGTATAGAGGAAAAGGCTTCAGGAGGTTTTTCAATAAATATACAAAAAAATAATGAAGAAATAATTAATCAGGATATTCCAAAAGGTTTAAAAGTTATAGTTTCACAAGGAAATCCTATTTCAATAAACCAAAACTTAACTAATGATCCTAATGTTGGAGGATTCGGTCAAAACGAGACAGAAATAGTGCTTCAAAGTCCTACTAGAATCAAAAGCATGATTATCTTTTTTATAAGTGTTACAGTCGCACAAATTTTCTTTGTTTTAAAGAAAAAACAATGGGAAAAAGTACAAGCAGCTGATATGAACTTCTAGTATTAAAAAATATTATTTAATTAATTTATGCAAAGATTATTAAGATAATAATCTTTGCACAGCCTCAACAATTTGTTCAGGCTGTACAACAGTTGCTTTTTCTAAAGTACCATTATAAGGAGTAGGAATATCTTGAGATGATAACCTAATAATAGGTGCATCTAATAAATCAAAACAATGATCATTGACTTGAGCAATAACCTCGGCTGCTATTCCACCAGTTCTCATACATTCCTCAACAATCAACAAACAATGAGTTTTATTTAAAGATAAAATAATTGAATCAATATCAATAGGCTTCAAAGATATTAAGTCAATTATTTCAGGATCATAACCTTGTTGAACTAATGTCTCTGTAGCTTGTAAAACATGGTAACGCATACGAGAATAAGTTACAATAGTTATATCATTTCCACGTCTAACAAACTCAGCTTTATCTAAAGGAATAAAATATTCATGTTGAGGAATATCTTCTTGTAAATTATATAACAACACATGTTCAAAAAAGATTACAGGATTATTATCACGAATAGCAGACTTCAAGAGCCCTTTCGCATTATACGGAGTAGAACAAGCAACAATCTTTAAACCTGGTATAGCCTGAAAATATGCCTCTAATCTTTGAGAGTGCTCAGCACCAAGTTGTTTACCTACACCGCCAGGTCCACGTATAACCAAAGGTATCTTGAAATTACCACCAGAAGTATAACGTAACATACCCGCATTATTAGAAATTTGATTAAATGCCAATAACAAAAAACTCATATTCATTCCTTCAACTACTGGCCTTAAACCAGTCATAGCTGCCCCAATTGCCATACCCATAAAACTATTTTCAGCAATTGGTGTATCTAAAACTCTAATATCCCCATATTTTATATGTAAATCTTTAGTAACTTTATAAGATCCACCATAATGACCAACGTCTTCTCCCAACACAAATACAGATTTATCTCTTTGCATTTCTTCATCAGTAGCTTCGCGTAAAGCATCAAACAAAAAAATTTTACCCATAGTTTATTAATATTAGTTTATAAGTTTATTAAATCAGAAATAAGTAAATTAATTATCTACAAATAAATATTTTTTTAATTCATCTACATTAGGTTCTGGACTAGATAATGCAAAATCAACAGAATGCTGTACATTTTTTTTAATTTCTAACTCAGCTTCAATCAATATCTTAGAATCAACTAATTGATTTTCAATAATGTAACTTTTAAAATTTTTAATAGGATCACGAGCTAACCATGCATTTTTTTCCTGCCTTGATCTTAATTCATCTGGATCAGCTAAAGAATGTCCTCTAAAACGATATGTTAAAGCCTCTATTAAAGTGGGACCTTTTCCTGCTCTTGCTCGAGCTATTGCTTTTGTTGCCACATCTCTAATAGCTAGAACATCCATACCATCAACTTCAACACCTGGTAAACCAAATGCTTGAGCTTTTTGATGTATTTCAGGCAAAGAAGTTGATCGATGATGAGCCATGCCAATAGCCCATTGATTATTTTCTACAACAAAAATAATAGGTAATTTCCACAAAACAGACATATTCAAGCATTCAAAAAATTGACCATTATTAGTAGTACCATCTCCAAAAAAACATACTGTGACGTTCAAAATACTATCATTATTTAAAACTTGTTTTTTATAAATACTCTGAAATGATGCTCCAAGAGCTACTGGTATACCTTCACCAATAAAAGCAAAACCTCCCAAAAAATTATGCTTTGCAGAAAATATATGCATTGATCCACCACGACCTTTACTGCATCCGGTTTCTTTACCAAATAACTCTGCCATAACATTCTTAGGATTAACGCCCTTACTTAAAGCGTGAACATGATCACGATATGTACTACAAACATAATCTTCTGCACTAAGTAATTGAATAACTCCAGTAGAAACAGCTTCTTGTCCATTATATAAGTGAACAAAACCAAACATTTTCCCACGATAATACATCTGTGCGCACATATCTTCAAAATAGCGCCCTAATAACATATCTTTATATAAAGATAAAGCGATATCTTTACTAATGTAATTATTGTCAGTAGCAACACTTGATAAAACAGTTAATGGTACAACTGTTTTTCTTTTTTTTTTGCACATCTTGATATAAACATCTCCTAGAAGACTAATATATAAAGTATAATCAAACAAATATACTAACTAATTCATTATATCATAATTAAAAGAATTAGACATAAAATATAATTATACTATTTAAAAAATATATATAAAATATTATGATAATATTTTGGTAATTAATATAATTTTATAATTAACTATTTTTTCAATTTATATATGAAGTCAATACAGACTGAACTAAAACAATTAAATAAGAATTTACATAAGATGATTGCTGCAGAAAATCCAATTTTATACTCGGCCGCAGAACAATTATTTAATGCTGAAGGAAAAAGAATTAGACCAACAATAATCTTCTTAATATCTAAAATTATTAATAAACATCAGATAATATCAACAGAGCAAAAAAGACTCGCCGAAATAACTGAAATTATACATACAGCTAGTTTAGTCCATGATGATATAGTAGATAATGGTGATCAACGAAGAGGAATGAAGACTGTACATAACATATTTAATAATAAAATAGCTGTACTAGCAGGAGACTTTCTATTTGCACAGTCATCATGGTATTTAGCGAATTTAAATAATTTAAATGTTGTAAAAACTATTTCAAAAATTATTACTGATTTTGCAGAAGGAGAAGTGCAACAAGGAATGAAATCTTTTGATTCTCAAATTTCAATAGAGGAATATATAGAAAAATCTTTTTATAAAACTGCTTCTCTATTAGCTTGTAGCTGTAAAGCAACAACTATATTAAATAAAAGCAATAAAAAAGTACAAAATGACTTTTATTTATACGGTAAACACTTAGGACTAGCTTTTCAAGTAATTGATGATATATTAGACATAACAGGTTTATCAAAGGATCTCGGAAAACCCGCTGGATCTGACTTGATAAATGGTAACTTAACAGCACCATTAATATTTGCTTTAAATACAAAGTCACAATTGCCACAAATGATAAATCAGGAATTTTTATTTAAAGATAATATCAATGAAACTATTAACATGATCAAAAAAACTAATGCCACACAAAAAGCAAAAGACATTGCAGAAGAACACATTCAACTAGCTATACATATAATAAAAAATAAATATTCATACACTAATAATAAAGAATTACTTGTATTGACATATAATTTACTAAATAGAATTAAATAGCATAACTAGTTACTAGATTTAATAAATTGAATAAAATAAGTAAAAGCATTTTGATCAATTAAGACTAACTGAGATAATATTTTACGATTTAATGCAATATTTTTCTTTTTTAACAAATAAATAAATTCGCTGTAATTTATGTTATAAAGTCTAGCTGAAGCATTAATACGAACAATCCATAAACGCCTATAATTACGTTTTCGCTGTTTCCTACCAATATATGAATATTTTAGGGCTTTAAGGACTTGTTGTTTAGCGGTACGAAAAAGCTTAGAATGAGAGCCTCTAAATCCTTTAGCCAATTTTAAAACTTTTTTTCTTCTTTTACGAGCAACATTACCTCTTTTAATTCTTGTCATACATATTTTTATACCACTAATTTAATTAAAATAAGGCAAATTATTTATAAAACGACTTTTATCATAACAGTGAACAAAACTAATTCTACGTAACCTACGTTTTCTTTTACTACTTTTTTTCTGTAAAAGGTGACTTTTGCAAGATTTACGCCTTAATATTTTAGATTTACAAGTAATCTTAAAGCGTTTACAAATCGACCGATTAGTTTTTAATTTATACATATATATTATTATATTATATAAAGATTATGAAAATCTTTTGCGAAAGTTATTAATAGAAGATATAAGAAACATTACCATAATCTTAATTAAATTAGAATTAAGTTCCTGAAATATTTTCATATTTAAATTAAAAGCAATATTAGCTTCTGAAATAATTTGTTCAATCTGTTGTTTAGTTAGAGGTATATTATTTAAAGACTGCCTATATAAATCTTTAAAGACTTTTTCATTATCAATTAAATCAAAATCGTAGAAACAAGTTCCTTGATTATCAGTAAGCTGCATAGCATTTTGAGCTATTTTTTTTAAAATTTGACCACCAGAAAGATCACCAATATACCTAGTATAAGAATGAGCTATTAACAACTCTGGAGTTGAATAACCAATTTGATGAATTCTATCTATATATACTTGAGTAGCTGATGATGGCTTTATTTCACTAGCCCACCCACTACCATAATAATAGTTTAAATCCCTAATTAAACTTTCCTTACGATAAAGTTCTGGAAAATAAATAGCATTTACAGCTAGATTAGATTTATTTTTTTCTATTTGCTCTTCAATAGCATCATAAATAAAGTACAAATTTGCAACAAGCTGTCTATAAGAATTTTTATCTACTACACCGCCAAGAAAAGATTTAACAAAACTTACATTTTCAGCCATACTGTGAGATTTAGTTGTTCCTTCACGTAATTGTTGAGCTAAATTAGTAGACATTTTTATCTCCTTATTAAAAATATAAATAATCCAATAACTAATTATTACCTTAATATAAACAATAATATGAATTACATTAAGATAATATGTTGAAACATATTATATTTGACAAATTATAATAAAATTTAAATTGACTTAAAATACTCTTTAGAATGACTTACGCTACTTTTAATAGTAGATTGACCTGGCTGCCAATTTGCAGGACAAACTTCATCTGGATTATTTTGAACATACTGTATAGCAGTTAAAGTTCTAATTGTTTCATCAACACTTCTTCCAACATCTAAACTATTTACAAGATAGTGTTGTATAATTCCTTCTCTATCAAGAATAAAAAGACCTCTTAAAGACTTCCCTTCTTCATTTAAAACATTAAATGACAAGCTGATTTCTTTACGTAAATCTGAAACTAGAGGATATCTTAAATCACCAACACCCCCTGATTCTCTATCCAACTGCATCCATGCTAAATGACAATATTCACTATCTACAGATATACCTAAAATTTCTGTATCTAGCGATTTAATTTGATCATACATATCACTAAAAGCCATAATTTCAGTAGGGCAAACAAAAGTAAAATCAAGTGGATAAAATAACAAAATTAAGTATTTACCTAAATAGTCTGATAACCTAATTTCTTTAAATTCTTGTTCATAAACAGCAGTAGCAGAAAAATTTGGAGCTTTATCTCCAACTTGCAAAAAATTTTTGGTTAACATGGTAATATAAAATTAATTTATTAAGATAAAAATTTATAAAAATCAAGATACATAACACCAGTATATTATACAATAAGTTAAAATTTATATCATCTTGATTAAAAAAAATATTTTAAATAAAATAGCGGGGAATGGATTTGAACCATTGACCTTCGGGTTATGAGCCCGACGAGCTACCATACTGCTCTACCCCGCGAACAAATTCATTATACAATAAAAAAACATATTATTCAAAGTATAGAATTAAATAAGTAAATAACAAAAAAATTAAATATTATACTAAAAAAAGAATACTTAATACGCAAAATAAAAGGCATTACTTGATAAACACCTACTAACCTATCTTGAACTAAATAGTCTGATGTTTTAATCCAAACTTGACCATCATACCAGCCTGATTCTTCATAAAAAACTGTTGCACTCATTAATCGTTTTACAATATATGACCAACCTAAATATAACCTAATAAATAAGAAAAATATAACAAGATTAGAAAATAGCAAGTCTAATAAAAATAATTGACTAAAATTTCTAATATTGCCAAATATAGCGATAGAAACACTAAAAAAAAGAAATAAAACAATAAAAAGAAATAAGAAACCAAATATAAAAGAATTTTGAGGAGATACTGACCAAGCAAATAAAAAAGAATCTTTCAGAGAGAGATATTCATTTAAGGGTTGTTGATCAAATGGTACAGGACAATTACTTTTTTTGCTAAACATAAGAAACTTTAATAAAGAATGTATAAATGAACATTAGTATTAATATCTCAATCATATTAGTGATAAGATAGTAAATATAAAAAACATAAATACGTTAAAAGCTACTACTTTCTGCATAAATAACTTTTTAGATTGCAAATTAAATAATTGACTTTTATTAATAGAAACTCCCATATTACTACTACTAGGTGTATTAAGTAAAACTAAAAATACTGTTAATAAACTAAAAATATACCAAAAAAATTTAACTAACATATTATCAATAAAATAATAAACAATAAAATAAAAAATTTAATAATAAGAAACTAAGTTACCAATTTTATTAAATTTTTTTGTTCCTGATTAAATACATAAAAAATACATCAAAATATTACTCACCCTGTATTTTTAGAAGAATAAAACCTAATACTAGACCAATAAGTATCATTAGTGGACTAATCACAGCAGCTGTAGTTATTTCTGAAACCATTTATAAGAATCCCCTTAATATAAAATTCAACTAAAAACCATTTCTACCCCAAACGACTAAAGCAATAGAAAATGTAAATACAGCTAATAAAGATCCCCAACCCAAACTAATAATATCCATAACTTATACCTTAAATAAAATAATAATACACTACTTATAAAATATAAAAATCACATGAAATAATCATTTCAAAGTAAATAAATACTTTAACTAATCATTAATATTTTTTATATATACCAATTTTAATCTAATAACTAAATGTAAATTTTTAAAAATTATATATCCATAAATCGTTTGTTAGAGTTAGTATAAAAAATAAAAATAACTACATATAATAAATTTTAACATAAAACAACGTATGCAAAGCACTATACAAAACACAGATATAAAAATTAAAGAAACTTTACTAACACCTAGATTCTATACTACTGACTTTGAAGAGATGGCGAAATTAGACATATCACTAAATATAGAAGAATTTGAAGCGCTATTACAAGAATTTAGAGCAGATTACAACAAAAAACATTTTATAAGAGATGAAGAATTTAATAAATCATGGCATAAATTAGATAATAAAACAAAAATACTATTTATTGAATTTTTAGAAAGATCATGCACTGCAGAATTTTCTGGGTTTTTGCTATACAAAGAATTGTCAAGAAGACTGACTACAACTAACCCAGTGCTTGCTGAATGTTTTTTATTAATGTCAAGAGATGAAGCCAGACATGCTGGATTTCTAAACAAGGCTATAGGAGATTTCAATATATCACTCGATTTAGGTTTTTTGACTAAAAGTAGAAAATACACATTTTTTTCCCCAAAATTTATTTTTTATGCAACATACTTATCTGAAAAGATAGGATATTGGAGATATATAACAATTTATAGACATTTAGAAAAACACCCTGAACACCGTATTTATCCAATTTTTAAATTTTTTGAAAATTGGTGTCAAGATGAAAATAGACATGGAGATTTTTTTGCAGCTTTACTAAAATCACAGCCACAATTTTTAAATAATTTAGAATCAAGATTATGGTGTAAATTCTTTTTAATAAGCGTATTTGCAACAATGTATCTAAATGATTTTCAAAGATCTGACTTTTATAAATCAATCGGATTAGATGCAAGACAATATGATATGCAAGTTATACGTAAAACGAACGAAAGCGCCTCTAGAATATTTCCAATAGCATTAGATATTGATAAACCAGAATTTTTTCAATATTTAGACATATGTGCATCAGAAAATAAAAAATTAATTGAAATAAATAAAAAAACGAACAAAACATTTGTAGATTTAACTCAAATAGCCAAAATATCCTCAGTAATAATAGTTAATATCATAAAACTTTATTTAATGAAACCAATTGAATCTTTAAGTCTAAATAGCACAATAAAATAAAAAAGTGTAAAGCTTTATTTCTTTTTATAATAAAAAAAATTTTTAAATCTAAAATATTTTTGGTAAAATATAAATCTTAAAGGAAATAGATGAATAATACAATTAATTTCAAAATGCCATCACCCACTTTTGGTGGCAGTACGGGAGGATGGCTAAGATCTGCAGAAATAGAAGAAAAATATGCTATTACATGGAATACTAATAAAAAAAATATATTTGAGATGCCTACAGGTGGATCAGCAATTATGGCTGAAGGAGATAATTTATTATACTTAGCAAAAAAAGAACAATGTCTTGCATTATCTAGCCAATTAAAGAATAAATTTAAAATTAGTAATTTTAAAATTTATAGAATTTTTCCAAATGGAGAAGTACAATATCTACATCCCAAAGACGGTGTATTTCCAGAAAAAGTAAATGAAGGACGCATTGGCATAGGTAATATAGAACACAATATAGGTAGTAATGACAATCCTGCAAATAGAAAGTTTACAGATAAAGCAACATACGAATAAATTTTATGTAAAAGTATAAGCTAAAAGATTGTAGTTACAGTCTTTTTTTGTTATAGTTATCCTATATAACTATAGGAGAGGTGGTAGAGTTGGTTGATTGCGTCTGATTTGAAATCAGATGAACTGCAAAGTTCCGTGGGTTCGAATCCCACCCTCTCCGTAAAAATAATAAATAATATTTACAACATTAGTTAGAGTTAACTGCTTGTTCAATAAAAGTAACAGCCTGATTTAAAGTTGCAATTTTTTCTGCATCTTCATCCGGTATTTCTATATCAAATTCCTCTTCAATAGCCATTACCAATTCAACAGTATCAAGAGAATCAGCTCCTAAGTCATTCGCAAAATTAGCTTCTAAAGTCACTAACTGTCTATCAACACCCAGTTGTTGAGCAACAATATTTCTTACTGTTTCAAAAATTTTTGAATCTTTCTCGTTTAATGACATAAATTTTCCTCAAATATAAACACAATACTATTAAATACCTGTATCTATAGTAATAAATTTAAAAACTATGATAAAAAATAAGATGATAGATTAACTAGGATAAACAATCAGTCTTTGATACCCTACTTTACCAAATGTAGAATACTTTAGATTATATAAGCTAATTAAATAAGATTGTAATCTTCTTAAGTTATAACTACGAGGTAATAACTCAACTGAATTTTTATAAAAAAGCACAATTTTTTCTATAGCACATCTTGTCTCATTCAAAGCATCCAACTCATTCAAATTTCTATGTAAACATATTTGTTGCCAACTCAGATAAGAAACATATTTTGTATCAAGCATTTGCTTCAAAGCTCTAACAATATTATTTAAACTATTACTATGTATAGTATAAATAACAATATGTCTAGATCTAGCAATTTGACGTATTTTACTATTATTGCTAATACAGGATCTCAGACCTAAAATATAATTAGCTTTCAATAAATCACGTGTCAGTAATATAGATAGATGTAAATCACTAATTACTGATTCTATTTGCTGCATACTTATACCATAGGCATATAATTTAGTAAACGTAGAAGTTTTTATTTTATTGTTTATAAATTTACTATTACTTAAAACATTAAATGGACCAAGAGAAGTTTTTATAGATAAATTAGAATTATTTATTGAAATTTTATCTTGTATATTTAATGAATTATCTGAGAATAGACTATGTTTATTGTAAACGCTATCATTGTTATTATTATATGAGATAAACTCTTCAAAACTAGAACTTTCACACTGAATAGAGATAGATCCATCAATATTAAATTTACGACGTTGTAAGGATACGATAAATCCTTGTAATATATTATCAACAACATGATCAACTCTCTCATGAATTATCCAACTATTACGCTCATGAATTTCTATTGCAACTTGAAAAGCAGGTATAGATTTTCTTTCTAAAATACTTTTTTGTGAACCACGTCTTTTCGCTTCATCATCACCTAAAGTAACATACTGTATCCCACCAATTAAATCAGAAAGCGTAGGATTTTTAATAATACTATGTAAATAATTTCCATGAGCCGTACCAACAAGTTGAACTCCTCTTTCAGCAATTGTACGGGCTGCAATTGCTTCTAACTCAGTACCAATTTCATCTATAATAATTACTTCAGGCATATGATTTTCAATTGCTTCTATCATAACTTTATGTTGTAATTCAGGCTTTGCAACTTGCATTCTCCTAGCACGCCCAATAGCCGGATGGGGTATATCACCGTCTCCCGCAATCTCATTAGAAGTATCAATAATGACAACTCTTTTTTCCATCTCATCAGCTAATACTCTTGTTATTTCACGTATTGCAGTTGTCTTACCTACCCCAGGTTTACCCAAAAGAAGTATGGATTGACCTGTATATAAAATATCTCTAATAGGACTAGTTGTACCAAATATAGCACGACCAACACGGAAAGTTAAACCAATAATATTACCTTTTCTATTCCTTATAGAACTAATTCTGTGCAATGTACATTCAATACCTGATCTATTATCTCCACTAAATTGAGGTATTTTTTTAATACACAAATCTAAGTCATTCCAAGAAATATTAACTATTGATAAATACTCTGGTCCATCTGGAAAACGAGCTTCTGGTCTTCTTCCTAAATCCATAACTATCTCTACTAAAAATTTTTTACTTGGATGCTTATCTAAAGGATATCTTATGAATTCAGGTAGAATATTTAAAAGCTTATCTAAATCATCAGCTATTAACATTAACTTACATTAAAATATAATTGTATATAAAAAATACATATTAAAACTATATATAATTTAAATCAATTATATCGTAAAACAGATAGCAAAAAAACGTTAATTGAAATATAATAATTTACTATAGAATTAGAAAAATGAAAGAATGTTTAATAAAAATAAAATTTATTCCTAACAATATTAAAAAGAAAGTTAGTGAACACTCAAAAAAAAAGTTAAAATTGGTTGGCTATAAAAAAATTTCAAGATATCATATCATACCAATTATACAGTTTCCAAATAAGAAAAGAATATGGATACTTAACAAAGAGATTAAATACAAAATATAGCTAAATATGAACTTTTATTAAAAAAAGAATAAATTCACCATGATTAAAATAAAAGATGTCACAAAACTTATTAATTCTATTTACCAAAGCGATATAAAAAATTTAAAAATAGAAAAAAAGAATACTAAAATTACAATTAATAAATTAAAAATATCAAAAGAAAATTATCCAGCTGCACTAACTATAAATGACAAACAACATTTTAAACAGAATACTAAGAAAATCAAAAAAACAATTGAGAAAGGAGGAACAATAAAAAAAATAAAACAAGAAAGTAACATAGAACATTCTAATCTCTATTCAACTATTATATCACCAATGGTTGGTACTTTTTATAAATCATCAGCTCCCAACGAACCTTGCTTTATAAATATAGGTGAGACTGTAAAACCTAAGCAAATAGTGTGTATAATCGAAGCAATGAAATTAATGAATGAAATAGAATCTGAAGTAACAGGAGAAGTTGTAGAAATTTTAGTTAAAGACGGAGACATCGTAGACTGTGGACAAGCACTAGTAAAAATTAAAGTTAAGTAAAATAAAGATTTTAACGATTGTTAACAGAGAAGGAGAACTATAGTAACTATAAACTATAATATTAAAGTAGAATGATAAAAACTCTTAACTTATTAAATATAAGTAAATAAATGATAGTAAGTGATAAATCTTTTATATGAGTGTTTTATTAATTGTCTCATTTTATGAATATACTTTACAGAGAGGAGAATCTCGATGACAACTAGCTCAACAGAGCAAGAGACAAAGAAAGTAAAAATAACAGTAGAAAAAAATCCAGTTGCAACATCTTTTGAAAAGTGGGCAAAACCTGGACATTTTTCAAGAACACTAGCTAAAGGACCAAGCACAACAACTTGGATATGGAACCTTCATGCTAATGCACACGACTTTGATAGTCATACAAGCTCTTTAGAAGATGTATCTAGAAAAATTTTTAGCGCACACTTCGGTCAATTAGCAATAATATTCCTTTGGCTAAGCGGAATGTACTTTCATGGAGCTAAATTTTCTAATTACGTAGCATGGTTAAGTAATCCAACAACAATAAAACCTAGTGCACAAGTAGTCTGGCCAATTGTTGGACAAGAAATTTTAAATGCAGATGTAGGTGGAGGATTTCAAGGGCTACAAATCACTTCAGGATTTTTTCAATTATGGAGATCATCAGGCATAACAACAGAATTTGAATTATACGCAACTGCTATTGGTGGACTATTTATGTCTTTACTAATGATCTTTGCTGGATGGTTTCATTATCATAAATCAGCTCCTAAGCTAGAATGGTTTCAAAACGTTGAATCAATGATGAATCACCATTTAGCTGGACTACTAGGATTAGGATGCCTTGGATGGTCAGGACATCAAATTCATATAGCTTTACCAATCAACAAACTACTAGATTCAGGTGTTTCTCCTCAAGAAATACCTCTACCTCATGAATTTATGATAAATAGAAACTTAATGAGTGAGTTATATCCTAGCTTCGAAAAAGGTATACTGCCATTTTTTACATTAAATTGGAGTGAATACTCCGACTTTCTTACTTTTAAAGGCGGTTTAAATCCAGTAAATGGAGGTCTTTGGCTAAGTGATATAGCTCACCATCATTTAGCTTTATCTGTTATGTTTTTAGTTGCTGGTCACATGTATAGAACTAATTGGGGTATTGGACATAGCATGAAAGAAATTCTTGAAGCTCATAAAGGACCATTCACAGGAGAAGGACATAAAGGTTTATATGAAATTTTAACAACATCTTGGCATGCACAACTAGCAATTAATTTAGCAATGATGGGATCTCTAAGTATTATTGTTGCACACCATATGTATGCAATGCCTCCTTATCCTTTTATAGCTACAGACTATGCAACACAACTCTCACTTTTTACACATCATATGTGGATTGGAGGATTTTGCATAGTAGGAGCAGGAGCACATGCTTCAATTTTTATGGTTCGTGACTATAATCCAGCACAAAATTATGACAACGTACTAGATAGAATCATTAGACATAGAGATGCAATTATCTCTCATTTAAATTGGTTATGTATTTTTCTTGGTTTCCACTCTTTTGGACTATATATACATAATGATACCATGAGAGCTTTAGGTAGATCACAAGATATGTTTTCAGACACAGCAATACAATTGCAACCAATATTTGCTCAATGGGTTCAGAATATACATACTCTAGCACCTAGTAATACAAGTCCAAATTCATTAGCAACTACAAGCTACGTCTTTGGTGGTGATATTGTATCAATAGCAAATAAAATAGCCATTGCCCCAATCAAGCTTGGAACAGCTGATTTTATGGTTCATCACATACACGCTTTCACTATACATGTAACCGTATTAATTTTAGTTAAAGGATTCCTCTTTGCAAGAAATTCAAGACTAATACCTGACAAATCAAATTTAGGTTTTCGCTTTCCATGTGACGGACCTGGTAGGGGTGGTACATGCCAAGTTTCTGCTTGGGATCACGTATTTTTAGGACTATTCTGGATGTATAATTCACTATCTATAGTACTATTTCACTTTAGTTGGAAAATGCAATCAGATGTATGGGGAAGTATAACAAACACAGGCAGTATTTCTCATATTACTGGAGGAAATTTTGCTCAAGGAGCAATAACGATTAATGGATGGCTAAGAGACTTCCTATGGGCACAAGCTTCACAGGTAATACAATCTTATGGTTCAGCCTTATCAGCATATGGACTAATATTTTTAGGTGCACATTTTGTATGGGCATTTAGCTTAATGTTTTTATTCAGTGGGCGTGGTTATTGGCAAGAATTAATAGAATCAATTGTTTGGGCTCATAATAAAATTAAAGTAGCACCATCAATTCAACCAAGAGCACTAAGTATTACACAAGGAAGAGCAGTTGGATTAGCTCATTATTTACTAGGAGGAATAGGCACAACTTGGGCTTTTTTCCTAGCAAGAATAATATCAGTAGGATAAGGATAAATAACAATGGCAACAAAATTTCCAAAATTCAGCCAAGCGCTATCACAAGATCCTACAACAAGAAGGATTTGGTACGGAATAGCAACGGCACACGACTTTGAAAGTCATGACGGTATGACAGAGGAAAACCTATATCAAAAAATTTTTGCTTCTCATTTTGGACACATAGCAATAATTTTTTTATGGACATCTGGTAATTTATTTCACGTTGCATGGCAAGGCAACTTTGAACAATGGGTATTACAACCACTAAAAACAAAACCAATAGCTCATGCAATTTGGGATCCACATTTTGGACAACCCGCTATTAAAGCTTTTAGCAGAGAAGGCTCATCATATCCAGTGGATATAGCATTTTCAGGATTATATCATTGGTGGTATACTATAGGTATGAGAACTAATAGTGACTTATATAATGGAGCTCTCTTCCTATTAGTTTTATCTGCTATTATGTTATTTGCAGGATGGCTACATCTACAGCCAAAATTTAAACCAGGTTTATCATGGTTTAAAAACAATGAATCAAGATTAAATCATCACTTATCTGGTTTATTTGGTATTAGTTCACTTGCATGGACAGGACACTTAGTACACATAGCAATTCCAGAATCAAGAGGACAACATGTAAGATGGGAGAATTTTACTAAAATTTTACCTCACCCAGATGGTTTAACACCGTTTTTTACAGGAAAATGGTTCGAATATGCAAATCAACCAGATAGCTTACAACACATATTTGGAACTTCAGAAGGATCTGGAACAGCAATACTAACATTTCTTGGAGGTTTTCATCCACAAAGCCAATCTTTATGGCTCACAGATATGGCTCATCACCATTTAGCTATAGGAGTAATATTTATTATTGCAGGTCATATGTACAAAACTAACTGGGGTATTGGACATAATATTAAAGAAATTCTTGAAGCTCATAAACCACCAAGTGGAAAACTAGGTAATGGACATAACGGTTTATATGAAACAATCACCGAATCATTACATATGCAACTAGGCTTAGCACTAGGTTCCTTAGGTACAATCACATCACTTGTTGCACAACATATGTATGCATTACCACCATATGCATTTATGGCAAAAAGTTTCACAACTCAAGCAGCATTATATACTCACCACCAATATATAGCAGGATTTTTAATGGTAGGAGCTTTTGCACATGGGGCAATATTTTTTGTACGAGACTATAATCCTGAACAAAATAGCAATAATGTATTAGGTAGAATGTTAGAACATAAAGAAGCAATCATATCACATTTAAGCTGGGTATGTTTATTTCTTGGTTTTCATACATTAGGTATCTATATACATAATGACACAATGCTAGCATTTGGCACACCAGAAAAACAAATACTAATTGAACCAGTATTTGCACAATGGATTCAAGCAAGTTCAGGAAAAGCTTTATATGGATTTAACGTATTACTATCTTCATCTTCTAGCATAGCTAGTAAAGCCGGCACAAGTATCTGGTTACCAGGATGGTTAGAAGCTATTAATAATAATAAAAATTCATTATTTTTAACAATTGGTCCTGGAGACTTTTTAGTACATCATGCAATTGCATTAGGTTTACATACTACAACACTAATACTAGTAAAGGGTGCGTTAGATGCCAGAGGTTCAAAACTAATGCCAGATAAAAAAGATTTTGGTTATAGTTTTCCTTGTGATGGTCCTGGTAGAGGTGGTACATGTGATATATCAGCATGGGACGCATTTTATTTATCAGTTTTTTGGATGTTAAATACAATTGGATGGGTAACTTTCTACTGGCACTGGAAACACCTAACTATTTGGCAAGGTAATGTTAGCCAGTTCAATGAATCTTCAACGTATTTAATGGGTTGGTTAAGAGATTATTTGTGGCTTAATTCATCTCCTCTAATCAATGGATATAATCCTTATGGAATGAACAATTTATCTGTATGGTCATGGATGTTCTTATTTGGTCACTTAATCTGGGCAACAGGCTTTATGTTCTTAATATCTTGGAGAGGATATTGGCAAGAGTTAATAGAAACATTAGCATGGGCTCATGAAAGAACACCATTAGCAAATTTAGTTAGATGGAAAGATAAGCCTGTAGCACTATCAATAGTACAAGCAAGACTCGTAGGACTAGCACACTTTTCTGTCGGATATATATTAACATATGCTGCATTTGTAATTGCATCAACAAGTTCAAAACTTGGTTAAAAAATAAAAAAAAGCAAAAAATAATTTATTATTAACAAATTATTTTTTGCTTATTAATAAAGATTGAAATAATTATACAAATACGATAAAATTTTACCATGTTGCAATATCTATATAATTAAAAAATTTATGGCTAAAGAAAACATGGTACAAAGAGAAATTAAAAGAAAAAAATTAGCTCTCAAGTATTACGATAAAAAACAAGATATTAAAAAATTAATAAAATTAAGTAAAAATTTTGAAAAAAATATCGAATTACAACAAAAATTACAAAAAATACCAAGAAACAGTTTAAGTTGTAGAAAAAGAAATAGGTGTTGGATGACTGGAAGAAGCAGAGGTTTTTACAGGGATTTTGGACTCTCGAGACATGTTTTAAGAGAAATGGCTCATTCATGTTTATTACCAGGAATTAAGAAATCTAGCTGGTAAAATATACAATAATTCTCAATGTAGTTAAACTACTTAGAGAATTAAAAAAAATAATACAATAAAGAATAAGTTTAAAACATTATAAACCTAATTGATTTCCTCTACGATACTGTAAATAAGCAGCTACTAATAAACCTAATAATGTAATCGGAATTAATCCAAGAACTATTCCTGATAAAAGTGGTTCTACCATATATAAAATAAAAAAATAATACAGATAAAATAAAAGACCTCAACAACTATCTAAAACCAATTGCTGCCTGCCACACAAAGGCTAATAATAAGAAAAATACAGGAATTATTGGTAATATGTCTACTAATGGACGAAATAATAGATATGCATCTGGTAACTTAGCAAAAAACATAATAGTAATCATAACACCTCTTGAACTATAATAATAAATTAATCTGCATCTATACTCATAGATAAGATTACAATAAATATACTAATTTCTTCTATCTATTATAAAAATATGCAATATATATACATAATTATATAAGTAAAATATTTTATCATTAATAAATAGTATTATATACTAATAGAGTATAATATATATTCAAAGAATAAATTATGAAGGAAATAAATTTATGATACTTTTTGTTCAATTATTAGTATTAGCACTAGTGATGTTATCAATTATATTAGTAGTGGGCATACCAATTACACTTGCATCTCCAGGTCAATGGGAAAAGTCAAAAAATTTAGTTTATACTAGCATAGGAATATGGGTTGGACTAATAATAGTTACAAGTATTTTTAACTCATTTATTGTATAACAAAAATAAAGAATTGGTAGAATAGACAGCGACTCTTTTCTACCTTTAAATTATTGACAAAAATTATCTGTTCTGATATCTATGTAAATGTGGTTAAAATATTAAGCGGGTATAGCTCAGTGGTAGAGCGCAACCTTGCCAAGGTTGATGTCGCGCGTTCGAATCGCGTTACCCGCTATTATTTAATTGATAAATAAATAGTTATGCCTCTTTAGAATTTGTATCTATTACATCTTCTGAAGTTTCTGATTTACTTGTATCATAAACCGTTTTACCTAAATCCATCATTAATTTTTGTAATTCAGCTTGTAAAACTTTAATACTTTCATAATTATCATCCTTTACAGATTGTCTTAGTTCAATAATTTTTTCTTCTAACTCTTTTTTTACCGAAGAATCTAATTTATCACCTAATTCTTTAATCTGATTATCAGCTTGATAACAAAGTGAATCAGCATTATTTTTCAAGTCTATATTTTCGCGCTTTTGTTTATCTAATTCAGCATTTTGCTGAGCATCTTTAACAAGCTGCTCTACCTCTTCTTTCGGTAATGTAGATGCACCAGTAATTGTTATTGACTGCTCTTTACCAGTACCTTTATCCTTTGCAGTAACTGAAAGAATACCATTAGCATCTATATCAAAGGTAACTTCTATCTGAGGAACACCTCTAGGGGCTGACATAATACCATCTAATCTAAATGTGCCTAAACTCTTATTATCTTTAGTAAATTCTCTCTCACCTTGAAGAACATGAATTTCAACATTTGGTTGGTTATCAACAGCTGTAGAGAATACTTCAGACTTTTTAGTAGGCACGGTAGTATTTCTGGAAATAATTTTAGTCATTACTCCTCCTAAAGTTTCAACACCTAAAGACAAAGGAGTAACATCCAATAATAAAATATCTTTAACTTCACCAGCTAAAACTCCAGCTTGAACTGCTGCTCCTATTGCAACAACTTCATCTGGATTTACGCTTTGATTTGGATCTTTACCAATATAATCTTTAACTAAGTTTTGAATAGCAGGAATTCTTGTTGAACCACCTACTAAAACAATTTCATCAATATCTTGTGAATTCAATTGTGCATCTTTTAGGGAATTATCAACGGGTACCTGACAACGCGATATTAAAGATGAACATAAATCTTCAAACTTTAAACGTGTTATACTTTTTTCTAAATGTTTTGGCCCAGTATCAGTAGATGTAATAAAAGGCAAATTGATATCAGTTTGTAATAAAGTAGATAATTCCATTTTTGCTTTTTCAGCTGCCTCAGTTAGTCTCTGTAAAGCTTGCCTATCTTTACTTAAATCTATTCCTTCATCATTTTTAAACTCAGCAACTAACCACTCTACTATCTTACGATCAAAATCATCACCACCTAAATTTGTATCTCCTGATGTAGACAAAACTTCAAAAACTCCATCACCTACTTCTAAAATAGAAACATCAAATGTACCGCCACCTAAATCAAAAACTAGTACCGTTTCATTATTTTTTTTATCTAAACCATAAGATAATGAAGCAGCAGTTGGTTCATTGATAATTCTTAAAACATCTAATCCTGCAATTTGTCCAGCATCTTTTGTCGCTTGTCTTTGAGAATCATTAAAATATGCAGGTACAGTAATAACAGCTTGAGTAACAGTTTGTCCCAAATAACTACTAGCATCTTCTACTAACTTTCTTAACACTTGAGCAGATATTTCTTCTGGAGCAAAACTTTTATTTAAAGCTGGACAATCAAGTTTAACGTTTACTTTATTATCTGTATTAACTACATAAGATAATTGATGAATATCTTTAGATACTTCTTCATATTTACGACCTATAAATCTTTTTACAGAGTAAAAAGTATTTTCTGGATTCATCACTGCTTGTCTTTTAGCAATATTTCCCACTAATTTATCTTGCTTTTTTGTATAAGCAACAACAGAAGGAGTTGTACGTAACCCTTCTTTATTAGAAATCACTGTTGGCTTACCGCCTTCCATCACAGCAACAACAGAATTTGTTGTACCTAAATCAATTCCTATTATTTTAGTCATTGAAAAACTCCAAATTTATAATTAATATATATATTAATATTGTACTATATTAAGAAAAGAATAAGGTAGTAGTTCCCGAATTAAATATTGAAATATAATAGATAAACTTGAAAATTCTTGTAAATTACAAGATAATATATATAAAAATTGAAGATACTTAATTGATTAAGGAAGGAAAATTAATGTCAATTGGAATACTAGGCAAAAAGATAGGAATGACACAAATATTTGATCAACAAGGATACGTAATACCAGCAACTGTATTAGAAGTCGGACCATGTACAATCACACAAATAAAACAAAATGAAGAATATGCAAAAATTCAAATAGGTTATGAATATATACAACCCAATAAACTTAATAAACCAATTATAGGACACTTTAAAATAAATAAATTACCCTGCTTTAAACATTTAATAGAGTATAAAAGCAATAACTGGAAAGAATTAAGCATAGGACAAATTATTAATATTTCACAACTTAACAAAAATGACTATATTAATATATCAGGAATAAGTATAGGAAAAGGTTTTAGTGGATACCATAAAAGACATAACTTTCACAGAGGACCCATGTCACACGGTTCTAAAAATCATAAACAACCAGGTTCAATCGGGGCTGGAACAACACCCGGTAGAGTTTTTCCTGGAAAAAAAATGGCAGGTAGAATGGGAAATAAAAAAGTAAGCATAAGAAATATATCAATCCTAAATATAGATCTTCAACACAATATACTTGTTATTAAAGGATCAGTACCAGGTAAAAAAGGAAATATCATTTATATACATCAAAAATAACATATGAGTATTACAAAAGAATTACAATATAAATTTTCATTTAACTCTCAAGAAAAAAATGCAAAAATTATTAAACTTCAAATCATCAATGAACATCAAGAGCAGATGTACCTTATCCATAGAGCATTAAAACAGCAACTAACAAATAATAGAATTAGAAATGCTCATAGTAAAACAAGGAGTGAAGTTCGAGGTGGTGGAAAGAAACCTTGGAAACAAAAGGGAACAGGAAGAGCAAGGGCTGGATCTAGTAGATCACCATTATGGAAAGGTGGTGGAATAATATTTGGACCAAGAAAAAAAATATATAAATCAAAAATTAATAAAAAAGAAAAAAGATTAGCAATCAATACGATACTAGCTAATAAATTTAGCAATACTATTGTGACAAGTAGTATATTGGATAACATCATTACTCCCAACACAAAGACTGCGATTTCAGAAATTAAAAAACTTGGGGCTAAAATACAAAAAAAACATAGATTACTTTTAATTGTAGATAAAAAAACAAAATTTTTGTACTTATCATTTCGCAATATACATAATTTAGAACTAATTGAAGTCCATAGTATTAACGTATTGTCTTTACTAAAAGCTGATACAATAATAATAACTAATTGTGCTTTAGAAAAAATTAACAAAGCAACCTTTTAAAGAAATATGATAAGCAAAAAAAGAATAATAGAGCCAGATATAATAAAATATCCAATTATAACAGATAAAACAACAAAAGATATAGAAAACAATAGTTATTGCTTTAAAGTCACAAAAAAAAGTAATAAAAATCAAATAAAAGCTACAATAGAAGAAATATTCAATGTCAAGGTTAAAAAGATAAATACACTGAATATGCCTCATAAAATAAAAACTATAGGTAAATTTAAGGGAAAAACTACACAACACAAAAAAGCTATAATTCAACTACACAAAGAATATACAATTAAATTATTTGAAGATTAAATATCAAAAAAGAATAAAATAGAATTTTATCAATTATATATATGGCAATACGTTTATATAAATCATATACTCCAGGAACACGCAACAGAACAGTATCCACATTCAGCGAAATAACTAAAAGCAAACCAGAAAAAAAACTTGTAAAACACAAACATTCATTTCAAGGCAGAAATAATAGGGGCATCATTACATCACGACACAGAGGTGGTGGACACAAAAAAAAATACAGAATCATAGATTTCAAAAGAAATAAAAGAAATATTATAGGAACAGTATATAGCATTGAGTATGATCCTTACAGAAATACAAGGATTGCATTGATTAACTATCAAGATGGAGAAAAAAGATACATTTTACAACCAAGATCACTGACTATTGGAGATCAAATAATTGCAGGTAATAATTCACCAATAGAAGTAGGGAATGCTTTACCACTAGAAAAGATTCCTTTAGGTACAGCTGTTCATAATATAGAACTTAGACCAAAAAAAGGTGGACAAATTGTTAGAGCTGCTGGTACATACGCACAAATTATAGCAAAAGAAAGGAATTTAATAACATTAAAACTACCTTCTAGTGAAGTAAGAACCATAAACAAAGAATGTTATGCAACAATAGGACAAGTAGGTAATATAGATCATAATAATATTAAAATAGGAAAAGCTGGTAGAAAAAGATGGTTAGGAAAAAGACCTAAAGTTCGAGGAGTAGTAATGAATCCAATTGATCACCCACATGGAGGTGGCGAAGGAAGATCTCCAATCGGTAAACCGAGACCAGTAACTCCATGGGGTAAACCAGCATTAGGACAAAAAACGAGAAAGAAGAAAAAATATAGTAACATGTATATACTTCGTCGCCGTAAATAAGTAAAAAATAAACAACTTAAATATTTATATGTCAAGATCAATATTCAAAGGACCTTATATTGAATTCAAATTACTTAAGAAGATTGAACAATTAAACAATAATAGCAAAAAAGACACTATTAAAACTTGGTCACGATCATCTACAATCATCCCTAATATGATTGGACATACAATCGCAGTTCATAATGGTAAACAACATTTTCCAGTGTTTATCTCAGAACAAATGATCGGTCATAAATTAGGAGAATTTGTACCAACAAGAACTTTCAGAAGTCATATCAAAAATGATAGAAGAACAAGAAAATAATTAATGAACAATACAACGATTAAGTCACAAGCTATAACTAAATATATCAGAACATCTCAATATAAATCTAGTAGAGTACTTCAACAAATTCAAGGAAAAAGCTATAGCGAGGCTAGATTAATACTAGAATTCATGCCATATAAAACTTGTAGAATAATAATGAAAACATTAGACTCCGCATTTCATAATATGAAACAAAATTTAAACATTAATAAGAATCAAGTAAAAATAATAGAAGCTTACGCAAATAAAGGCCCTGTTTTAAAAAGATTTCAACCAAGAGCACAAGGACGAGCATTTCCAATCAAAAAGCCTACATGCCATATAACAATAAAATTAGAAGTATAATAACATGGGACAAAAAATACATCCATCAGGATTTCGTATAGGAATAACTGAATCACATAAATCATCTTGGTTTTCAGATATGAGAACATATCCTAAACTTATCGAGGAAGATCATAAAATAAGATATTTCATAGAAAATAGTTTAAAAAGAGCAAATATCTCTCAAATAAAAATTAATAGAAAGCTAGATCAAACAGAAATTGACATATATACAGCGAGACCCGGAATTATTTTAGGAAAATCAGGCTCAGGTATAGATACAATTAGAACAGAAATGATGAAAAAGTTAAAAATTTCTAATAAAATTAGAATTAACATTATAGAAATTACAGAACCTGATAAAGAGGCAATCTTACTTGCTCAATGGATTGCGCAACAACTAGAAAAAAGAATAGCTTTTAGAAGAGCTGTCAGACAAGGAATACAAAAAGCAAATAAAGCAAATATAAACGGAATCAAAATACAAATATCAGGCAGACTAAATGGAGCAGAAATTGCCAGAAAAGAATGGATACGTGAAGGAAGAGTCCCATTACAAACTCTTAGAGCCAATATTGACTATGCATATACTCGGGCACATACGATATATGGTATATTAGGTATTAAAATATGGCTATTTAAAGATGAAAAAATTAAAGTATAAATATCAATAATCCAATTATGCTCAGTCCTAAAAGAACAAAATTTAGAAAACAACATCGTGGACGAATGAAAGGCAATGCAAGTAAAGGAAATACAATTATATTCGGAGAATATGCTTTACAAGCAACTGAACCAACATGGTTAACTTCTAGACAAATAGAAGCAACAAGGAGAACTATAACAAGACACGTAAAAAGAGGAGGAAAATTATGGATTAGAGTTTTTCCTGATAAACCAATAACTGCAAGACCAGCTGAGACAAGAATGGGTTCTGGAAAAGGTGCTCCAGAATACTGGGTTGCAGTAATTAAACCAGGTCATATTATATTTGAAATTGCCGGGGTATCACAGAATGTAGCTAAACAAGCAATGCATTTAGCATCTTATAAGTTACCAATAAAAACAAAATTTATTGTAAAAAATGCAATTAATTAAAAAAAGAATATACTACAAAATATATGAAAGAAGAAATAATAAATTTAAAAAAAGAACTCGTTATACTTCGAATGAACAAAATTACAAAGCAAAAGAACGAAAGACATAAAATTAAACAGATTCAACATAAAATATCTCAAATACTTAATATCAATCATAGTCAAAAACATTAAATGTCTAAAAAAGAAACATTTGGAACAGTAGTAAGTAATAAAATGAATAAAACTGTAACAGTCATAGTCAGAAATCCAGCTGCGCATAAAAAATACGGTAAAATTATCAACAAAACTAACAAATATTACGTTGATGATCCTTCTAATGAGTGCAATATAGGTGATAGAGTCAAAATACAAGAAACTAGACCATTAAGTAAAAATAAGCGTTGGAAAATAATTGAACTAATAAAACATTAATGATACAAACACAAACTTACTTAAACATAGCAGATAATAGTGGTGCACGGAAAATTATGTGTATTAGAGTTTTAGGTACTAATAATCCTAAATATGGTAAAATAGGAGACATTATTATAGGTGTTGTCAAAAACGCTTCACCAAATATGCCTATAAAAAAATCAGAAGTTGTAAGAGCAGTAATTGTCAGAACGAAAAAAACATTACGCAGATCTGATGGAATGAGTATACGCTTTGACGAAAATGCTGCTGTCATAATAAATAAAGATAAAAATCCTAAAGGAACAAGAGTATTTGGACCTATAGCAAAAGAATTAAGAGACAAAAATTTTACTAAAATCATATCACTAGCACCAGAGGTAGTCTAAAAATATCATATAATGAAAAACAAAATTAAAAAAGGTGATGATATTCAAGTTATATCAGGAAAATACAAGGGACAATATGGAAAAGTTTCTTTAGTACTTAAAAAAGATAATCAAGTACTCATAGAAAATATAAACAAAAAAACAAAACACGTAAAACCTAAACAAACAGACGATAAAGGATATATAAAAAAAATAGAAAAACCTATACATTACTCAAATATAAAATTAATCACCAAAACTGTATAAACATTAATTATGAGTGAATCATTAAAAGAAACTTACAATAGTAAAATATTTCCAGAATTGTTAAAAGAATTCAATTATCAAAATATACATGAAGTACCCAAGTTAGTTAAAATAATTATTAATCGAGGAATCGGAGAAGCAGCTCAAAATAATAAAGCAATAGATAAAAGTATAGAAGAGTTTTCATATATCACCGGACAAAAACCAATCATTACTAAAACAAAAAAATCTATTGCAGGATTTAAAATTAGAGATAATATACCAATAGGTTTAAAAGTAACACTAAGAAGAGAAAAAATGTACAACTTTTTAAACAAATTAATCAATTTATCTCTTCCTCGCATTAGAGATTTTAGAGGCATTAGTCCAAAACAATTTGATGGTCGTGGAAATTATAATTTAGGATTAAAAGAACAAATTATTTTTCCAGAAATTAATTATGAACACATAGATAAAATAAGAGGTATGAACATTACTATTGTAACAACAGCTAAAAATGATAAAGAAAGCTTAAGCTTATTAAAAAAATTTGGCATGCCCTTTAAATAATAGAGAAGAATCTAATAGTATATAAAAAAATAAAATATATTATAAAGGAATAAATAACATCAAGTATGATAAATGATATGATTTCAGATATGCTCACAAAAATAAGAAATGCTAACTTAGCTAAACATCAAATAGTTCAAGTACCAGCTACAAAAATGACTAGAAATATTATTAAAGTTTTACAACAAGAAGGTTTTATATACGAATTCGAAGAAATCGAATCAGATTTAAAAAACCAAATATTAGTTTCTTTAAAATACAAAGGTAAAAATAAAAAACCAATTATTACAGAACTCAAAAGAATCAGTAAACCAGGATTAAAAGTATATGCAAATCATAAAGAATTACCAAAAGTTCTAGGTGGGATTGGTATTGCAATCATATCAACTTCAAAAGGTATTATGACAGATAAAACAGCAAGGCAATTTGGATTAGGCGGAGAAGTTTTGTGCTACATATGGTAAGTAAATATATTATATAAAAACTAAAAAACGTATATGTCAAGAATAGGTAGAAAAGAAATTATAGTTCCAAACAATATTGAGATCACAATCAATCCACCTGAAATATTAGTTAAAGGTGAAAGAGGTAAATTATCTTATAGTATTTCTGAACTTATAGAAGTACAAGCAAAAAACAAGATAATAAAATTAACAACAAAGAATACAACACCAAAAGCACAAGCTATACATGGATTATCAAGAAGTATCATTAATAACATGATACAAGGAGTATCAAAAGGATTTGAGAAAAAATTAATCATACAAGGAGTGGGATATAGATCCCAAATGGAAGGAAGAAACTTAATTTTAAATATGGGATACAGCCATCCAGTAATAATAAAACCCCCTGACAGCATCAATATTAAAGTGGAAAACAATGTAAATATTCTCATCTCAGGAATTAATAAAGAGCAAGTAGGTCAAATTGCAGCAACAATTAGATCAGTTAGACCACCTGAACCATATAAAGGAAAAGGAATTAGGTATGAAAATGAAATAGTTAAAAGAAAAGTAGGTAAAGCAGGTAAATAAAAATAATGAAATTAAATAATACAAAAAAACTTAGATTATACATTTTTAAATCCAATAAACACATATATGCACATTTAATAGATGATAATACAAAAAAAATAATTACAAGTAGCTCTACAATGTCAAAAGAGATAAAAGATAAGGTTAAATATAAAAAAAATTGCGCTACAGCAAAGATTGTAGGACAAAATATTGGTATTAAGCTTAAAAAACTTAATATCAAAGAAATTATTTTTGACAGAGGTAACAATTTATATCATGGACAAATAAAAGCTATTGCAGATGCAACAAGACAAGAAGGAATTATATTTTAAAACAAACAAATAAACAATTGTAATTAGTTATGAAAAAAAAGAACATTAAAAATAAAGAAGAAAACAGCTGGGAAGAAAAGGTTGTTCAAGTTAAGAGGGTAACTAAAGTAGTTAAAGGAGGTAAGAAGTTAAGCTTTAGAGCTGTTTTAATAATTGGTAATGAGAATGGACAAATAGGTGTAGGAGTTGGAAAAGCAAACGATGTTATAGGTGCAGTTAAAAAAGGAGTCGCAGATGCGAAAAAACATATAATAACTATACCATTAACTAAATATTTTTCTATACCACATCCTATCAATGGAACATCAGGAGCAGCAAAAATTATATTACGACCTTCAGCAACAGGTTCAGGTGTAATTGCAGGAGGATCTACTAGAACTGTTTTAGAACTTGCAGGAATCAAAAACATCTTAGCTAAACAAATTGGATCAAGTAATACTTTAAACAATGCAAGAGCTGTTTTAAATGCTCTAAATAATTTAAGAACATTCAAAGAAACAGCTGAAATTAGAAATATTGAATTAGAACAATTATATTAATAATATTATATGGAGAAACAAAAAAAACTTGTCAATAAAATTACAGTAACGCTAGTTATACTATTTATCTCAAGAATTGGTATCTTTATACCTATCCCAGGAATCAACCAAGGAGAATTTAACGAAAGTATTGGGCAAAATACAATTATCAATTTTTTAAACGTTTTTTCTGGAGGGGGTTTTTCAACAATAGGAATATTTAGCCTTGGAATAATTCCTTACATTAATTCATCTATTATTACACAGCTATTAATTAAAATAATCCCCAGTTTAGAAGAAATACAAAAAAATGAGGGAGAAATAGGTAAGCAGAAAATAAATAAAATTACTAGATATTTAACCACATTGTGGGCAATAATACAAAGCACTTCTATAGGGTTATGGATAAAACCTTATACATTTAACTGGAATATTATTTTTTTTACTGATTTAGTAATAACTTTAACCACAGGATCAATAATTATAATGTGGTTTTCAGAAGTTATAACTGAATATGGAATAGGAAATGGAGCATCACTCTTAATATTTCAAAATATAGTTTCAAATATACCAAAAAACTTACAAACGTATAATACTAACAATGAAAGTAACCTTATAGTAATTATATTAATAGTAGTATCATGTCTATCAATACTAATTATCAATATTATAATACAAGATAGCAAAAGAAAAATTAGTATTATTGCATCAAAATATTTAGGAGAAAAAAATAAACTAAATACACAAAACTACATTCCACTTAAACTTAATCAAGGAGGTGTTATGCCAATAGTTTTTGCGTCTGCTGCAATTACTTTACCTCAATATATTGTAATTAATATTAATAATTCAATACTTAAAACGGCTTTTAACATAATTCTTACAAATAGTATATTTTACCTAATATTCTATTCAATTTTAATAATAGCATTCAGCTATTTTTATTCCTCAATTATACTGAATACAAAAGACATAGCAGAAAACTTACAAAAGATGGGTGCAAGTATACCAAACATTAGACCTGGAGAAGAAACAATTAAATATTTGGACAAAATTATTAATAAACTCACGTTCATTGGTTCTTTATTTTTGTTTGTTATAGCACAATTTCCGTTATTAACTTCAAAAATAACTCAAATCAACATACTACAAGGTTTTGGAACAACTTCCCTACTAATACTTGTAGGAGTTGCAATAGAAACAGCTAAACAAATACAAACATATATAATTTCAGAACAATATGATAATATTATGGGGTAAATATAGCAAAAATAGAAAAAACAATAATTAATATGAAAGTTAGACCATCCGTAAAAAAAATGTGTGAAAAGTGTCGTATAATAAGAAGACATAGAAAAATAATGGTAATATGTGATAATCCAAAACACAAACAAAAACAGGGATAGCTAATACAATATAAAAAATACATTAAATAAACAATTATGGCTAGAATAGAAGGTGTTGATTTACCTAAAAATAAAAGGATAAAAATTGGTTTAACCTATATATATGGAATAGGCATATCTAGATCTATAAATATCTTAAACATAACAAATATTAACGAAAATATAAAGATTAAAGATTTGAGTGACACTCAAGTCATCTCAATAAGAAAAATACTAAGTAACAATTATGACTTAGAAGGAGATTTACGTCGATCAGAAACAATGAACATCAAAAGGTTAATAGAAATTGGCTGCTACAGAGGAAGAAGACACAGATTAAACTTACCTCTTAGAGGACAAAGGACAAGAACAAACGCAAGAACTGGTAGAGGAACAAAAAAAACAATTGCAGGCAAGAAAAAAGCTCCAAGAAAATAGAAAAAATCTAAATATAAGTTTAAATTTATTTACATCATGGCAAAACAAATCAAAAAAAATCAGAACAAAAAGAAAAAAAATATAATTAACGGAATCACACACATACAATCAACATTTAATAACACAATTATTACAATAACTGACCTTCAAGGTGAAACAATTACTTGGTCTTCTTCAGGAGCAAGCGGATTTAAAGGAGCAAAAAAAAGCACACCTTTTGCAGCGCAAACTACAGCAGAAAAAGCAGCAAAAATAGCAATTGATTATGGAATGAAACAAACAGAAATCATGGTCAATGGACCCGGTGCAGGCAGAGAAACTGCAATTAGAGCAATACAAGCTGCAGGTATAGAAATTACTTTAATAAAAGATATTACACCTGTACCGCATAATGGTTGTAGACCTCCAAAAAAACGGAGAGTTTAAATATATAATATACCAAGATTAATATTAATAAAGTAAACTACACAAAATAAATAAATGACTCATTTTCAAATAGAATGCATAGAGTCAAAAACAAAAGGAGCCAGAGAACAATATGGACATTTTGTTTTAGAACCGTTAAAAAGAGGACAAGGAATTACAGTAGGCAACTCTTTACGTCGTACTATACTTTCAGACCTTAAAGGCACAGCAATTGTAGCTGTTAGAATAGCTGGTATTAATCACGAGTTTTCAACAATTACAGGTGTTAGGGAAGATGTTTTAGAAATAATTTTAAATCTAAAGGAAGTTATATTAAAAAGCTATAGTTCAGAACCACAGATAGGTCGTTTAAGAATACAAGGCCCAGCTGTTATAACAACCGGATTGTTTGACATACCACCAGAAATAGAGGTTATTGACCCAAAACAATATATTGCAACAATATGTAGCAACACAATATTTGAAATGGAGTTTAAAATAGAACAAGGAAATGGATATAAATTGGTAGACAAAGGGATTGACGATCGATCTATTGACTTTTTGCAAATTGATGCCATATTTATGCCAGCAAAAAAATTTAATTACAAAGTAGAAGAAAAAAAAATTAATAACAATATAATTACTGAAAAATTATTTTTAGAAGTCTGGACCAATGGAAGTATCTCTCCACAAGAAGCAATAAGTGAAGGAGCACATATACTAACAAGTTTATTCCATCCACTAACAAATATCAGCTTTAAATCAAAAACTGAAATAAATGATAGTAAAGAAAAACAAGTTAATCAAATTTTAATAGAAGAATTACAGCTGTCAGTACGGGCGTACAACTGTTTAAAGAGAGCTCAAATTCATTCAATTGCTGACTTACTAGATTACACACAAGAAGAACTTTTAGAAATTAAAAATTTCGGTCAAAAATCAGCAGAAGAAGTAATTGATGCTTTAAATAACAAATTACATATTAATTTGCAAAAAGAGAAGATTTAAAACAATTTAGAAGAAATCAATATATTGTATAATATATTTATAAATATCTCTAAAATTAACAATAATGAACATAAACATAAATAAAAATAAAACAATAATAAAAGAATCAGAAGAAAAAATTAGTTGGTATATAATTGATGCAAAAGAATATAGACTAGGTAGACTAAGCAGTAAAGTAGCTTATCTATTAAGAAATAAAAATAACATTAATTATTTACCATACAGAGAAGGAAAATCAAGAATAATTATTATTAACTCAAAACAAATACAAATTACTGGAAACAAAAATACACAAAAAACATATAAAAGACATTCAGGCAGGCCGGGAGGATTAAAAATAGAAGTATTTGAAAAACTTCAAAAAAGGATTCCCAACAGAATCTTAGAACATGCAATAAAAGGCATGCTACCAAAAAATTCGTTAGGAAGACGATTAATGAAAAACATTAAAATTTATCCAGATAACTTACATCCTCATACAAATCATAAACCAATTAAGCTCAATATTGACTAAATAAATATGTTAACTTCATACCATCAAAAAATTATATATTCAGGAACAGGCAGAAGAAAGACCTCTGTTGCAAGAGTAAATTTAATACCAGGCTCGGGCAAACTTATCATTAATGGATTACCAGGAGAATCTTACTTACAATTTAGTCCAAATTACTTAAGAATTTCATGTTTACCGCTTAGCATATTAGGTCTCAATAAAGAATACGATATATATGTAAAAGCAGAAGGTGGTGGACTAACTGGACAAGCAGATGCAATTAGACTAGGTTTAGCAAGAGCATTATGTAGTATTAATCCAGAAAATCGTACTATGTTAAAATCAGAAGGCTTGCTAAGAAGAGATGCAAGAAGTAAAGAAAGAAAAAAATATGGCTTACGAAAAGCGAGAAAAGCACCACAATATTCAAAAAGATAATAATAATTATTGTATTCAGATATATCACATACTTAATCTTTATATAATCAGTACTAATTAAAATTTATGACAAAAAAGAACATTCATCCAAAGTGGTATAGTGAATCTCAAGTATTCTGTGATGGAAAACATATTATGACAGTAGGATCTACCCAAAAAACATTAAACATAGATATTTGGTCAGGTAATCACCCTTTTTTTACTGGATCACAAAGAATAATAGATAGTGAAGGTAGAGTAGAGAAATTTATGAAAAAATATAAACTGAAATAAAAGATATAGATATTGAAGCAAATACTATTATATTTTTACGTTTGACACTAAATGACACAATAATTATAATCTTATAGAAAATTCATCTCTGCATGAAAATTAAAGAAATAAAAAATGCCAACTATTCAACAATTAATCAGGTCAGAAAGAAAAAGATACGAAAAAAAGACAAAATCTCCAGCACTAAAAGCTTGCCCACAAAGACGAGGAGTATGTACACGAGTATATACCACAACACCTAAAAAACCTAACTCTGCATTACGCAAAGTAGCAAGAGTTAGGCTCACTTCTGGCTTTGAAGTAACTGCATATATACCAGGAATTGGACATAATATTCAAGAGCACTCTGTAGTATTAATTAGAGGAGGTCGTGTCAAAGATTTACCTGGTGTCAGATACCACGTAGTCAGAGGAACATTAGATTCAGCTGGTGTAAAAGATAGAAATAATAGTAGATCAAAATACGGAACTAAAAAACAGAAAAAACAATTATAAATAACAATGTCAAGACGTAATAAAGCAAAAAAAAGAAATATATATCCAGATCCCATATATAATAGCAAGATAATAAGCATGCTTACAGTGAGAGTACTCAAGCACGGAAAAAAAGGGTTAGCACAAAAAGTGATATATGAATCTTTAGAGATAATTAAAAATAAAACACAAAATGAACCACTAGAAATTTTAGAGAAAGCAATCAGAAATACAACACCATTAGTAGAAGTCAAAGCTAAAAGAATAGGAGGATCAACTTATCAAGTACCAATGGAAGTTAGAGCCTATAGAGGAACAAATCTAGCAATTAGATGGATTACAAAGTTTGCGTTACAGAGAACAGGCAAAAGTATGTGTATAAAATTAGCTAATGAAATAATTGATGCAGCAAACGAAAATGGTAATGCTATTAGAAAAAGAGAAGAAACTCATAGAATGGCTGAAGCAAATAAGGCCTTTGCACATTATAGATATTAAAACAATTAAAATAAATTAACTCAATATAAGGAAACAACAATATGGCACGCGAAAAATTTGAACGAAAAAAACCACATGTTAATATTGGTACAATTGGTCATGTTGATCACGGAAAAACAACATTAACCGCAGCAATATCTGCAACTTTAGCAGCTGCCAATCAAGGACAAGCCAAAAAATTTGATGAAATTGACGCAGCTCCAGAAGAAAAAGCTAGAGGAATTACAATAAATACAGCACACATTGAATATGAAACAGAAAATAGACATTATGCTCATGTAGATTGCCCGGGTCACGCAGATTACGTTAAGAATATGATAACTGGAGCTGCACAAATGGATGGTGCAATACTAGTAGTATCAGCAGTAGATGGAGCTATGCCGCAAACAAGAGAACACATATTACTAGCAAAACAAGTAGGAGTACCAAATATTGTAGTTTTTTTAAATAAACAAGATCAGGTAGAAGATGATGAACTAAGAGAATTAGTAGAATTAGAAGTCAGAGAACTACTTGAAAAATATGATTTTCCTGGAGACACTATTCCTTTTATTGCGGGATCAGCTCTATTAGCACTAGAAAAAGTGTCAGAGAATGGTGACACTAAAAGAGGAGATAATGAGTGGGTAGATAAAATACATTCATTAATGGACGCTATAGATTCATATATACCTACTCCACAAAGAGATACAGAAAAAACTTTTTTGATGGCTGTAGAAGATGTATTTTCAATTACTGGAAGAGGAACAGTAGCCACAGGAAGAATTGAAAGAGGAATAATAAAAGTAGGAGATACTATTGAAATAGTTGGACTACAAGAAACAAGAACAACTACAATCACAGGATTAGAAATGTTCCAAAAAACTCTAGATGAAGGAATGGCTGGAGATAATATTGGAATACTATTAAGAGGTGTACAAAAACTACAGATTCAAAGAGGAATGGTTTTAGCACAACCAGGAGCCATTACTCCACATACAGAATTTGAAGCAGAAGTTTACATTCTGACAAAAGAAGAAGGAGGTCGACATACTCCTTTCTTTTCAGGATACAGGCCACAATTTTATGTCAGAACAACTGACGTAACAGGAACAATAAATAAATTTACAGCAGACGATGGATCTACTGCAGAAATGGTAATGCCAGGAGATAGAATTAAAATGAGCGCAGAATTAATACACCCAATAGCAATTGAACAGGGAATGAGATTTGCTATTAGAGAAGGAGGAAGAACTGTAGGCGCAGGCGTAGTTTCTAAAATATTAAAATAATCATTATTAATACTACATAAAATGGATCAGATAATACAAAATAAAGTACGAATAAGATTAAAAACATACGAACACGAACTACTTGCAGTATCATGTAATAATATTATAAATACAATTAACAGAACAGAAGCAAAAATTATTGGACCTATATCAATGCCAACAAAACGTAAAATTTACTGCGTCTTACGTTCACCACATGTTGATAAAGATTCAAGAGAACATTTTGAAATAAGGATTTACACAAAAATTATTGATGTATATAGACCATCCAGTACAACAATAGATGCACTAATGAAATTGAATATACCCTCAGGTGTAGATGTTGAAGTAAAAATATAATTACAAAATAAAGTAAATAAGTTTGACAAAGATAAAAAATGTTATATTTGTCAAACTTTTGAAACTAAAATATAGAGAAAGACTATTTAATCTTCATATAAATCTTGTTCTTTATGAGTATTAATCACACAATCACTTTTAGGATAAGTAACGCAAGTTAAAACAAAACCTTGCTCTATTAAATCATCATCCAAAAATGTTTGATCACTTTGATCAACTTCTCCTTCTACTACAATACCAGCACAACTAGAACAAGCCCCGGCACGACAAGAATAAGGCAACTCAAATCCCAACTCTTCAGCAACATCTAAAATATAAGTATCATCAGGACAGTCGAATTGTTCTGATGAACCATCTTCTAAATTTAATGTAATTTTATAACTAGGCATAATATAATTCTCCCTACTTAAATAATTAAGTAATAATATAAAAAATGAAAAGATAAAGTAAATAGGTAAGCTCAAAATAAATATTAATATTTTTTATTTAGATGATTTCGAGCTACTTATATTTAAACATATTATGTATAAATAATAAAAAAAATAATATGCATATTTATTATTATCAATAATGTATAGAGCATAATTAAATTAATATACATGATCAATAAACTAATAGATAATTTTATACAATTAATATACTAAAAAGAATGAAATTATTAAATAAATCTCAGATAAATGACTTTAGTCATTTTATTCCAAAAAAAAGGATGAAGTTACACTTAAGTGAACACAAAACATATGAAGAAATAAAAGAAATAACTAAAAGATTACAAATTCAAAGCCTTAGAAGACCAGCAAGCTTAATAATAAGCATGATACAACCACTGCTATGGCTCTTAATGTTTGGTGCACTATTTCAAAATGCACCTATATACTTATTTGAACAATATACAGTTCAATATAGAGAATTTTTAAACCCAGGAATTATTATATTTACAGGTTTTAATAGCGCTATTAATGCAGGATTACCAATTATCTTTGATAGAGAATTTGGCTTTCTTAATAGAATTTTAATATCACCTATCAGCAATAAAAATTCCTTAATATACTCATGCATAATACATACATGGTTAATAGCCACTACCCAAATTATAATAATAATACTTATTACAATATATCAAAATAATACTAATATAAATTTTAATATAAACCAAATAATTATAAATATAATTATTAGTACAATAATTATTTCAAATGTAGCTGCAATAAGTATATGTAATGCACTAATTCTTCCAGGACATATTGAATTCATAGCACTAACAACATTACTTATTAACTTACCAACATTATTTGCAAGTACAGCTCTAGCGCCTTTATCATTTATGCCAACATGGCTACAAATTATTTGCTGTATGAACCCACTAACTTATGCTATAGAAATAATAAGAAATCACAGTTTAAATCAATCAATTAAAATGAGTACCGAAATAATTAATGCAACATGGTTAAGAATAAATATATACCAAAGTATATCAATACTCATCTTAATTAATACAATCAGCTTTATCATTGTAAAAAAGATAATTAAATATAAATATGATTAAAATTAATCAGTTATATCAAAGAAATGTTATAATATATCTAAATGATTAAAAAAGTAAGAAAAGCAACATAAAAACTAACAAGTTAACAAGGAGTAATATCCTTATATGGCATTACCATGGTATCGCGTACATACAGTTGTTTTAAATGATCCAGGAAGATTAATTTCTGTACATTTAATGCATACAGCATTAGTATCAGGATGGGCTGGATCAATGGCTTTATATGAATTAGCAATTTTTGACCCATCTGACCCAGTATTAAATCCAATGTGGAGACAAGGCATGTTTGTAATGCCATTCATGACAAGAATTGGAGTTACTGATTCATGGGGAGGTTGGAGCATAACAGGAGAAAGTGTATCAAATCCTGGATTATGGAGTTTTGAAGGAGTTGCAATAACACATATAGTACTTTCTGGAATGTTATTCTTAGCATCAATATGGCACTGGGTATACTGGGATTTAGAACTATTTAGAGATCCTAGAACTGGAGAGCCTGCATTAGACTTACCAAAAATATTTGGGATCCATTTATTACTATCTAGTCTTCTATGTTTTGGATTCGGAGCATTTCATACAACAGGTTTATTTGGACCAGGTATATGGATTTCTGATGGATACGGAGTTACTGGAAAAGTTCAACCAATAGCACCAGCATGGGGACCAGATGGATTCAATCCATTTAACCCCAGTGGTATAGCATCACACCATATAGCCGCAGGTACTGTAGGCATACTAGCGGGGCTTTTTCATTTAACTGTAAGACCACCTCAAAGACTCTATCGGGCGCTAAGAATGGGGAATATAGAAACAGTTTTATCTAGTAGTATTTCTGCAGTATTTTTTAGTGCATTTGTAACATGCGGCACAATGTGGTATGGTTCAGCAACAACACCAATTGAACTCTTCGGTCCAACTAGATATCAATGGGACAGCGGATATTTTCAACAAGAAATAGAAAGAAGAGTTGAAAATGCACTAAATGAAGGAGCTACACCAGAAGAAGCATGGTCTACAATTCCAGATAAATTAGCATTTTATGACTATATTGGAAATAACCCAGCTAAAGGTGGATTATTTAGAGCTGGACCAATGGATAAAGGAGATGGAATTGCAGAAGCATGGTTAGGACATCCAATATTTCAAGATAAAGATGGTAGAGAATTAACTGTCAGAAGGATGCCTGCATTTTTTGAAACATTTCCTGTTATTTTAGTAGATAAAGATGGAATTATAAGAGCAGATATTCCATTTAGAAGAGCTGAATCAAAATACAGTATTGAACAAGTTGGTGTAAGAGTCAACTTTTATGGTGGTAAACTAAATGGAAAAGTATTCAATGATGCACCAAGTGTAAAAAAATATGCACGCAAAGCCCAGCTTGGAGAAGTTTTTGAATTTGACAGAACAACATTAGAATCAGATGGAGTATTTCGTAGTAGCCCAAGAGGATGGTTTACTTTCGGGCATGCTAATTTTGCATTAATATTCTTTTTTGGACATTTATGGCATGGATCAAGAACTATATTTAGAGACGTATTTGCAGGAATAGGAGCTGAAGTAACAGAACAAGTAGACTTTGGAGCATTCCAAAAGTTAGGAGATCGTAGTAGTAAAAAACAAGGCGCAGTATAATAATCAATATTAGATTAAAGAATAAAAGATTAAAACTATGTATTAAGGAATAGGAAAAACATGGAAGCACTAGTATATGTATTCTTATTAGTTGGAACATTAATGGTAATATTTTTTGCAGTCTTTTTTAGGGATCCACCTAGAATAGCTAAATAAAACATAAAATTATCGTAACCTACAAAATGTAAATACTTATATTTACATTTTATATAAATATATTAAAAATAACTTAAAGAATTACTCTTCATGTTCTTCAAAAGGGTCTCTTAAATCTTTTGAAATTGGACCAAAAGAAGTATATACAGAATAACCAGTAACACCAAATAATAAACTAAGAATAAAAATGCTAAGAACTGTTGCAGTTTCCATAATTTAATAACAAATAAAACTAAGTTATTTTTATAATATTATTATAAGAACTATTAATTAAACAAATTAACAAAATTCATTATGGCTTTAAGAACTAGATTAGGAGAAATACTAAGACCATTAAACTCTGAATATGGAAAAGTTGCACCAGGATGGGGAACAACTCCTATCATGGCAATATTTATGTTATTCTTTTTTTTATTTTTATTAATTATTTTACAAATCTACAACTCATCATTAATTCTAGAGAACGTGGATGTTGACTGGGCAAGCTTAGGAAATTAAAAATTTATACAAGTATTATCAAATAATACTTGTATAAATAATTATCATTAGCTAACTAATAATAACTCATGTTGAGCAAAATTATTAATATTTACACCACTATAAGTATATTTACTAAAACGAACTAAAATAGGATATTTTATACCTTTATCTACTTTTACAATTGTACCACTATCTTGATACCAATAAGATTCTTTTCTTAATACTTTAACTTTTTTACCTTTCTCAAGCATAAAATAAATTTACCTAAAACATAAAACAATAAGAAGAAAAATATAAATTAATTGTATAATAGAAACTCAATACTTAAAATTAATATTAATTTTTACAAACTAAAGATAGAGTTTATTATAAAGTTGCCTATGAAATCACAAAGATGTTACATTCATATAAATAATACATAGAACTAAAAAGTACAGGTAAAGAATTATGAAACTTTCGTGGAAAAATATATTACTATGGTCTCTACCAATAATCGTCATATCCTTTTTTCTTTGGCAAGTGGTATTTACACCAGTCACAAATGAAAATAAAACTAGCTTAACAAACTCAAGAATGACATACGGAAGATTTTTAGAATATATTGAAATGGGATGGGTAAAAAAAGTTGATATATACGATAATGGACATACTGCAGTAATAGAAGCAATTGGACCAGAAATAGGGAATAGAATACAAAAAATAAGAGTAGAATTACCAGCAAGCGCGCCAGAACTTATTATAAAATTAAAGAAGAATCATATAGACTTAAATGCTCATCCAACTAAAAATAATACTGCACTATGGAGTCTATTAGGTAATTTATTCTTTCCATTACTTTTAGTTACAAGCTTAGCGTTACTATTCAGAAGATCAAATAATGCAACAGGAGGACCGGGACAAGCAATGTCATTCGGCAAATCAAAGGCATTGTTTCAAATAGAAGCTAAGACAGGTATTGTTTTTGATGATGTAGCAGGTATAGATGAGGCTAAAGAAGAGTTTGAAGAAATAGTAACATTTTTAAAAAAGCCAGAATATTTCACTGCAGTTGGAGCAAAAATACCAAAAGGAGTATTATTAGTTGGACCTCCAGGAACAGGAAAAACATTATTAGCAAAAGCTATAGCAGGAGAGGCAAATGTACCTTTTTTCAGTATTTCAGGATCTGAATTTGTAGAAATGTTTGTAGGAGTAGGTGCATCAAGAGTAAGAGATTTATTTAAAAAAGCAAAAGAGAATGCACCATGTATTATATTTATTGACGAAATTGATGCAGTAGGAAGACAAAGAGGCACTGGAATAGGAGGAGGAAATGATGAACGAGAACAAACTTTAAACCAACTGTTAACAGAAATGGATGGTTTTGAAGGCAATACAGGAATCATTGTTGTAGCAGCAACTAACAGAGCTGACATACTAGACTCTGCTCTCTTAAGACCAGGAAGATTTGATAGACAAGTTAACGTAGATATACCAGACTTTAAAGGCAGATTAGCTATTCTAAATGTACACGCGAAAAATAAAAAAATTGACATAAACTTATCCTTATCAATCATTGCAAGACGTACACCTGGTTTTTCAGGAGCAGACCTAGCCAATTTATTAAATGAAGCCGCGATATTAACAGCTAGAGAAAGAAAAAATCAAATAACACTACAAGAAATTGATAAAGCAATAGATAGAATAATAGCTGGTATGGAAGGAACTGCATTAATTGATAGCAAAAGTAAAAGACTCATAGCTTATCATGAAGTTGGACATGCAATTGTAGGTACACTACTGAAAGATCATGAGAATGTACAAAAAGTAACATTAATACCAAGAGGACAGGCTAGAGGATTAACTTGGTTTACTCCATCTGAAGATCAAAGCTTAATATCGAGATCTCAAATTAAGGCTCGTATTATGGGGGCTTTAGGAGGTAGAGCAGCAGAAGAAATTGTTTTTGGAGAATCAGAAATTACAACAGGTGCAAGTAATGATCTACAACAAGTTACTTCAATGGCAAGACAAATGGTAACAAAATTTGGAATGTCTAATATTGGCCCTATGTCATTAGAAAATGAAGAGTCTAATCCATTTTTAGGTAGGGGAATGGGAAATACAAGCGAATATTCAGATGAAATTGCAATAAAAATAGATACTCAAATCAAAGAAATAGTTGATGAGTGTCATATAAAAACTATAGATATTATAAAAACTAATAGAGTAATAATAGATAAATTAGTAGATATATTAATAGAAAAAGAAACTATTGATGGTAGTGAATTTATAAGCATCATTAAGCAATACACAAAAGTACCACAAAAAATTTAAAAATTATGTAATAACGATACGAGACTGACGGGATTCGAACCCGCAACTTCCGCCGTGACAGGGCGGTGCTCTAACCAGTTGAACTACAGTCCCAATGGCTATAATAATAAATTAAGCTAATATATATTGTCAAGTAAATAATATATAGGAGAAGAAGGGATTCGAACCCTCGGTATAATAATTATTATACAACAGATTAGCAATCTGCCGCTTTCAACCTCTCAGCCACCTCTCCAATTATATGAAAAAATAAAGTTATGCCACATTAAATGGCTCAGGCGGGACTTGAACCTGCGACCTTGGGCTTATGAGTCCCCTGCTCTAACCAACTGAGCTACTGAGCCAATCTATATTTTAATAAAAATATAACATTTAAATAGAAAATTAACAAACTAATCTTCACGTAACTAACATCGAACCAAGTCTATCATTTGTTAATAACTCATACAATAAAGCAGACCGAACTCTACCATCAATAATATGAACAGCTGGTACATAATTATTTAAGGCATTAATACAACAATCTATCTTAGGAATCATACCATCAGTAATCACTCCTGTCAATTTTAAATTATAAATTTCATTTAGATTCAAATGTTTAATTAAACTAGAACTATCATGAACATTAGAAAGAATTCCAGGAGTATCAGTAAGTAAAATTAACTTATCAGCTTTTATATAAGAAGCAATAGAACCAGCTAAAGTATCTGCATTAATATTATAAGTCCGTCCTTTTAAGTCAGAAGCAACACTAGCTACTACAGGCAAAAAATTATTATCCAGAAGAGTACTCAATATTTTAATATCTATATGATCAACCTTACCTGTAAAATCATTAAAATTTTGAGAAAAATGAGAGGCTGTAACTAAATTTGCATCCTTACCAGATAAACCTACCGCAGGAATATCACTTTGATTTAATAAATCAATTAAACTTTTATTAAGATAACCACTTAAGACCATTTCAACTACTTCCATAGAATTTGCGTCTGTAACACGCAAACCTTTCTCAAATTTAGGCTTAATATTTAACTTCATTAACCAATTATCAATTAAATATCCTCCACCATGAACTAAAATAATCTTAATACCTAATGAATACAAAAGAGCTATATCATAAATTACATTTAATTGCAAAGACTTACTCTTCATAGCAGATCCACCGTATTTAATAACAAAAGTAGAACCAGCATACTTGCGAATCAATGATAAAGTATTGACAGAAAAATAAAAACGTTCAGAAGTTACAGAGTTTGACATTTAAATACTTATTTATTATTAATAATTAATTAAAATAGAAACAATAAAAATGTTTAATAAATAATATAATAAAATATTATGTCAAACTTTTGGGTAAATTTATATAAATTTCCAAGATTTTTAATAAGTGTATTAATAGGATTTTTCTTGACAACTTTTCAACCAATTTTTAAGTTATTAAAGAACAAAAAAGACAGAATACTATTAACTACAGTAATAATAACTATAACGGTCCTATGCTATAGGATAATACAAATAATGACAGATAATATATAAAAAAATTGAACATATATAATATATATAATATAACTTACTCTTTGGAGGTTTTGGTGTGTCTGTTCCTAATTTTGTATCTGGTGCTTTTTCTTTAATGGATAGTCTTGTTAGAAATGGTGTTTTCCATATTTTTGGTTATCCTGGCGGAGCTATTTTACCTATATATGATGAATTGTTTCGTTGGGAAGAAAAAAGTTTAATTGAACATATTCTATGTAGACATGAGCAAGGTGCTGTTCATGCTGCAGATGGTTACTCAAGATCATCAGGTAAAATTGGTGTTTGTTTTGCAACATCTGGACCAGGTGCTACTAATTTAGTTACTGGAATAGCTACAGCACAAATGGATTCTGTTCCTATTATTATAATTACTGGTCAAGTAGCTCGAGCTTTTATAGGTACTGATGCATTTCAAGAGGTAGATATTTTTGGTATAACTTTACCTATAGTAAAACATTCTTATGTTGTTAGAGATCCTAGAGATATGAGCAGGATTGTATCAGAAGCTTTTTATATAGCAGAGCAAGGTAGACCAGGTCCAGTATTAATTGATATTCCTAAAGATGTTGGTCTTGAAAAATTTTCATATAATTTTGTTCCGAGGTCTAGTTTGAAGTTCTTGGGATTTAAGGCTATTAAACCTACTAAAGAAAAGCATTTCTATAAAATCCTTGAATTAATTAAACAGTCTAATCAACCATTGTTATATATAGGAGGAGGTGCAATTTCATCTAATGCATCTAATGTTATTTTGGAATTTGCTAATTTATTTCAAATACCAATAACAACAACATTAATGGGTAAAGGGATTATTGATGAAAATCATTCATTATCTTTAGGAATGTTGGGTATGCATGGAACTGCTTACGCGAATTTCGCTGTAAGTGAATGTGATTTATTAATCGCTTTAGGAGCTCGCTTTGATGATAGAGTTACTGGTAAATTAGATGAATTTGCTTGTAATGCGCAGGTTATTCATATTGATGTTGATCCTGCAGAAGTAGGTAAGAATAGAATTCCTCAAGTAGCAATTGTTGGTGATATTAGTAGTGTAATTACACAGTTTTTAAATTATTTAAATGATTCTGCAAAATTTTTTAGGAATGATGAACAAACGAGTTCTTGGAAACAGCGAATTTTTGCTTGGAAAAAACAATATCCTTTGTTAATTCCTAAGAATGTAAACCTTTTGTCTGCTCAAGAAATTTTACATACTATTTCTACTCTTGAATCTCAAGCTTATTTCACAACAGATGTTGGTCAACATCAAATGTGGGCTGCACAGTTTCTTAATGTTTTACCTAGGCATTGGATGTCTAGTTCTGGCTTGGGAACTATGGGTTATGGTTTACCAGCTGCTATTGGTGTTCAAGTAGCTTATCCAAATCAAAAAGTTATATGTGTTAGTGGTGATGCTAGTTTCCAGATGAATTTACAAGAGTTAGGAACTATTGCACAATACAATTTGCCTATTAAAATTCTTGTTATAAATAATAAATGGCAGGGCATGGTGAGGCAATGGCAACAAGCTTTTTATGGTGAAAGATATTCTCATTCCAATATGGAAAAAGGATCTCCCGATTTGATTAAACTTGCTCAGTCTTTTGGATTGTTAGGCTTAGAAATTGAATCAAGAAAAGACCTTAAAAGTATTTTAAAGTTATTTTGTAATTATAATGGTCCAGTTATTTTAAACTGTAAAGTTAAAGAAGAAGAAAATTGTTATCCAATGGTAGCTCCTGGTAAGAGTAATTCACAAATGATCGGTTTAGTTAAACAGTCATCAACTTATGGACTTGAAAAAAATGTGAATACTTTATTTAATTCTAGATAAAGTTATAATTTATGTTTTTATTGGGCCGGGTTGGATTTGAACCAACGTAGGCTAAGCCAGCGGATTTACAGTCCGCCCCCATTAACCACTCGGGCACCGACCCTAATTTTATTTTTCTATCATTCCTTATGTAAACAAAATCAATTATATCAAATTGTTTTGTAAAAATCAATTATATTTATTAGTGGATACAACCGGATTTGAACCGGTGACCTTCACGATGTCAACGTGATACTCTTTACCATCTGAGTTATGTATCCTACTTAATTTTATGTGAACTTTTGTTTTAACCTAGTTGCTTTACCTGATCTATTTCTGAGATAGTATAATTTAGATCTTCTTACTTTTGATTTTTTTGTTATTTCTATACTAATTATTTGAGGGGAATGTAATAGATATACCCTTTCAACACCTATATTTTGTATAGTTTTTCTTACTGTAATTGTTTGATTTGTTTGTGAATTATTTTTTGAAATAATCACACCGTCTGATGCTTGAATTCTTTCTTTATTTCCTTCTTGTATGACCTTTTTTATTTTTATAGTATCACCTATTTCTATTTTTGGTATATCTTGTTTTATTTGTTTTTGTTCTATGCTATTAATTAAGTGTTTTTTATGTTCTGATTTTTTTATCATATTAAAGTTTAACTGAATATTTTTTAATCATATTTTATTTAATCTTTCGAATATTAGTCAACTCTTTTAATTATTTATTTTTTTATAGTTATAGTTTTTTATTTACTTATGTTATAATAATATACTATCAAAGGTAATCATTTTTTTACTTTATAACTTATATGTTTGAACGCTTTACTGAAAAAGCAATTAAAGTAATTATGTTAGCTCAAGAAGAAGCAAGGAGATTAGGACATAACTTCGTTGGCACTGAACAAATATTACTAGGTTTAATTGGTGAAGGTACTGGTATTGCTGCTCAAGTGTTGAAGTCTATGAATGTTAATCTTAAAGATGCAAGAATTGAGGTAGAGAAGATTATAGGGCGCGGCTCTGGTTTTGTTGCAGTAGAAATTCCTTTTACACCAAGAGCTAAAAGGGTCTTAGAATTATCTCTAGAAGAAGCAAGACAATTAGGTCATAACTATATAGGCACTGAACATCTATTAATGGGTTTAGTAAGAGAAGGAGAAGGTGTTGCTGCAAGAGTTTTAGAAAATTTAGCTGTAAATGTTGCTTCAATTAGAACAGAAGTAATTCAAATGCTAGGAGATAATGCTGATGTTAGTACTAATGGTAGTAATAATATGCAGGCTAGAAGTAAAACTCCTACTTTGGAAGAATTTGGTTCTAATTTGACAGAGCTAGCTATAGAAGGAGTTCTAGATCCTGTTGTAGGTAGGCAAAAAGAAATTGAAAGGGTGATTCAGATTCTAGGACGTCGTACTAAAAATAATCCAGTTTTAATTGGAGAACCAGGTGTAGGTAAAACGGCTATTGCTGAAGGTCTTGCTCAAAGAATTGCAAATAGAGATATTCCTTCTATTCTTGAAGATAAATTAGTAATTACATTAGATGTTGGATTATTAGTTGCCGGCACAAAATATCGAGGTGAATTTGAAGAAAGACTTAAAAGAATTATGGATGAAATTAAGTCAGCTACAAATGTTATTCTAGTTATAGATGAAGTTCATACTCTTATTGGTGCTGGCGCAGCAGAAGGAGCTATAGATGCTGCTAATTTGCTTAAACCTGCTTTAGCTAGAGGCGAATTACAGTGTATTGGCGCAACTACTCTAGAAGAATATCGTAAACATATTGAAAAAGATGCTGCTTTAGAGCGTCGTTTTCAACCAGTTTTAGTTGGAGAGCCAACAGTTGAAGAAACAATTGAAATTTTATTTGGATTAAGAGATCGTTACGAGAAACATCATCAACTGAAGATGTCTGATGAAGCTTTAGCTGCTGCTGCTAAGTATGCTAATCAATATATTTCTGATAGATTTCTTCCAGATAAAGCTATTGATTTAATTGATGAAGCTGGTTCTAGAGTACGCTTATTGAATTCTCAGTTACCACCTGCGGCACGTGAATTGGATAGAGAGTTAAGATCTGTATTAAAAACTAAAGATGAAGCAATCAGAGCACAAAAGTATGAAAAAGCTGAACAATATAGGACAAGGGAAACAGAGATTAAAGCTCAGATAGCTGCTATTGCTCAAAGTAAGAATTCAGAGCCAGATCTTCAGTTAGAAGATCCAGTAGTTACTGAAGATGATATTGCTGAAATTGTTGCATTTTGGACTGGTATTCCTGTAACAAAATTGACTAAAAGCGAGTCAGAGAAGTTAATGCATATGGAAGAAACATTACATAGCAGAATTATTGGTCAGGAAGAAGCTGTTGTTGCAGTCTCGCGAGCTATTAGACGTGCTAGAGTAGGGCTTAAGAATCCTAATCGTCCTATTGCTAGTTTTATTTTCTCTGGACCTACTGGAGTTGGTAAAACTGAATTAACTAAAGCATTGGCATCATATTTTTTTGGTGCACACGAAGCAATGGTTAGACTTGATATGTCAGAGTATATGGAAAGACATACAGTTTCTAAGTTAATTGGTTCACCTCCTGGCTATGTAGGTTATAGTGAAGGAGGTTACTTAACTGAAGCTGTTCGTAAAAGACCTTATACAGTAATTTTGTTTGATGAAATTGAAAAAGCTCATCCTGATATTTTCAATCTACTGTTACAAATTTTAGAAGACGGCCGCTTAACAGATGCTAAAGGACGGACTATTGATTTTAAAAATACTTTATTAATTATGACTTCTAATATTGGGTCTAAAGTTATTGAAAAAGGTGGAGGTAGTTTAGGTTTTGAATTAGGTGAATCACAAGTAGATTCTCAGTATAATCGTATTAAGTCTCTAGTTAATGAAGAGCTTAAGCAGTACTTTCGTCCAGAATTTTTGAATAGATTAGATGAAATTATTGTTTTTAGACAATTAACTAAAGAGGAAGTTCGAGAGATTGCTGATTTGATGCTTAAAGAAGTTTTTGATCGAATCAAACAACAAGATATAATTTTAAGTGTAACTGATAGGTTTAAGAATAAGTTAGTTGATGAAGGATATAATCCTAGTTATGGTGCTCGTCCGTTACGTCGTGCCGTTATGCGTTTACTTGAAGATAGTTTGGCCGAAGAAGTATTATCAGGTAAGATTCAATCAGGAGATAGTGCAGTTGTTGATGTCTCTGATGATGGATTAGTTAAAGTATTACTTGGTGATAAATTACAAGTATAGTTTATAAGCAATAATTCTTGACTTGATATAGATAGTTATTGTCATAATTTTTTCTATCTATATTTATCTTTTATTTGTCTTTATATAATATGCCAGGAACCAGATTTGAACTGGTGACACGAGGATTTTCAGTCCACTGCTCTACCAACTGAGCTATCCCGGCTAATTAACTTTATTATATTATACTTTATGATAAAGTATCAAAAAACTTTTTTGTTCTAATCTATGTTTTTAAACATACTTATTTCTGGTAAAAATTTTAATTTGCAGTAACCTATATTACCATTACGATTTTTACATATTTTTATATCAATGATTTTACTCTTTTCTATGTCAACATTCTTTATTTTGTCTTCTTTTTCATATAAAATAATTATAATATCAGCATCTTGTTCTATTGAATTATGAGTTACTATTTCTTGAGAAATTAAATTAAAATTTTCATTTTGATTTAGGTCATATGATTTGGAATATATGTTGAATACTATTTGATGGAGGTATTTCTTATAAATTAAGTATTTTGTGTTGTTTGCTATTGTATTTATCGTTGTTAATAACGATATTTTGTTAGTTTCTATCCATATATTTTGACAGAGATATTTATGATGGTGAGTAAGTAATATTTGTATTTTATTATTAATACATTTAAAAATATATTGGTTTGATAGATTAACAAGTTTAATTACATTATTTATCTTTAGTTTTAACTTGATATGTTCAGTTTTTGCTTGTTTTATGTTATATATTTTTGTAGTATTTATTTTTGTACTCGTCTTATTTTTTATATTAATACTTTTAGTGTATTCTGATTGAATACTGATATTATTTTCTGACTTAATACATCCACTTTCTTTAAGATCAGATAGTAATGGTTCTTTATTACTTCGAATTTCTATATTTCTATTAAGTTGTGATATAACTATTATGGGTAATTTTAATAATTGAGCTAGCAGTTTTAATCTTCTTGTAATGTATCCAAGCTCTTGACTTCTACTGTATCTTTTTTGTTTTTCTGTAGATAATTCGATTAATTGTAAGTAATCTATAATGATTAAGTCAAAATATTGATTTTTTTTTAGATTTTTAGCTATTTTATCAATATAATTTACGTCTATATTATTTTGATCGTTAATGTATATATTTCTGTTCAATAAAGTATTACATATTTTACTAATCTTTTTCCATTGATTCTGATTTAAGTTAGATATGCTCTGTTGATTAATAGTAACTTCTGATGCAATAGACAGTAATTTATTAAATACTTCATTATTTGACATTTCAAGGCTAAATATAAGTAAACTAGTTCTCTGATAGAAACAAATATTATATGCAATGTTTATTGCAAATGAGGTTTTACCAATAGATGGTCTACCTGCGATAATAATTAAATTACCTGTTGGTAAATTTGAAATAATATTGTCAACTTCAAAAAAACCTGATTTATTTGCTTCTTTTTTTATTGTATTATTTAAATATATATTTTGATATTTCAGTCCCAATAGTTTTTTTGTAACTAAATCTTTTATATTTATTATTTTATTATGCTTATTGTTATTTATTTGTGTTTCGATTAAGTATATATAAGATAAAATTTTGCTATATAAATTGTAATTATCAAGATTTTTGATATATCCTATTTGTATAATGTTATATCCAAATTGAATTATTAGTCTCTTTATATAATTATCATTTAGTATTTGAATTAAGTTATCAAAGTATTTATTTATCTTTGATGATGATATAAATATTTGACTTTGTTTCATCATTTGAATAATTTTTTCTAGACCACCGATTTTGAATAATATTTTATTATTTTGTAGTGTATATAATAGCTCGCATATATTATTTCTGTTGTGTTGACTAATATTTGATAAATTTAAATATATTATTTGGTTAGTTTCTAAAAAAAAATATTCTTTTTTTATAATTTTTTTTACTGTATAAAAAATTTCTGGATAAATTAGTATTATACCTAAAAATATTTCTTCTACTATGTGGTTTTGTGGAATAAATTTACATTTATATAATCTATTCATAAAGCTGTAAATTAGTTTGTTATTGTTTTATATATTTGTAGGTATAATATTTATTCGAATGTTGATGCCTACTCTGGGATTAATTTGAATTTTTATATTGCTTATTCCAATAGATTTTGTGTCTATAATTTGTATTTGTATTTTATTAATTGATAAGTTAGTATATTTATTTATCCATTTTACTATTTCTTTTTCTGTAATACTTCCAAATATTAAATTATTCTCGCCTCTCTTTTTATATACTGAAATTTGTTTAATTTTTTTTATGTTATATTGAATTAATTTAGTTTCAATTTGATTGGCTTCCTTTTCTTCTATTTTAATGTTTTCAAACATTTGAATATGTTTAATTTTATTAAATGTTGCTATCTCTGCTATTTTATTTGGTATTAAATAGTTAAAAGCATATCCACGAGCAACATTCATTAATGATCCTCTTTTGCCTTGTTTTAAATTGTCTTTTATTAAAATTACATCTACTTTTTTTTTCATATTTTAAATTTATTAGATATCAAATATTTTTTTATTAATACTACCAGATTTTTAGTTGTTGTATAAATATTTATTTAATTGGATGTAAAATATAATGTGATATGTTATCGTGTTTAAGAAAATATGATGCTATTATAGATCTTTCTAATGTATTACAATATAAAATTAAATTACTTTTTTTAATATAGTATTTAATAATGTTTTTGGTTTTATTTAATTTAAATTCTTTTATTGGAATATTAATGGATTTTTTTATGTGCTGTCTACTAAAATCAATTTTTGTTCTGAGGTCTATTATGATACAATGGTTATTAAGTCTTGTTAGTTCATTGCTTAGTAGTATATTGTTGAATTTAGTAATATTAATGTGCTTATTGTTGTTCCTTTTTAAAGCAATTTTTTTTCTTTTGTTTATTGTGTTAATAGTATTATATATTAATAATAAATTTTTACATCTTTTTTCTAATCCTAGTATTATTTTTATTGTTTCAATGGCTTGTAAAATTCCAATATAGCCAGTTGTTATACCCATTACTCCATTTCGACTGCAATTATTATTCTCTAGTAATAGATTTTGGTTATATAAATCTTTATATCTAATTCCGTTTTTGTAGTTAAATACAACAACTTGTCCATCAAATTTATCAATAGCACCATATATATAAGTTTTATGTAATTGATAGCAAGCTTTATCTATTATATATCTTGTTTTAAAGTTATCCGTTGTATCTACAATTATATCATAGTGAGATATTATTTCTATATTATTCTCTGCATTTAAATTATACCTATGTTTAATAATTGTACAGTTATTATTGATTGTTTGTATCTTTTTTTGTGCAGAATTTACTTTAAAGTTTGTGATATCGTCTGTATTATACAATATTTGTCTATTTAAGTTTGAATGTTCTATTTTATCTCCATCAATTAACCCTATATATCTAATTCCAGATGCAGCTAAGTATATCATTGTTGGACAACCTAATCCGCCTGCTCCTATTATTAATACTTTTGTATTCTTTAATTTTTTTTGTCCTTGTATACCAATATTATCTAAAATTAATTGTTTAGAGTAATGTTTGTATTCCTCTTGTGATAGTTGTGTTTTTGTTCCATATTTAATGTTTAACATTATTTATTTCTTTTTTTAAGTTTAAAGTATAATTAGTTTAGTGAGTAAGTATTTGATTACGCCTTTAGTTCAGTTGGTAGAACGTAGGTTTCCAAAATCTAATGTCGAGGGTTCAAGTCCTTCAGGGCGTGTTTAATAGATTCTTTAATTTTATATTGGACAAATTAATTATTAATCATATAATATTGTATAATTTGTTAATACTGTAGTTCTTGATTTTTTTGTATTTAGATAACTATAATATATTTTTTTTAAAGTTTTCAGTTTTTATGCCTAAAAAAGTTGTTGGTTTTGTTAAATTAGCATTAGCAGCTGGTAAAGCAACACCAGCTCCTCCTGTAGGACCTGCTTTAGGTCAACATGGAGCAAACATTATTATGTTTTGCAAAGAGTACAATGCTAAAACAGCTGATAAAGTTGGTTTAGTGATTCCTGTTGAAATATCAATTTATGAAGATCGTAGTTTTTCTTTTATTTTGAAGACTCCTCCAGCTTCTGTCTTATTAGCTAAAGCAGCGGGTATAGAAAAAGGTTCTGGTACTCCTAATTCAAATAAGGTAGGATCGATTTCTAAATCTAAGTTAAATGAAATAGCTTCTATTAAGTTACCTGATTTAAATACCGAAGATATTAATCAGGCTATTTTAATCATTAGCGGTACAGCAAATAGTATGGGAATTCTAATTGAATAGATATAGCTAAGATATTTTTTAAGGAGAGATTTACGTAATTTATGGTTAAACGTTCACGTCGTTTTGTAAGTATTTTACAAAAATTAGATAAAAATGTATTATATGCGCCTGATGAAGCATTCTTGTTATTAAAAAACTGTGTTTCGGTTAATTTTATTGAAACATTAGAAGCACATATTGCATTAGGTTTAGATCCTAAATATGCAGATCAACAATTAAGATCAACAGTAATTTTACCAAAAGGTTCTGGTAAAGTTATTAAAGTTGCAGTTATTACACAAGGAGATCAAGTTAATATAGCCTTATCAGCTGGAGCTGATATAGTTGGTTCTGAAGATTTAATTGAAGAAATTTTTCAAGGTCGTTTAGATTTTGATAAGTTAATTGTAACTCCTGATATGATGTTACTGATTGCAAAGTTAGGACGATTTTTAGGTCCTAGAGGATTAATGCCTTCTCCAAAATCAGGCACTGTTACTAACGATTTACACAATACTATAAGTGAATTTAAAGCTGGTAAGTTAGAGTATAAAGTTGATCGTAATGGTATCGTTCATGTACCTATTGGTAAAATAAATTTTTCTATTGATGATCTGCAGCTAAATTTAAAAGCTTTACAGGAATCTATTGATCGAAATAAACCCAGTGGCTCTAAAGGTAAATATTGGAAATCTTTATATTTATCTAGTACAATGGGACTAGGTATTCCTATTGATTTGAATCTTCTAAAGGTATAAATAATAGGGTAGTTTATAATGAGTTATATTTTTTTTTAAATTGAGTATGAGTAATAAAATTGATAATATTATTGAAGAGTTAAAGTCTTTGACTTTATTGGAAGCGGCTGAATTAGTTAAACAAATAGAAGAAACTTTTGGTGTAGATGCTTCGGCTATATCTAATACGGGAATGGTTATGATTCCAAATGATGTAAATAGTACGCCAGTCGAAGAGGTGGAAGAAAAAACAGAATTTGATGTAATATTAGAAGAGGTCCCAGCGCCCAAAAAAATTACAATATTAAAGGTTGTTCGTTCTTTAACGTCTTTAGGCTTAAAAGAAGCGAAAGAGTTAGTTGAATCTACTCCTAAAACAATTAAAGAAAGTATTTCTAAAGAGGATGCAGAAGAAATTAGATCTAAATTAGAAGAAGTTGGGGCTAAAGTCTCAATTAAGTAAAAAAAATGCAATAGTGATATTGCATTTTTGTATTATCTCTATTGCATTTTTTTATTTCCTAAAATAGTCCTAAAGTTATAGCTTTTGATAAAGGCATTGTTGCACCTATGCCTAACCAAATTGTGATAAATGTTGCTATTATAAAGATTGTTGTAGCTACTGGTCTTCTAAAAGGATTCTGAAATTTATTAATGTTTTCTATAAAAGGAATAACAATTAATCCAGCTGGTACAGATGCCATTGATAACACTCCTATTAGTTTATTGGGTATAACTCTTAGTAAGTTAAATGTTGGAAAAAAATACCATTCTGGTAATATTTCTAGTGGTGTAGCGAATGGATTTGCCGGTTCTCCAATACCCATTGGTTCTAGTATTGCAAGGCCTACATTACATGCTATTGTTCCTAAAATTACTACTGGAAAAATATAAAGCAGATCATTAGGCCAAGCTGGTTCTCCATAATAATTATGTCCCATGCCTTTTGCTAGTTTTGCTCTTAGTTTTGGATCTGTTAGGTCTGGTTTTTTTATAATTGACATATGCTGAATAACCTTATTTATGTTTTTATTTATAACGGACCTGAAATACCTTGCTTACGTATCATTAAAAAGTGCATCAACATAAAAACAGCTGTAAGTAAAGGTAAAACAAAAGTATGTAAACTGTAAAATCTAGTTAATGTGCTTTGTCCAACACTTACGCTTCCTCTCAATAGTTCAACTATTGAGCCTCCTACAATAGGAATAGCCTCTGGTACTCCAGTTACTATTTTTACAGCCCAATAACCTATTTGATCCCATGGCAATGAATAACCTGTAACTCCAAAAGAAACTGTCAAGACGGCTAGAATAACGCCAGTTACCCAAGTTAGTTCTCTGGGTTTTTTAAACCCTCCAGTTAAATAAACTCGGAATACATGTAATATTAACATTAATACCATCATACTTGCAGACCATCTATGTATTGATCTGATTAACCATCCGAAGTTTACCTCTGTCATGATATATTCTACAGAAGAAAATGCCTCTGCAACAGTAGGTCTATAGTAAAATGTCATTGCAAATCCGCTTGCTACTTGAACTAGGAAAGATGTGAATACGATACCTCCTATACAATAGAATATATTTACATGTGGAGGAACATACTTACTAGAAATATCATCTGCAATAGATTGAATTTCTAGTCTTTCTTCAAACCAGTCGTATACTTTACCCATATAGATTTTATATTTTTATATTTTAAATTAGTGCGTTTAAACTATATTAGTAGAATCTTATTAATTATGGTTTTTATTATATATATTATAACATTTCAATTTTTATTTTAAATTTAAATTTAAATTTAAATTTAAAATATTATTTATTGAGATAATTTTGTTACTGCGTTCTTTAATAATACCTTGTTTGTATATTCTTTTTATTATCTTATTTACAGTGTTCTCACTAGTTCCTGTTAAAATTGCTATATTTTTATTAGATAGTTTAAATGGTATAAGAATTCTTTGACTTTCTATTTTACCAAATTGTAAGCATATAGTAAAAATTAGTTGTAGTATTCTATTTTTTATTTTTTTCTGACTCATTATATTATTCATTGCTTCATAGTTGGATATTGTTTTGTTATAGTTGTTTAGTAATTCTATTTCTATTAAAATACCTGTTGTACTTTTTTTTAAATTATATTTATTTAAAGTTAGTATATATGCTTTTTCTAATGAAACTATTTTATAGTATGTTTTTGTTTCTTTATTGCTTGTAATTAATATATTATGTTTATCAAGAATTGCTATTGGTAGCAATTCTTTGTTAGTAAAAACCTTGGTAATAAAAATAATGCCAGATAAGATAATTATAATATTATCGGTATTTTTATTGAGTATTATGAAATCTTCTTTTTTTAGTTTGTATATATAATAAGGTATTTTATTTTGTGTTAAGAGCTTAATCCATTTCATTCTTAGTAATAAACTTTTATTTCTGTGTTTTTGCTCTATTGTATAATTTCTTCTTAAATTAAAAAAGTGAAAAAAATATTACTTGTAGATGATGATCAAAATTTATGTAATCTTTTATCTTGTTATTTAGTTTCTTGTAATTTTTCTGTAAATTCAGTGAATAATATTCGGAATGCTTTAGCTTATATTAGAAAAGATTGTCCCGATTTAGTGATCTCTGATATAATGATGCAGGATCTTAATGGTTATGATTTTATTAAATTGCTAAAACTTGACAGTTTATATATCCATGTTCCTGTTGTTTTTTTAACTGCTAAAGGAATGACTTCTGATAGAATTAAGGGATATAGTTTAGGTTGTCATGCTTACTTAACCAAACCTTTTGATCCCAAAGAATTGCTTGCTATTATTTGTAATATTTTTAATCAAATTCATTTTTTACAAAAAAGTACTTTAACTAGTAGTCAAAAGTTTATTTCTAAATCTAAGTTGCTAAGTGTTTTTAATTTGACTGGCCGCGAACAAAGTGTGCTTACTTTAGTGTTACAAGGTTATATGAATAAAGAAATAGCAATTAGTTTAGATGTGAGCCAAAGAAATATTGAAAAATATGTTAGTCGATTACTTAACAAAACTAATACACGTAATAGAATAGAATTGATTCGGTTATTTCTTGGGTATTCATAAGGGCGAATGACGGGAATCGAACCCGCGTATGATGGAGCCACAATCCATTGCCGTAACCTCTTGGCTACATCCGCCATACATTATTAATTGTTCCAACTTATTATAGTATTATTTATAAAACTGGTCTACTTATCTTTTATCTCTCTTAATTCTGTATGAACAAATATTTTACTATATTTATTAATGGTGATCCTTTTAATTGCGACTCTTCTATGTCTTTATCTGATATTTTGAGGTATTTAAATATTGATGTAAATAATGTGATAGTAGAATATAATAATGATATTATTAATAAAGTTCAATTTAACTCTTTATTATTTAAACCGAAGGATTCGATTGAAATTATTACTATTGTTGGTGGTGGTTAGTAATATTTTTAAGTTGCCGTATTGAAACTGATATTTGTCCATGTTCTTTGTTAAGATGTATAATTTGAACTTTTATTAGTTCTCCTTTTATAAATATTTCGTTCTTACAATTTATATTTCCGATTTCTGATATGTGTAGTAATGCCTTAATTCCATATATCTTGATAAATAATCCGTAAGACTTTAGATTTGTTATCTTCCCATATAGTAGTTCACCGATTTTAAATTTATGTAATGATAATTTTAATTCTGCACTTTTATTACTTAGTATAAGTTGATTTTTATTATCATTTATTGTAAGTATCTTAAATTTTATAGTATCTTTTTTTACATGACATATATGTGATTTAGGAATAAATCCTTGAATTCCTTCAAGATAAGTAATGATACCTCCTTTGTTAATTTGGTGTATTGGAAGGTTGAATACAATATCTTCTATATACATTTGTTTTATTCTTTTCCATGCCCTAATGTAGTCTAATCTTTTAATAGATAATACATATTGTTTTGTGTTTATATTTTTTGTAATAAGAAAAAAATCTCTTGTTGTATTCATAAGTGTTAAATTATTTTGAATTGTATCTTTAAAGTTTATTATTAATTCTTCTTGTGGTAAATAACCGATTTTCTCTGTTCCTATATCAACTAAAAATCCTATTTTTTCATAGTGAGTTATTGTGCCAGCTACAATATCTCCGCTATGTAGTTGATAATTATATTGTTTTAGTATTTCTGCAAATTTATTTTTTCTTTTAATCATTTCAAAGTACTTCTTTTTTTTAGTTTTTTTTTATATATTATTTAAAGATTAAGGGCAAGCGTAGGTAATTGCAGGTTTTTTGCAAACTTGAGGAAAGTCCGGGTTCTATTTATAAATATATAGCTTTATAAAATAAAGTATAGGTAACTATAAGGATCGTGCCACAGAAATATACCGCCTAAGTTTTGTAGGTAAGGGTGCAATGGTACGGTAAGAGCGTACCAGAAATATTGTTAAAGTATTTGCTAGGTAAACCCCATATTGGAGCAAAGAGATTATGATATATACATTAGTGCTATTTTTATAAGTTTTATATGTTTTTTATTTCATTAATCGTTAATACTGCATAAAGTACTTCATTTTACTGAAGATTAATAATTACCCTTTTCAATCAAGCTAATCTAATTAGATTATTGAAAAGAACTAAACCCGGCTTATGTTTTGCCCTTTATATATTTGTTTTAAGTTTCCTGTAATTTTTTGAGTATATTTTCTAAATTCGTGTCTATATATTTTATGTCTTTAGTATTTAATGTTTTAATTTTTGATCTATAAGTAATTCTTAAGCTAATATGTCTTATTGTATTTTTATTATCTTTATATTCATTTAATATATCCAGTGACTCTATCAGATTATTATTATCATGGATTATAGTTTCTTTTACTTTTTCGATATTTATATATTTTTTGAGCTTTACAGATATATCTCTAGTGACGCTTGGATAGTTAGAATATTTTTGTGAGATATATTGTAAGTGATTGTTTGATTTAGTAGTTTCTATTAGTTGATTTAAATTAATTTCAAATATATATATTTTTTCATTTTTATTACTAGATGTTTTAATAAATTGATTATTCAACTCTCCCATTATTCCAATTTTTTGTGTATTCTTGGGGTTATAAATTCCTACTCTTTTATTTGTTTTCAGTAAGTGTTCTGCAAAATTTTTGTTTTTTGTTTTATTAGATACTAAAATTTCTTTTAGTATTGCTTCTGAGTTTATTGTTTCTAAAAATGTTTCTATTATATTTTTAAAGTGAAATAAAGTAATATTTCCTGATTGTTTACTCCAATTGTTTCTAGTATAATCGTTGTTATATATTACTCCACCCAAGTGTCTTTTTTCTATATATAATTGCTGATTCTTGTTATTTATTTCAAATACTTTACCTATTTCAAATATCTCTATATGCTTCTTTGAGTTTTTTATGTTGTGTTTGTAATTATTAATTAAGTTTTCTAGGATATTTGTTCTTAGTTCTCTTTGTTCATGAGTTATAGGATTATATATTTGGAGGTTACGGTAATTATTTTGTATATTCTTCGTAATACAGCAGTTAATTACTTCGTGCATTCCTAATCTGCTAAGTGTATTTCTAATTTGTTTGACTTGCGTGAAATTTTTATACTTATAACCCTGTAGTTTATTTGTATTTATTCTATTAAAAAAGTTTTCAAACTTATAAATTCTGCCAATTTCTTCTATTATATCTATTTCTCTTGTTAAATCATTTTTTCTGTAATTAGGTATTACTAATTCAAATAATTTGTCAGTTTTACAATATTTTGGTGATAGTTGTAGTTGTTGTAATATTTTATTAATTTTATATGTTTGTATAAATTTTAGTTTCTTATCTTTGATGTATCCTAAGGATTTATTTATATTTTCTTTTTTTACTTGTATATTAAAATTTTTAATTATAATTTTTTGGTGAGCTTCATTGTATTTGCCTATTTTTGTTTCAATAAATGTGTTAATTAATTTCATACTATCAATAAATATGTTTTCATAAAATTCATTAGATTCATTGTTAAAAAACATGTTATTATCTTTTTTATTTATTGTTGTAAAAATAAGTATTTTAGATTTATTATTTGTTTCCTTTATAATTCGTTTAATTTCTGTTGTTTGAAATAATGTAGCTAGATTTGAGTAATTTATAATATTTTTATTTTGATTGATTTCTTTATTATTAGTTATATAAAATGTTTGTCCCCATTTAATTTCTATATATTTTTGAATATTAGTTAATGTTTCACTTTCTTGTATATTGTGTATTTTTAATTGATTTAATAGACAATCATTTATTTTTTTTGTATAAGTTGCTTCTAATGTAACAATTCTAATGTAAGCTATATGCGTATATTTAGTTTCGCTTAATTGATTAAAATTTTTTTCAATACTATTTTTATAGTTTAGTTTTATAGGCAGAATTTTTATTGGAATATTTAAAATAGTACTAGTTTCTCTTGCTAAACTAAATGAAGATGATATTTCCTGTCTATTTGCAGTAATATTTACGTCTATTATTTTATCTCTATATTTTTCTATTCGTTCTATATTATCAATCTCTAAACCAGATAATGTTAAAATTTTTTCAAATTTATTAAATTTTATGTGATTTAAGTTAATAAAACTATTTATCAGTTGTAATGAGAATTTCATTTTTATGTTTCTATTTAATTAATCTTTATTATTTATGCTTTTGTAAATGAAAGATTATTGCTATTAGCATATCTTTCCATAAATCTCATGAATCGGTCCCATTCTAATGGATTTTTTATTATGTATATAGATTCAATACCTTGCGGTTTTCCATTAATAAATTTTGCGTTTACATCAGTTGTCATGATTTCTCCTTCTTCATCTTTTAGAAACATTCCTTTAATTTCTCCTTTTTCTTGCATTTCTGGTTTAATTATATCTGGTTGATTAAATCTAAATGTTGCAGTCCCAGTACTACCGTCACGTGATCTTGTTAATTTAATATTTGGTATACCAGTTTCATTTATTCCTTTAATAAATTGAATAACAGCCATATTGTTTCCTTCTTATATTGGTTTAGGTTTAGTTAATGTTTTTAGTTAGCTTATAATCTGGGGTAGGAGGATTCGAACCTGCGAATGGCGGAGTCAAAGTCCGCTGCCTTACCACTTGGCTACACCCCAATGTAACAAATATACTTGTACAATAATTATTAATATTCTGTCAAGTAATTAAAAATTTTTCAAATATTCGATATATTTTCTAAAGTTTGATATCTTAATAGTTTGTTGTGTTCTTGTTTCTAGCCATTTAATAGTTATTGATTGATCACGAATTTCATTTTCTCCGATAATCAAGCATATTTTTGTTTTTAGTTGATTTGCTCTCTTTATTTGTTTAGATAAATTATTATTGCTTAGATCAAGTTCAAATTGAAATTGATATTCTTGAAGTACCTTGATGATATCCCATAAAACGTCAACTTGATATAAATCTTCTACTGCTATATATATTGTATTTTGTTGAACTTTTTGATTAAAATTTTTTTCCATTAAAATAATTAATCTTTCAAGACCAATTGCCCAACCTACGGCTGGTATATTTGGTCCTCCTAATTGTTCTATTAGTGTATCATATCTACCTCCTCCGCATATTGTGTTTTGTTGATTTAATTGTTTGGTTTTTATTTCAAATGCTGTATAGTTGTAATAATCTAATCCCCTAACTAAATAATTATTGATCGTATATTTAATATTTAAATATGTTAGATGTTCACAGATTGTCTCAAAATGTTCAAGAGAAGGTCTGCTCAAATATTTTACTAGTTTTGGTGCATTTTTTAAAATTTCTTGAGTTTTTAAATTTTTACTGTCGAATATTCTTAATGGGTTGTTATTTATTCTTTTTTTTGAGTCTTTATCTAGTTCATATTCATATTTTTTTAAGTATTCTATTAAATCTAGTTTATATATTTCTCTTTCATTTAAATTTCCAATTGAGTTAATTTCTAATGAGTATTGGTTTTCACATTCTATTTTATTTAGTATATCAGTTGCTAATTTGATTACTTCAATATCTGCTATTGGCATATTACTTCCTATACATTCAATACCAAGTTGATGAAATTGTCTTTGTCTTCCTTTTTGTGGTCTTTCATATCTAAACATTGGTCCTAAATACCATAGCCTGTTAATAGCTTTTTCTGTATATAATTTATTTGTAATCAATGCTCTTGCTATACTAGCAGTACCTTCTGGTCTTAAGGTTATATTTCGTTGACCTTGATCACAAAAGCTGTACATTTCCTTATTGACAATATCAGTGAAATTTCCGATGCTTCTCTGAAATAATTCTGTATTTTCAATTATTGGTGTTCGTATTTCTTGATAGTTATGTATTTGCAATATATCATGAGCTATTGTGTGTATTGCTTGCCACATTTTTATGTCTTTAGGTAATATATCCTTTGTTCCTCTTAGCGGTTGCATTTTTGTTTCTTATTTTTTATTTTTTATATATCGGGCAAGGAGGGATTCGAACCCCCGACACCGTAGTTCGTAGCCACGTGCTCTAATCCACTGAGCTACAAGCCCATCGTAATACTATCATATCACTATGCGAGCAAAATAAAAAAATTATCTTATCCTTCTTGATATTTTTGTAATATATTTATATTTTATAAATAGAATAAATATATTAAAATTTTGTTTCAATAGATACTTAAGGTAAATTAATTATGAGTAAAACGATACTTTATAAAGATAATGCTCGTAGAGCATTAGAAAAAGGTATGAATATTTTATCTGAGGCAGTATCAATTACTTTAGGTCCTAAAGGTAGAAATGTTGTTTTAGAGAAAAAATATGGATCTCCTCAAATCATTAATGATGGTGTAACTATTGCAAAAGAAATTGAGCTAGTAAATTCTATTGAAAATACAGGTGTTGCTTTAATTAGACAAGCTGCCTCAAAAACTAATGATGTTGCTGGTGATGGTACTACAACTGCTACAGTTTTAGCTTATGCAATTGTCAAAGAAGGTTTAAAAAATGTTGCTGCTGGTTCTAATCCAATTATATTAAAAAAGGGTATTGATAAGGCAGTAAAATTCGTAATTAAAAAGATAGGAGAGTACTCGCGTCCGATTACTAGTTCACGTGATATTATGCAAGTAGCCTCTATTTCTGCAGGTAATGATTTGTACATAGGTCAAATGATTACAGAAGCTATAGAAAAAGTTGGTAATGAAGGTATCATCTCTTTAGAAGAAGGTCAATCTACTGATACTATTTTAGATATAAAAGAAGGTATGAAGTTTGATAAAGGATTTATTTCACCTTATTTTGTTACTGATACATCTCGGATGGAAGTTGTACAAGAAAATTCTTATGTTTTACTGACAGATAAAAAAATAACACTAATCCAGCAAGAACTATTACCAATTTTGGAACAAGTTGCTAAAACTGGTAAGTCTTTATTAGTAATTGCAGAAGATATTGAAAAAGAAGCGTTAGCTACTATGGTTGTAAATAAATTAAGAGGTATTGTGAATATTGTTGCCGTTCGTGCTCCTGGTTTTGGAGATAGAAGAAAAGCATTGTTAGAAGATATTGGGATTCTCACTTCTGGTGACTTGGTTACTGAAGATACTGGTTTAACTTTTGATAAATTATCTGTATCTAATTTAGGTATTGCTAAAAAAGTGAAGGTATCAAAAGATAGTACTACTATTATTGCTGATAGTAATCAAGAATTAGTTAATATGAGATGTAATGAGATTCGAAAGCAAATTGAGGTTAGTAGTAATAGTTATGAAAAAGAAAAGCTTCAGGAAAGGTTAGCAAAACTTGCTAGTGGAGTTGCAGTCGTTAAAGTAGGTGCTGCTACTGAAACTGAAATGAAAAATAAAAAATTGCGCTTAGAAGATGCTATTAATGCTACTAGAGCGGCTATCGAAGAAGGAATAGTACCTGGTGGTGGTTCTACTTATGTTCATTTATCTAAAGAGCTTGCTTCCTGGGCAAATAGTAATTTAGTTGGCGAGCAATTGGTTGGAGCTTTAATTGTTGAAAAGGCACTATCATTTCCTCTTAGTAGAATATCTGCTAATGCTGGTATTAATGGTCCAGTGATTGTAGAGAAAGTAAAACAGAATAATTTTCCTATTGGTTATAATGTTAATTCTAATAAATTAGTTGACATGTATCATTCAGGTATTATTGATCCTGCTAAAGTTACTCGTTCTGCTCTACAAAATGCTTCATCAATTGCTTCTATAATTTTAACTACTGAATGTATTATTGTTGATGATGATTAACTTATATTACTGAGTTTAATTTAATAAATATTTGATTAGAATATAAATTCCCTTTTGCTCTATTAATTTAGATATTATATATAAATTAATAAGAGCTATATTGTTGGTTTCTATTTCACTGTTATTATTTAACAGTTTGTAGTTTTTATAATATGATGCATTCGTAAAATACGTATTATAAAATTTTTTATTGTACTTATTTATAGTATTGCATTGTTTAGATATTGTATATGTTTTTAACATTTCATTTGCTATTTCGTGGAGTAAATATTGTTCTATAACTAATTTAATTGTATATATATACTCTATTATTTTAATAAATTGATGATTTGTACTAAATTGGTGTTTTTTTAAGTCAGAGCGTAATTCTTGAAACTCAATTATGTTTTGATTCTTTGTAAAGTATATATTTATAATTTCAAGACTTATTAATAATAAGTCTATTTTTTTAAAATAATTTTTTTTTTATTCATTATGATTTATCTTCTTTATATTATAAATAATTGCAATTTATTCTTTGGAAACTTAAATTGCTTAAATAATAAAATTTGCGCTAATTAGTACCTGCAAATATAAACTCTGGAAATTTTTCTTGTGCTTCGTTTAATGATTTGTTTTTCCCTTTTTCTTGCCAGAAGTTAATGATTTCAGTAGCTTTATTCAATAAACTTATTTTTTCTCTTTCTACTATCCATGGTTTGGAATCTAATTCGGTTTTTAATTGCTCCCATGCATCATTTCTTGGCCAAAAAAAATATGATGTTAATGGACTAATGCTTTTACCTATCACATGATCAATAGCTATTGCTACATTGTTGTCAAGCCACAAAATTTTAAATGTAAATTTTTGCAATATGTCTTCCTTATTTATCTATTGATAATTATTTTTTATAATATTTTGAACAGTTGCTGTTATTTGCGCGCCTTGTTTTATTTTTTCATTTATTTTATTTATGTTTAATTGATTATGTTTAGTTAATGGGTTATAGAAACCTATTTCTTCAATAGCTTTTCCATCTCTTTTTTTTCTACTATCTATTAGTATAATTCTATAAAAGGGTTGTTTTTTCCTACCTAATCTTTTTAATCTAATTTTTAGCATATTCTAATTATTTGATTATTGTGAATTTTGTTTGTTTGTTAAATTATATCATAGATATGGTTTCAAGTTATGTAATTGATTCAATTCTAATATTATTAAATATTACTGTTAAACATTGTAGAAAAATAATACCTAACATTGGTGACATATCCATTCCAAAGATCATAGGTATTGTGCCTCTAAATAGTCTTAAATATGGATCAGTAAGTCTGTTGAGTGAGCAAAAAGGCTCATTATACCAATTTACTGTTGGTAACCATGCTAGTGATAATTTTAGTAATATTAAGATTAAGTAGATTTCAGAAAAGTTAGCTACAGATGTAAATACTAGGTTTAGTGATTGAGTTATCATATTTGTATTTAGGTAGTATTTTTTTATGTTACTTATTTTTATATATAATTTTTGTAGTGTAAACCTTTAATGCTGGATAATTGTTTCCTATTTTGTTTAAAGTTTCCTCGTTACTTATAATACAGCCAATATTAATATTTTTACTATGTAAATTCTTTTTCTTTTCTAAATATTTAATTAAGTCTATAGTTTGATCTTTGTTTGTAATTTTTTCTATTATTAAAATTTTGCTTATATCTACATCTATTCTTAAGTTTTTTAGTGATTCCTCTATTTTATTTGTACTTTGATAGTTAACGTTTATTATATGTACTTCCGGTAAAATTGTGATAATATCATTTATCATGTCATATGTGTGTGATATATTTGTTAATATAAAATATTTTTTATTTTTATTAATGACGTGTATAAGTTTTATGTTTCTTACTTGTTTGATGTATATTTTTTCTATCTCAATGTATTTTCTAAAAATTTCGTAGATGAATAAAAATCCAATATGTTTATAGCTTTGTTCTCTCTTATTTAGATTATCTATTAATGTTTGAAGTATTGGATGAGAAATCTTGTAAATGTTTAGTTTCATTTGTATGCTAGTTTATTTTATTTCTTTGTTTTTTTGATTAAATTTTAATACTTTTTTATTCTAACAATGAATATTATTTTTTCATCCATATTTATTATTCTTGTATAACTTAATAAAATAAAAAAAGGTAGTCTTTAAAGTTTATTTTAAAGACTACCTTTTTTATTGTGTTTAGTGTATTGTTTTATTAGTCTAATGGTCTCATTGATAGTACAGTTTCATTTTCTCTATTGATTCCTTTTTCAAAACCAGCAGCAGCAGCTCTAGCTCTTCCAGCATGCCATAGATGTCCTATAAATAAAAAAAATCCTAGAAAAAAGTGAGAAGTTGTTAACCAACTTCTTGGTGAGACATAGTTAACAGAGTTAATCTCTGTTGCAACTCCTCCTACAGAATTTAGAGATCCTAGTGGAGCGTGAGTCATATATTCAGCAGCTCTTCTTTCTTGCCAAGGTTGAATATCATTTTTTATTTTATTTAAATCTAGTCCATTAGGACCTCTTAATGGTTCAACCCAAGGTGCTCTAAGATCCCAAAATCTCATTGTTTCTCCACCAAATATAATTTCTCCACTTGGTGATCTCATTAAGTATTTTCCTAGTCCAGTTGGTCCTTGAGCAGATGCTACATTTGCACCAAGTCTTTGATCTCTTACTAGGAATGTAAATGCTTGAGCTTGTGATGCTTCTGGTCCAGTAGGTCCATAGAATTCACTTGGATATGCTGTGTTATTATACCAAACAAAGTTCGATGCGGTTAAACCCATTATTGATAATGCTCCTAGGCTGTATGAAAGGTATGCTTCTCCAGACCAGACAAATGCTCTTCTAGCCCATGCAAATGGTTTTGTTAGAATATGCCATATTCCTCCTGCTATACAGATCACACCCATCCATACATGTCCACCGACTAAGTCTTCCATATTATCTACGCTTACTATCCATCCATCTCCGCCAAATGGTGATTTTAGAATATAGCCAAAAATTACTGAAGGATTTAGTGTTGGATTTGTAATTATTCTAACATCTCCTCCTCCAGGAGCCCAAGTGTCGTATACTCCTCCGAAAAATAGTGCTTTTATTACAAGCAAAAATGATCCAATTCCTAGTAGTACTAAATGTATTCCTAGTATAGTAGTCATTTTATTTTTATCTCTCCAATCATATCCAAAAAAAGGAAATGATTCTTCAAGTGTATCCGGCCCTATAATCGAGTGGTATAATCCGCCAAATCCCAGCACAGCTGATGAAATTAAGTGTACTACACCAACTACGAAATACGTATAAGTGTTGATAATATCTCCACTGGGTCCTACTCCCCATCCTAAAGTTGCTAAATGAGGTATTAAAATAAATCCTTGCTCGTATAAAGGTTTTTCTGGAACAAAGTGAGCAACTTCGAATAATGTCATTGCACCCGTCCAAAATACCATAATTCCTGCATGTGCTACATGTGCACCTAGTAATTTACCAGAAACGTTAATCAGTCTTGCATTTCCTGACCACCAGGCAAATCCTGTTGATTCTAAGTCTCTACCTCCAACTAGGTTATTATTATTAAAGCGCGTTTCCACGTGGTAAAACCTCCTCTGGGAATATAAAGTTTTCGTGAGGCTGGTCTTGTGCTGCCATCCATGAACGAATACCTTCATTTAATAAAATATTTTTTGTATAGAATGTTTCAAACTCTGGATCTTCAGCAGCTCTTAATTCTTGAGAGACAAAGTCATATGCTCTTAAATTTAAAGCTAGACCTACAATACCAAATGCACTAGTCCACATACCTGTAACAGGTACAAATAGCATGAAAAAGTGTAACCATCTTTTATTAGAAAAAGCTACTCCAAAAATTTGAGACCAGAATCTATTAGCTGTTACCATTGAGTATGTTTCTTCTGATTGTGTAGGCGTAAATGCTCTAAAAGTATCTGCTGCATCACCATCTTCAAATAAAGTATTCTGAACAGTTGCTCCATGAATTGCACAGAGTAATGCTCCTCCAAGTATACCTGCTACTCCCATCATATGAAAAGGATTAAGTGTCCAATTATGAAATCCTTGTAAAAACAATAGAAAGCGAAAAATTGCTGCAACACCAAAACTTGGAGCAAAAAACCAACTTGCTTGTCCTAAAGGGTACATCAAAAATACTGATACAAAAACTGCTATAGGTCCTGAAAAAGCTATTGCATTGTATGGTCTAATACCTACCAATCTAGCTATTTCAAATTGTCTTAAGCAGAATCCTATTAATCCAAAAGAACCATGTAATGCTATAAAAGCCCATAATCCACCAATTTGGCACCATCTCGTGAAATCTCCTTGTGCTTCTGGTCCCCAAAGAAGTAATAACGAGTGTCCCATACTATTTGCTGGCGTAGATACAGCTGCAGTAAGGAAGTTACATCCTTCTAAATAAGAACTTGCTAATCCGTGAGTATACCAAGAAGTTACAAATGTTGTACCAGTCAGCCATCCACCTAAAGCTAGATATGAACATGGAAAAAGTAGAAGTCCAGACCACCCAACAAATACGAATCTATCTCTTTTTACCCAGTCATCAATTAAATCAAATCTTCCGCGGCTTTTTTCTTGTCCAATAGCGACAGTCATATTTAATTTCTCCAAGACCAATTAATTAAGTAAATATTTAATTTTCATTAATTATATATATTGTATTACTTAATTTATATAATATGAATTAATTTATTATTTTACTTTTCGTTTCAATTATATATTATTATAAGATTAATCTGATTTAAATGATATTCTATTTTTAACTATTTTATTAGTTCTCTAAGTTCATATATAATAAAAGGATAATTTTATTTTTTAATTCATTTATTCTTTAACTATAATTTTTTGAAATAAGTATCCGGTTCCTCTTGCTGTAAGAATTAAATCAGGATTACTGGGATCATCTTCTAATTTTGCTCTTAACCTTGAGATGTGTACATCTACTACTCTTGTATCAACATGCCTTTCTGGGGTGTATCCCCAGACTTCCTGTAATATTGATGATCGAGAAAATGCTTCACCAGCTTTACTTATTAGCAATTCAAGTAGACTAAATTCCATACCTGTTAATCTGATTCTTTCGTGGTTTTTATATACCTGTCGTTTATTTGTATCAATTTTTAAAAAGCCTACATTGATGATCCCTGAATTAGGAATTGAAGAATTGATTGTTATCTTATCAATTCTTCTTAATACAGAACGAATTCTTGCTTCTAATTCTTTTGGAGAAAATGGTTTAACTATATAATCGTCAGCTCCTAATTCTAGTCCAGTTATTCTATCAGAGACGTCTCCAAGAGCTGTTAACATTATTATTGGTACATCTGACTCTTTTCTTAATTCTTGGCATACTCCATATCCATCTAGTTTAGGCATCATTACATCTAGAACTACTAATGTTGGATACTCTTTTCTGAAAATTTGTAAAGCTTCTTCACCGTCAGAAGCACTAATTACTTCATATCCAATCATAGATAGCCTAGTTTCTAGTATTCTTCTTATACTAATTTCGTCATCAACTATCAATATCTTTTCTTTGTGGTTATCCAATTTTTTGCCTCTCTATTATAGAAGTTTTTATATCTAATTTTTTAATACTTTGTTGTTTAGTAGCTTGTTTTATTATATTATTATTAGATCACGATTCTATTATTCTTTATCATAAGAATTGATTTTACTTTTTTTTCATGACTTGTGAAGATACTTTAATTTATTCTTTGTTATACTAATTATTTAAATGATTGATTTTTATGAATTTACTAATTACATATATTTTTATTCAAAAAAATATAAATTTACTTGACAATTCTGATTGCAAAGTATTACAATTATTTCAGCTTTTGCAAGTAAGCAAAACATAAAAATACAATAAAAAAGTTCGTAATTTAAATATTAATTTTTTTGTTTTTATATTCTGGAT